TCTTCAATAGTGGAATTACCTGATCTGAATTAAATAGTTTCATTTCCGTATGATAGTCACCCTTTTCTCACTACTCCATTTTTCGAGGGATGAGCTCTGACTCAAGCTATCGAGAAGGGATCTAATCCAGATCTTCTCTTTCCGACCCGAAAGCAATTCCAGTCTTGAAAGCCTACTTTTTTCGTAAACACCTTTCGATTCCGAATCATGCCATGGCTGACCCCTGATTCTAGGACAAAAGAAATGGACTAATGGAGTCTTCCAGGTAAGTTTTTTCCCTCACATGTCCTCGTTGGCACAAATCTTATCCGTGTCTGACCTTGTCTATGTATTGGTTCTACCATTTATTGGGCCATAGTGCCAATTACGGAACAACTAACAGTAATAGCCGGACTATTACTCCTTATTAGACATGAAAGAAAGGATAGAAAGCTCCATTCATCTAGGAGGAACTTCTATCGACGTTCATTCGACTGCAGAAAGAATAGTCAGCGAAGCCGTCAACGAAGTGAGAGGCGAGAGCATGACAGATAAGGTGGAAGCGGAATCGAAGGGGATGGATGACCAAACTATACCATTATCGACCACCCCTAGCCCCGAGGATGGAACAACTTCTGGCCCTGATCATCACAGGCTGGGCAAGTGGCCCGCTTTACCTCATTCAGCTATGGGGGGTCATTCTATTCCAGGTCCTTTTCCTTCCGATTCTTTTTCTGTTGGGGGCTCTCTAGGTTTTGTTCCAATCCACCTTCCCTTAGCAATTAGCATACCCACTCGGTAAGCTAGTAGCGACGACATTTATCTTTCTACATTCCACTCTATCTAAGGTCTGTCTGTTGGATAGCATTTCTTTCCTTTTTTTTCAAGTCCGGCCTAGAATGTGGTAGAAGATGAAAGGGCATAGGGACCTCACCCATCACAGGGGCTATGCGTTGGTAGAGGCCGGCTGTCTTCCGGTTGACTTTGTTTCGCTCTTGCGATGCCCATCTCTTCTGCTCTCGGTCCTCGAAGGGGGGCTAGCTCAGGCGCCCTATTCCAGCCCTTGTTTGTCAGTGCTGAAAAGAGCGAGCAGGAAATCGCCTAGGTATATCTGAGATCGGGCTTGTTCAAGTCCTACTTCTCGATCCGCTTTCTCGACTCGTCATCTGTTGGTGATGGTCCCAGCGGGGATTTACAACAGGTGCTTCAAAGAAGTCTCGAAGAGTAACCTCAGGCGACATCGCAACAGACCAATACCACTTAAGGTAATTTAGCCATTGCTTAACCCAACCTCTCAGTGTCATCCATTCGAGCATGTCTTTCATCCCAGGAAACTCAAATAAGTTATCCGGGGGGAGACGAAGTTCTAATGACGAGCTACCTCAGGGCAAGCGATGACTACATCATCTCCTAAAATAGCATAACATAATCCGTGAAACGCCGTCCGGGATACACTTGCTCAGCGCACCACCACACCAATAAATGGTGAGTGAAAGCGAAGAGAGGCCAAGAGGAGTAATATCCCAAAGGTTGCCCTACCGAGAACGGTATCATGGTGCCTGGAGTTTTCACCCAGTCAACATAGAAGGAATGGCACTCCAAAATGGATGCAATCCCTTCGGCAAACTTTGAGCCGAAAAGTGCCTCAATGACCACATGCTGAAAAGCATAAGGCCATCGATCAGTGGCAGACTTAAGGTCTACCGAATACACCTTTCGGGCGCCTACCAGGCGATCAAGCGGAGCTGTCTGATTAAACGTTCCATCCATGGGTAATGAACGTAATACGTTCATCAACCATTTATGGAAAGGATGAAGAAGCCGCTGAAAGACCCAGTTTCCCATAGCGAATATTCGCCTCTTTCCACCTCCCTCAATAGACTGACCAAGACGACCGGTATAGGGTATGACGGTTTCATCACCGTCAAACTCTGGAACTGGGTGTGCTTTCATGACACATTCCCTAAAACGGAACATGTCATAATCCGAGAACATTTCGTTCTCTGGATCAAAGGCATACCTAATTCTTTCGTACCACAGGATCCCTAGAGCCCATCCCGACGAGGTCATTACTCTTGATTTTCTCAAACCAAAAGTGAACCTCAAACGGGAACGCGCGGAAGAAGGATCGGCTCTTAACAAGCCGATTCCCAATTCTTTGGACCACTGGCTTCATATAAGAAGCGGTCGCCTTCCAAGTCGGGTCCCAACGAATCCCTTGGAACAAAGGGATAGTTGAGATATGTGGAACGTAGCGCTTGATCAACTCAGGGACAGATTTCTGAACCCTAAGGATGAAGCTGACTACACCTCTCGGATTGGGGGCCGGAGATATCATAGATTCAAATGTTCCTTTAGACACTTTCTTAGCAAGGCGAATAACCTTAGCTATAGTAAATGCCGAAAGGTAGATTTTCACTATGATATCCGCCCTATCATCCCTCTTCCTTATCCATTTTCTATGATGAGGAAAGATGATCCGAGGCAGACCACACCTAGTGAGAGAAATGGAAACAGATAGGGGTTCAGGAGGTCTTCGGGAATCTGAGGCATAGTATTGCATCAGACAAGTGGCACATTGTTTCAAATAAAGTGAGACAAATAGCCACCCCGATTTCCGCCCTAACCGCACTACCTGCTTAGCAAAGTAGTGTAACCCTAAACAGACCTCCTTCGTTAGACCATCAGAGACTATTAATGGAATCTTCAAAAGAAGACCCATTAATAGACGAGAATCTTCCAAAATTCTCTGCCAACTCAGTGGCCTAACTCTGTACAACGCCTCTCGGAGCTGTCTCATGGATGTTCTTCTATACCCTAAAGAGGTCACTATTGTGACACTCGGGGCCTAGGGCTCGCCCATGAACGCGACGAGATGTCCGAAGAGGACATCATACAAAGACTAGGACACTCAGTCCTCGCCTTGATGAGGTTCATTGAGAACCCCAAGGTATGGCACCTGAAAGTGTCAATTCCAGGATCCGTTAGAAGTTGTTCCACTTCTGACGGGTGGGGTTCATCAAACATAAGAATCTAGTAGAGACCTGGGATCCTGTCCCTTGGACGGTCCCATACTAGACAAAGAGCGTGATTGCCCCTTTGGGGAGATCACCAACCTTGCGATCGGGGATCATGACAGAAACACTGTCACGGCCCGGGTAAGTCACCCGGAAACGCCCCCTTCTGCACTCACTTTCTGCTTTTTCTTCTTTTGAAACATCTTCTTTTTTTTGCGCAGCATTAGTCTTTTCAGACTGCTGTTCCAATCTATTTTCAGCTTCTGCCTAAAGAAAATGGTCAGATCAATCATAGTTAAAGGACGAGTTTCACGGGAGAGAGTGGTTGTCAAAGACTCAAACTACTTCAGCAGACTTCCCGGTCACTAATCACGATCAGTCATTTTTACTCTCACTGAAACTAGTACCTTATCCTTGACCACCATTAGCACAGCTTCGAAGAACTTTTTTACTGTCCACAACTATAGATGCTGTTCATATGCTTTCTTTTTTTTGTGGCTACAACGGGTACGCTCTCTAGAAGATTTGCTCGGGGCTGTTCACTTTCACTTGGTGGTATCTTTGAAACCTCTTTGCTTGCGGAGGCAGGAGTGGAAACGTCTGAGAGAGCGCTTCGCGAAAGAATCGTGTGGCGCGGTGAAAGGTTTCCCGTTGGGGTTTCCGGCCCCCCAGGTCTTCACCTAATTGTGGAAGAGGGGAGGTGAGTATCAACTCTCTCGCGCCTTTCTTCAGCTTGTTCCTGTTCGTCTATTCGGGACGGGGCAGGCAGCCCACATACATGAAGAGAAGAAGAGAGGAGAGGGGGTTCCCTGATATTAAGGTGTCAAGGCGGTCGAAGAAGGCCACAAGTGGAAGCAACCGATGCTTTGGTCATTCAGTTGACTCCTTGCTGCCAGTCCGTGCTTGCTGTCATGCTGGCAAAAGCAGGGCTTTCGGCCGGTTTTACCTACTATTGGATTTGAACCAATGACTCTCGCCGTATGAAAGCGATACTCTAACCGCTGAGTCAAGTAGGTCAAGCTGAGTCAAGTCAGAGAAAATAGACCCCTATAATAGAAAGCCGCGCAACCAGAGTTCCCCAACCTATACAAGGGGGGGGCGGAGCGCTAAGAAAGAGAAAGCGTTATCACTATACGAAATGAAGCAGCGGCTAGCACGCTAAGATCAACCATTTTGAGAACGTGGAGCCTTTCTTTCTCGGTCGTCTGTCTTAATAGTTGTGGATTCCGATTCATGCGGTCGTTCTCTGCTGCATTGGTTTTTCACTCCCCACTCTCCACCATAACAAAATGTTTCCACTATATGAGTAGTCAAAGGTATGAAGTAAGTCGACTGATAAGGAGAGGGGTCCGAGTAGGAAAAAATGAACTAAGAAGTAGGGCATACAACAATGGATCAATTCATTCAACAAGATCCGTTCGGATCGGACCAGGATGAATGGGATTGGTCTGACCTCTCGCTCGGATGGTTGACTCCCGCCGCCGACAGATGTCCCATGCCGCGTTTCGTGAACAGCTATACCCGAGAATGAATTGTGATATAGCGCCGAATAAGCCACTGCTCTATTCCCAACTCGAAATCGATAAAGGACTTTAAGGGAGAGAAAATAGGGGCCTATACCATACATCCTGCTGCCTCGGGACGACTACACGTTACATCATAGCAGCACGACCAAATGAAGGCGGAAACCCCTTGTATAGGTTGGAGGGGGTCCTGATCCAAAGACCAATGGATCAGGTTCACAATGGGACCCCTGGCAGCTTTCGCCACCATTTCTCCCGAAAGTTGTCCCCGAAGAGGGAACCTACTGTGGTTTCCCACACTCTCAAATACCTTAGATCAGATTATCGGTATTCAAGATCATAGGCCCCTGTTCTCCGGTTCCATCTTTGGAAGCCCAAAGTGAATTGGCGATCAGGAACGCCTTTAGTCTTATGCCTGATGGTCTGTAGAGTGTCACATCGTGGAAAATCCAGATGTATTACACCCTTCCCCGCCTTCGGTTGGTCAAGACCGGAAGCGGAGACTAAGAAATCTTGACCGGACATCCCTCCCCTGAGATATAGTATATCCCAGCTTCCCAGGATTGGCACCTGGTACTCAAGACCCATTTCAGCAAGCCAATCATAAACGCGCCATAGCAGGCCAAATCTAACCAACGTTGGGTCGGTAGATCGAACCCGCCATTCGCGGTTCACGACCGGAGCTTCAAAGAAGTCTTGGACGGACACCGTAGGAGACATTGCCACTAGGCAATACCATCGGTAGTAGTTCAGCCATTGCTTCACCCAACCCCCTAAGACTGTCATCTCCATATAGAGCCCATGGAACTCCCCAACCAATCTTTCTTTCATCAGGGAATAACTTGAGCTCCAACGGGACCGTCTCCTTACGGAGAAACTCAATGAGAGCTCCCCTCAGGTAAGGATTGAGTGGCCTACCACGGCCCAGCCAAAGTTCAAATGGCAAGGACCGTTTCTGGAACATCGCAAGCAACCTACCAATGCGAGGTGACTGGCGGTGAGGGAACGAACCAATTGTTCGGTAACCTCAACCCCCAACTATTTCAAGGTATCCAGGTAGACCATGGCCACTTTCTCGTCGGCGATGACAACATCGTAACCGAGTATTGCATAGCGGTCAAATATCTCACCAGGGTGTATCCTCTCTGCACAAAACCAAACCAGAAGGTGATGGGTTAGTGCAAAGAGTGGCCAAGAGGAAAGGTATCCCAACGGTTGACCCGTTCGGAAGTGGACCCACCGCGGTCTTCTAACCCAATCCACAAGGAAAGGGTGACCATTCAGCAAGGCCTCAACTGCCTCTGAGAACCGTCGGCCAAAACACTCATAAAGGACGCTGATCTGTATGTTCAGCGGCCACCTATCAGTAGCCGACTTGAGATCAACGCTAAAGACGTGTTTGGCACCAACCAGACGCGCCAAAGGAGCTGTTTGATTAAAGGTTCCATCCATTGGAATCTGACGGAGAACCGCCATCAACCAACGGTGAACCGGGCTCAAGAGCCTTTGGTTTATCCAGTTACCAATGGCGAATAACCTTAGCTAAAGAGAATGCCGATAGGTAAAACTTAACAAGCATGTCAGACCGATCATCCCCTCTTCTCTTCTTATGATCTTTCTGTGAAAAGAAGGAATGGTAATCCTGTTCTAGTTAAGGAAACGGGAACAGAAATATCACTAGGTAAGACTGGAACCTCACGAGCATAATATGAGGCAGGCTGAACATTGCTTTAAATAAAGCGCAACGAACAACCAACCTGATTTCTTGCCTAGTCTCCATACCTGTTTGGATATAGGGATAAACAAAAGAGCTAGGGCTAGAGCTAATTAACTCATCTTTCCGCAGTTGTAGTTTCTTTGCTATCGGGCCATCCGAACGAATAGAGCCACACGAGTCAATCACTGGGTAGGGTCCAGATGGGCTAATAGGAGATACATTTCTTTCCCTCCATATTTCTTTTCTTGGCCAGTACGCAAGCAAGTTTGAAAACAGGGATAGCAGATTCTCCTCTCGGGAAAAGCTATAGCCAGTTTGAAAGCATGAGTATCTCACAAGGGGAAAGAAGCCAGTTATCATTGATAATGGGTGTGCGGAATTTGCGAAACGGTTCTATGCACGCTCATTAACTGTGGATTTATCTCCAGTGTCAATGAGATGTTTGCTTAACCCTTACCATCCTTATGGATGCAAGGCAATCCATATGACATATCCTATAAAACGTTTCTCAACACTTTGCCGGCATATATTTTATAAAAGAAGAACTTGATTGACCAGACAGCTCAACCGTTGACCAGCCAACCGGCAAATACATTTATACATAAAGACCAAGCTGGTGTGCCACACCTTCAACTTAAATTACTACAGGAAAGATTCCACCTCCCTCTCATGAATCAATTTGATGGATCGTACCTTCCTCTTTTGGAAGTTGGAACTCCCGCCAACCGGTGACTCTGGTTTACCATTATGATTATTTCCCGTTACTTCCTCCTCCTTTCTATCTAATGAACTTACGTAGATAGATCGCTATTCAATATCAATATCTCCTGCTGTAATGACTAGGGGTTATCCTCAACTAGTTTCAAAGTTATGCTAAGGGGAATGACTTCTATAGGCATGGTAGAAGGGATTGAGAGCCCTAGAAAGCCTAGAGCATTTCATGCTAGCAGTAGCATAATCCTTCCTCTCCCTAGTGTGAAGCCGTACCCCTCAAGAGCGAGTGTCCAGTTGGATTGACAGAACGCCCTATACCCGTATTTAGAAAGCCAAACAATGCCCCACCGTATAAGGTTATCCTTAGCTTATCACTGCATCGCTCCTGCCGTCGATTAATCTCCAATTTCATTCTCTGTGCTCTAGTGAGTGTTCTAATTCCTACTTTAGTCAGTAAATGTGGAACTCATGAATTCCTGCTAGTCAGGCTTAGGTGAAGTTCTTGCGCCCCCATTTATGAATGAGGTCAAAGGCTTTGTTCTTTGTTGGCGGTTTTTCTCTCCGGATCCCTCGATAGGGTCCCCCTAGGGCTGAGTTTAGGCTCTCTAGATAGATATAGAGTTAAAAGCTGCTTCCTAAGCTTCTGTCTTCGCCCTCTTCTTCAGTATGGGCTTTCTTAGATACTGATGAACAATCTAAGTTGAAGGCGCTTACACGGAGCCCCACCACCTATGCCTAGTGCTTGAAATCATGTGCCTTAGATCGTCTGAAGGGAGCCCCAATAGAAAGAAGGGTAGGCAGATGTGCCCTACTCAATACAGAACACTCGTTTGATTACAGACAGGGAAGAGAAAGGAAGCATGCGATCACAGGGGGTGCGTGAAAGACTGGGATTATTGGACTTATTAGGAAGCCAAGGGATCTGTGCCAGAGCTATAATTCATTATGTGGGACAGAAACTCCTTAATCATCCAATAGCATTTTCTTCAGAAGGATGAATGAAAGGGAGATTCAAGGGCTCGCCCTAGAGGGAGCACAATGCGCTACATCCGTTCTATCATAGCGTTGCCGGTACCATCTTTCACCACCCGATGTATTCAATATAAGGGGCACTAGCTGGTAGGGGGCTGCAGCGGGCTCTTAGCCAACGTTTACCGTCAAAGCCTTCCACAGATGGAGGGAAGGGGTCAAGGAGGGAGGATTGCTTCTCTCACCCGTACGTAGGCGAAAGGGAATAGGCACAGGAAAAGCATCCAACTCGAAAGCAGGTACGGAGTTCAAAGTTTTCACTTTCTGTGAGTTCAGATGCATAGATTCTTGGGTAAGATATGCCATGCGCAGAAGAGTAAGCGCTTGAAGCCGAATCCGGGATAACGATAATAGATATAAGCGGGAAGGAACTAAGCTAGGGAAATTCCTTCTGGATCTAAATCTTCTCGAAAAGCATTACTGACGAACAGAACAAACTCCTCAGTAGAAGGATTGGATGGGAGCAATTCAAGTCAAGCTAGACAAGTTCTCTTAGACTTTCTCTTTGGGTTACTATCATACGGGAGGAAACTAGTGAACTTATTCGGAAGAGAGTTCATAAATCAACATTCAGCCTTCCAAAACTCGAATGCCAAACATCGACGACTGAGATGCTGAAAACACCCCCTCGACCCTGTTGTGCGGTATTGCATCAAACGGTAAGATAAACTAAGCTCCTTCGAATTTGGACTATCCCCTATCACTCGAAATTCGTTGGTCGGGAAGGAAGCCTTTCTTTACGTACTATTTTCCCTATCGACCCGAATGAATTAGCCGATCTTACAAAATCGATCGGGCGGGCTGGTTGGGAAGGGGTTATTAGCGGAGAAAAGAATCGCTGAGAGATAGATTCTACTATTTGGTCAGGACGAATGAGTGGCTGTGCAGCATGCTCCGGAGGAGATTGACCCTTCCTCGAGTCAGTCCAGTCAGAAAGGGGAGGGCCCGCTGTCTAGACAGCATTTCGGGAGCATCCCATTTCAACCAAAAATACAACCCTGTCAAAGGTATCTAACCTTCCTTATGAGTGGAAATCCAATCCCGTTTTGTCTTTTTTGCATAAAAACCAGCCGGTATATATATATTAGAATTACCTCTCAATTTATACCATGCTGGTAGATTATTAAGAGTATCATTAATAAAATACGTAGGCTGCATTCGTACTGAGAGAACACTCTATCCATACGATATAAGACCCGTTAAATAGAATTTTAATATGCTATGGGAAGTAAATGATAATTTCTCAAGTTTATCTGTGCGTCCTACAAAGCCTTATGATCATCTGCTAGTTTTAAGAATTCCGACCTTTTCTGATCCTACGGATATAGCTCTAAATGCGCTGAAAAGAGATAGGCAATCTAAGAATAGACTTTTGCAGTTTAAACTTAAGCATCCAGATTGGGATGCTCGTATTGTCCATAGGATGCGTCGTTGTTCATTAAAACGGCTAATTTCTTCATATACTAAGCCTGTATACAAATATCAATTTGATCCTCTTAAAAGAAGGCTTAAGCTAAATAAGCCTAAGCTAAATAAGAAGTCTTCACCCACCGCAAGGGCCCGCCTAGGTGAAATAAGCAGGGGTGAGTTATTCCATTACTTTCTTAGTGGTATTGTTGTTATAAACTACCTACCGGTATTCTTAATGGGTTATCATATATGGGATTGTTATAGTAGATTAGATCCTTTTCTAAGCACTTTAAGCCCGAGGGAGTTATCTGAGATATTCAATCCTTTTACAGGTATGGACGGTCAAGAGATAGATATTTCGGGCTCTAGCACTGGAGTCGTTGATGGGAAAGCGGGTTTGCAAGTACACCAAGAAGCGGCATCAGTGTCGGGGGTGAAAGAATCAAATAATCAGGCAGTTGCAGTTGCGGAACCTGATAATCAAGATAGTAAAAGAGATCTTGCACTTTACATATCAGGTATGCTACTAGCTACTGCTATAGTAGGGTTTAAGATACTTCTGACTAAGATTCAAGGAGAATAGGATAGCTTGATCAGAGAATAGATTTCTGCATTTATCCTTGACTTAGCACTTGGGGATTCTTGCAAGCGGGTAAGATGCTAAAGCCTTAAAGAATGAATAACAGGCTCAAAGCGTAGTGGATTTATTCCTGCTACCATTGCTAATGAATCAACTGTTATTGGACCAAAGGCTTTCAAGGGTGGGACATCAGCTTTGGAAGAGAAGATCTTTCAACTATTAAGATATATCTACTTTATGGTTCACGTTTTGTTGTAACAGATTAGGCTGATAGTTGAATGCTTATCCGATGCTTTCCTGATCAATTCTACTATTTCTTTTTAGTTTCGTACCCACCCTGTCGCGTAAGGTTATATTCTCATTTTCTAGTTGCTGAAAGCCTTTCCGGGAAAGTCCACCCTTTGAGGTTGGTAAGTCTCATCGACTCATCAAGGTTAAGTAAGCTGTCTGACACCTTGACTTCATCGCATTGCTCACGTCAGTATTAACATCAGATGAATGATATCTTCTTTCAACGAGGTAGGGTGAGGCTGGTTAGAGCTTTGTGGTACCCAGGAAGACCAGACAATGCCACGTCAAGACTACCAAGTAAGCGGTGGAGGAATAGCCCGTTGGATCAGTCCGGCAGTCAGTACAGGAATCGTCCTATTAAATAGTCCCAGTAGCGGCATAGTCCGATTGTTACTCAGTGGTAGTATAGTCCTCTTTTTTTCCTAGCCCTACTAGGAAGCCCCCTTGAATTGAATCGCTATTGGCAGACATCACACATCACAGTATAACCGTGTGTTAGATACCATACCGGTTGCAAGATGAGAGGCTGCTCGGCTAGCCCCAGGCGCACGAAAGCAGCAAAAGAAGAGCTCGCGTCTCACTAGCGAAGTAAGCGCTCAACAAAAGGGCTCAGCTGAAGGAAAGAAGGAAGGGATATCTTAATTGTCTTAATTAAGAAGACTTTTTTTTAGAAGAAGACCGATAGAAGAACCCTGCGTTCCCTAGTCGCAGGAAGAACCTAGGGTAGAGGGAGCAGTAAGCGCTCATTCAGTGAGTAACCCTCTGATCAGGATGAATATAACAAGTGTTCCGCGCGAGCTATAGTTAGTAGGCAGGGAAGATTGATATATAGTTTCCGGGTAGGATAGAAATATAGCGAGTGTACCGGTAGTGCACCTGCGGCTGGATTTTTCGTTTCGAGAGTTTTGTGACTGAAAGAGGAACCCATAAGTGCCACTAAAATGGCTATAGAGAACCTTAAAAGTTTACAAAGTAAGAAGGAAAGCAAGAAAGTAGTTTTGGAATGCATGGCAAGCAGCAGAAAGAGGAGTTGAGTTGCTGGTTCGGGAAAGGAGTAGGGCTACGGTTAGCCAACTTATCCGGCAGCGGGTCAAGAAAGAGACAAAGCCCTCTGCTCGACCACAAATGGTTTCACTGTCACTCTTTCAGGAAATTTGCTCATGGAAACGAATGTAGTTAGCACATCTGCAAACAGATTTTTGGCTCTTGGCAAGATGAGCTTCTCAATGGAATTATGAAAGGGTAGTCTAATCAATCTCTCCTGAAAGGCACCTGTATTCTGTAGTACCAATGGTATGTGGTTAGCCATCATTATATTATAATCGATTTACTTTCTTCATGAAGATTGGGCCATACTTAGAGTCCAGTCGGCACTCTGGGCCCTCCACTACTTTTTTCCCTCGCTCAGTTAAGGACTGATTTGATCCCTTTGGGAATTGAGGATGTCAATGAGCTAAATCAGATCTCGGAATTCGATTCTTTAGCTTATTCCAGCACCAAGGGGAGGAGAAAGGGCAGATTGGGACTAACTTCAAGAGAGAGTATTACCGCCCTAATCTCAGTTCATATCCCTGGCTCAGTTAAGGAGACTTCCATTGCCTGAGGGAATAAGCAAGTAGTGAGTAGGCTAAACAAAACCTCCCTATTCTGGAAGGGTAGAAGAAGAAAGGGCCAGCTCGACTCTCTCCCACTCCATTTTAGCTGTTCACTTACCTACTTTTGACCTTGATTGGAGCTCCTCGCTCCGCCTGAGGGAATAGAGAACCAACAACTATATAGATAGCCTCTGAAATAGCCGCGTACGCTCTACTCTTCACCTCAGAAAGAATGTGCTTCGGCTCGAGATAATGCCCCACCTGGTGAATGAGAACAGACTGTGCTCCCCAAAAGAGCAGAATGGTACGCAGCAGGAGCCTTGCATCGTTGGACCGGGTTAGAGGGTTCCCGTGGATCTGTTTCCTAAGCCTCAAACTCCAATCCATTGCTTGTGGGTTTCCAATCTAGCTTCTGTTCTTTCTGATTGGAATCTTTCTTTTCTTGTACGGCTTTCTCCTTCCGATTGGGAGTCCTTTAGACTGTATACCCTTTCCTTTGTGCACCGAAGATGAAGGCTATGGGGGATTGGATCATCTTATCCCGTACAGGGAGGGTGCCGAATCTCTTGATTTTTTGGGATTAAGGTAGGTTTGTTGGAGCAGGATCCGATTGAATGGTTGAGCGCGGCCCTTTTAGGTTGACTTACTCCCCCTATGTAGGAGATCACGACAAGGTTACCGGTTGCTTGAGGTCTCTGCTCAACTCGAAAAGGGTCCTACTAGACCCATTGCACAGTCATTCCTTCCTGGATACGGATCTGCCCATCCTCTGCCCAAGGTTGACGCTTCCACGTCGGGTTTGATTACAGTGGTAAGCGCACCCAGTTTCAGTGGAAGTTGGCTTGGGTGGGAGCATTCCTTACTTGGTAAACTCTGTTTTAAGCCGAGTGGAAAACCTTCAAATTGAGCATTTCAATGGAGGGGAACACAAACCTTTTCTCTTCAAAACAGAGAAGGAAAAGGCTCGGCTCTATTCAATTATGTGGGAGTACATAGGGGAGCCCGCGGAGCGGGGTCGTAACGAGGGATAATTCAGAATCGGAATTTGTGTTATTAATAATTGAATCAAAGCGAGTTGTAGAGGGCAGGCCTCTCATCTGTCTACTGGAGACACGAGTTGACAGGAAGAGAGTAATAAAACATGGTCAGGTCATATGGATCGTTTCATCGAGCAAGAAATGGGTGGGCGACCCTTCTTGCTTGCTTGGCCGTCAAAGAAAGGATAGGAATTGGTTTCACTATAGGAGTTGCTAGCAGATCGAAATCGGAGGGAAGCGGAATCAGTCACTTATACAGCCAGCTTTGGAATCAGATCAGACATTCCAGCAAACTCCGGCTTGAAAGCCCCAGCTGAAAAAGCCCTATCAGTAAAGTCAAAAGAACTCCTTTTTCGAAAGCCTATTCGTCAAGTTCAATAGCTTCTCTTCAAATAAGATAGAATCCGTAGGCACCTGGATGGGTCTATGTCCGCTGTAGGGCGTATACCAATGGATGGGACTTTTGATCAAGAGAAGTCATTAAGTTAAGGCCTTTAATTGGTCGAAAGAAAGATCTCTTCTCTTATGATATCCGTCTTCTACTACTTATCCTTTCCCACTTTCAGTACAGAAACTTCTCATTGATAAGCTATTCAATAAAGAGGCGGCTCATGCTTGGATTGAGTTTGGGCTCGGAAGTAATGTCTTCCTTGCCCCTACTCGATCAGAACAGTTCCCACAGTTTGTAAGATTTAGGTCTGGACAACCTTTGGGTTTTCTCTCATCTTGGCCCTTGTTCGCACTATCCCACCATTCTCTGGTGTAGTTAGCTGCGGACGAGGTATACCCCGGGATAAAGTTTACAAACTATGCTCTTTTGGGTGATGACATTGTTATCGCCGACAAGAAGGTAGCAGAATGCTATTTTGATATGCTGCTGGGTTAGTTAGGGGTAAAGGTTTCGTTGCCCAAATCTTTGGTTTCGGACAACGGGATCATGGAATTTGCAAAACGCTTTTTCCATGGTTCACTTTCTCTTTCCCCTATTTCACTAAAAATGGTAAGGGGCCTACCCAGTAGGAACTATGGCAGTGATGAATAAGTACGGAAACCGCTCTTTAAGAGTTAGTCTACGTTTGCGCGGGGCCGGATACTACACATATGTGGTGAAACCCGACTCGCCTTTTCATCTAAATCGTCACTGGTATAGGCACTTGCTAATATCGTTCTGCCCATCGGGGATCACCCCTCTTCCTTTCTTGTCTTCTCTCTTATTACAAGCTTCTCCCTTATCCATTGAGCTAGGCACTTCTATGAGTAGCGGGAGCGTACTATGAATATACTTGGAGCTATTGAAAAGAAAGCGAGTCAAAGAGTAAAATAGAAGGAACTTTCAAGTGATTGAACCCCTAGTTATAGGCTTATCCTTCTTATTTTTATTTTCAGCCTGTTGGGCAACATCAAGCGTAGATAGTAGTTTTCATCCTATTCTTCGTCCTAAAATAGATCTCCGGAACCTAATGCCCATTTATGGCTCTATATGATACTAATTGGGAAGGAGGAAAGGCCCTAACATCCTTGACTACTTACTTTATTGACTACTAACTTTATTGGCTATCCGCAGACTTCCCTTCTTCTCCTGCCATAAGCACAGGACTGACTCTTAGGCTATTTTATCTTTCTCCGGGTCTGCCTCGCGGACTCTTCCAATTAAGCGAATAAAATAAAATAGGGTTCAAGCATCCGATTCAGTAACGGAAACCGAGTCTACGAAACAATTCAATTAAGCAAGATCATCTTCTTCAGTGGCAGTAGTCCCATTCCATTTCCACCAGCTTTCGTACCAGTCGCAGTAGTGGAATTTAGACCTTTAGTATTTTCAGCTTCTATTTATCCTGAGATAAGATATCTATCTAATGTCTCTAACTCTTAGTTTAGAAGATGTAGATGTCTAAGTTCTGTAATAGATTAAAGGCCGTGGGAATACGATAATAAGCTTTCTGGACCTGCTTTCCTTACTTATTTTATTCTTATACCGCCTTAGGGAAAGAAAAAGAGTAACTAAGGAAGAAGCTAATAGGGAAAGATTATTGAGTTCCATCCCCACTTGGAGGAGGAAGGAAGACATTTCGCATATCGCACATGAAAGGGAAGGCATATCGCATTTCGCTAACCTATCTTTTTAGGCGTGTCCCTTTACTATCATGAGAGAGAATTGCATCTGGCATCGGAAAGAGATATGATATCTTACCTAGCTGGGAAAGGATAGATCTTTTATTGCCTAGCTTGTTGGAGTGGGAAGCGCATCTCGCATCTAAAGTACACGTGCGATATTGAATACCTCTTGCTTGACGCATCGCATGGTAAAAAAGTCCTCGCTCGGGACATAGGAATTAGCTACTTGGGTTGAAGCTGTGTCCCTCGCTTACTTTAAGCTGGCTTGCCCCTTGCGAGAACCTTTCATCCGAATCTCTTTTGCTCTTTCTGTTTTCAGGCACCACTTTGCTTAACACATCGATTTCGAAGTGGGATAGAGATAATGAGCTCTGTGAGCTACTGTCTCTTACATCCCGAATCTGCTTATTTTTATCCGTACATACAAGGATTCTTGGTAGTATAGTATGCTTGAATGTCGACAATTTGTCCATTCCTTCCTCACAGGGCATTCTCTGCATCAAGAATTTCATTCCCTCGGCTGAATCGACATAGGTTTCTCTTTTTTTGTAATTGAATTTGATGTTTCCCTTAGGCCTGCATCTGTCACTGCAAGAGGCTCGAAGGGATGAAATTGCTCGTATAATGTTAAATTAGAGGGAAGGTTAAGCGCTTGAGCGAAACGAGAAGGCAGACAAACTAGATGCCTTTATCACTAGAGATGCGGGGGCTTGCCTTAGGACAGAAACTGCTGATATCCGAATGGCGTACGGAGCTGCTTACCCTAAGACTTCAACTCCATCTTCCATCGAAGTAAGTTCGGCTGGATCGACAGCGGGGGCAACTCCAATATCCACTGCAACTCCAAGATATAAGGTTTGAACTGGCTCTGGCTTTGTTGTAAGGAGCACTATATTAACTTTTAACTAAAATAGCCTCGTAGGAAGAAGGAACGAAGTAACTCGACTAAAAGGAGAGGAACGAATGAGGGCCTGCACCTTAGAAAGAATACTAGGCAAGGAATAAGGCTATCTCTGGTACGGAGTTGTTTTCTGGTCTTGGGACTGAAACCTTAGAACTCCAAAAAGCATTTTCCTGTCCCTAACGGTCCAGATATTGAATAACCTGTCCCTGGCAGAGACAGAAAGAAATGGACCAGGTAAGAAAGATAGCGCCATATGCCTACTATCTTTAGCGTATCAATGGGCTATTAAAATATGACTAGTTACACTCCCTCTACCTCTAAATCCACTTAGTCTTGCATGGACTTTTGAGCATTTGCTGTAACAGAACTTTCGGGTACTCCCGCTGGATTAAGCAAAGTCCTTCTCTTTACACTGTCTTACTCGCGGGCCCTATAAATTGAAGGGAACCCCCGGAATCGATAGAAAAGGCAAAGAGCATCTAAGGAAATCCTGCTTAAGGGTAGTGCGTATTAGCGACTATCTAACTTCAACTCGATCGAAGTCGGACATACTGAATCCAACCCCTCCTGCTACACAGGCTTTTAGGGAGCTCTCAACGGCTGAAGAGGAAGTAGAAATAAATGTCTTTATCACTCGCTTCCACCGACTCAGACTCAGGAATGAAAGGAGTCCCCAAGACTGGACCTCCAACTCAAACCTCAGGACAGGCTCGCCGAGAAGTACACTGGAATTGGATGGCCCGAGCATTCTTACACTCCAACGGGATGCGCTTACAACTAGAATGAGAATGGAAATAGACGTAACTGGGTTTGATTTGCCCCCTTCAAACTTGTCTGCTGGATAGAGATTGTTTGTATTTTTCCCTTCTTCCCCTTACATGATGAATTCTCCTTGGCTACCTTAACTGAACATTCTGCTTTTAACTTCTAATTAAGTTGAAAATCTGCTCTGACCTTTCAGATCGGGAGAAGCTAAATTCACAGATGAGGAAGAAGAATTTGAATCTCTTTCTCTACTCTTTATAGTTTTCGAACTCAATTTGCCCGGTTTGCCTATTTATTCTAGAGAGAAAGCATATTCTATTCTACTAGTGCTATTGTTAAAAAGGCATTTCATATAGAGAATTTTATCCTTTTTTTAGTGGGCCCATAGAAAATGTCACCTGGGACGAAGTGTTACCATAGAATGGTTGGCGATGTAACATAACTTGAGGGAGAAAGAGACAACCATTGGATAGCCAGAAACTGGAATGAGACTGCCTGGCTTGAAGGAAACTCTGACAAAGACCTGGATAAACCATATCCTGAGCTAGCTTCCTTTGCCCTTCACCTAGATGGATGAACTGGATTTGACTTCCTCTTTTATGAGTGGGAACACCCAGAACTCTAACTAGATCTTAACCTCCAACCCAGAAACAACAGGGTTTACCTTATTTTTTTCTGCAATTGAGCTTGTTTAAGAACTAGAAATGCAAGGCATGACTGAGAGAAGAAATATAAAGGGATTCGATCCTATGGACGGACCCTTCTTTCGTATGGATAGTCCTCTCAAGACTAGCTGGAAGGCCTTTTTCTTAGCAAGGGAAAAGTGCTCGCCAGAGAAGCAAGCGAAATCAATGCAGTCGTCAGTAAGAACCTTCACTTCAGGGGCCAGCTAGCGGTCAATCTCCTAAACCCACGGTGAATAACTGACTTTGCACTGCTAACTTCACTTCTTCCCTCAAAAGGAAGGGCACTTAGCTACTAGTCCGAAAGCCAGAAGCCGAAGGAAAATGAGACTAGCTAAGACTAGGGAAAGAGCGGCTAGCTAACTAGCTGATAGAGCGCCAGAAGTAGGATGCAGGGGGCCTAATAAGATCGGCAGAGGGGAGATGGTTGATAGCTTAGGTTTAGCAAGAAATTTGGGGATGGCTTCGCTCCTCTCCTGCTTATTCATTAGGGCGAGTGACTTCATACCTTTAGCCCCTCTGTTTGAAACTTGAACAGAGGCCCGGTACTCACTAACGGAACAAGAACGATTATGTGATCCGCCTGCTTTAACTTGACTGACTTCAAGTCACTTCACTTACAGCTGGAACTCCAAGGTTGGTTTCATTAGCTGACTTTAAAGAAAGGGATGTATCACTTATCCCCTTTTGACCGGAATTTGAAGAGGCCTTCAGCTTCAATAAAATGCCCTACGAGAAAGACTCTGATTCAAACAAGGGATCGCAACTAAGCTAATGTAATGGCATCCGTGATAGATTCATTCACCGAAGCGATTGACCGATACAGAACGCGATTTCTTTTTTTCCACCGATTAGCCTTACCCGATTGCTACAGATACAGATTCCCGAGCAGGGAAGGAAGAGAAAGAATAGACTAATAAAGACAGGAGACAGGAATGGTTGGGCCGATACCGATGACCGTTAGCCAAAATAAGAATTCCATCAGACAGAGCAGACCGATGACCAAACAAGCCAAGAATGGCTTTTGTTCAATCAGACGCTCTTGCTTAAAAAGCTGCTTCCCGACGGTAACTCGAGATAGAATATCATAAGAGAAGAGAGAATGTAGCGTAGGGCAGATTCCAGGTATGCTTTAAGGCTATCCGAGTTCACAGGTCTCGTTGTCTATCTCCTTAAGATTAGCTTTATGTTCCGTGACTTGCCTATCTCTTGTTGTTGTCGAGTGCCTGCAGCTTGACTCCACATAGGCTAGCTTCCTTGCTTGCATGCCTTGTGGCGAACTAGACTGAAAATTTTGTATATAAAGAAAGACTCTTACCTTTTTTCAAAAAGAAGAGTCACGCTCTTTAAAAGCCCCTATTCGACGATGACTTAAGCCTATCTTCTTTAATAAGGGCTTTTTTCGGTATACCGCTCTCCGAAGAGAGCCTATGATATCTTTGGTCTTTTTCCCATGCTTTCCGTTGGTCAACAACGAATTTATCAGGAGCAATATCAACTACCTAGACCGACCTGCTATAAGAAGTTCCAGAGGCATCCTCCATTCATATCGATTTGGGTTTTTCTGCACCATATTTTGATCTGCCTCTTCTTCGATCCGGAATTCCCAGCAAATCCTTGACTCCTCGAATACAATGGGATTTAACACCTGGCAAATCTTTCACTCTACCTCCTCTTATTAAGACCATAGAATGTTCCTGCGAATTATGACCTTCGCCCGGAATGTGAGCAAATATATCATGTCGATTGCTCAACCGTACTTTGGCTATCTTACGTGGAGCTGAATTAGGTTTTTTCGGTGTTCTCGTTGAAACACGCGGGCGTACTCCTTGCTTCTGGGGACATTGATCCGAAGCTCGAGTACGGTCCGTGCGCCGTTTTTCTTCTCTACCATGACGAATCAATTGATTTAATGTAGGCATCGCTCTTTCCTTTGTCCTTTTCCTCCCTATTTTTGCCCTATCACTAGTGATTACTCCCGATCCGAAGCACCCCTTTTCCATTCATAGAGAGATCCAATCGTCAAAATCAATAAAAAGGCCATCATAGACCAAGATCCAAACAGATCAATCTTGTTGGGAGGTACTGCCCAAGGAAAGGAAAAGGTTACTTCCGGATCAGGAATAATAAATAAAATTGAAACAAGATAAAATCGTATATCGAAACGACTTCTGGCATCACCGAAAGGATCGAAACCACATTCGTAGGCCGACAATTTTTCTGGATAGGTCGAACTATTGGAAGCAAAGGGAAAAGGAAGACCGAGTGGGATCAAAGAAACTAGCAGACTGATCACTAAATAGATACAAATAGGTGCAAATTCTGACATTACCACAACCCACTTGGTTCTTTCGCTCCTCTAAGAAGGAGACTTTCTTTATTTATTTTGGGGGTTGGCTTTTTCCAACAAAGACATGGGAAATTTAGGGCGTCAGATTCTGTATCTTCCGATATTTCTAGTTGGATGAAAAGAGCGCTCCTAAATGAAGCCTTTCTCTTATATACGATATCTTTCGCCATGGATGATACTCTTCAAAGCGACAATCAGCCTATTCTCTATCTAGTGTTCTGGTTCTAAACAGTTATATCCTCTTTGCAGTCCTTTCAGTCAGTTCCGATTCGGTTAGCAACTTAGGGTGAACCACACAGAGGCGATCTCGAACATCACTCTAAGAAACTCCAAAACGGGAGTTCAAGTTCACTTTACAATACAATTTTGTCAGAGCCAGATAGAGGAAAGTAGCTGTGATAGAAGAATGGATTCTATTCGATTGAGGAAGGTTAGTATTAGAAGCTCAGATATTGTTTGTACGAGCATCGTGATAATTGACTCTTAGTCTTATATTGAATATCAACCCGGCCCTCCATTCCTGCTTTTTTGAGTAGATTGAAGGGCGGACTTCCTACTGCTGCTCCCGGACCGGAGCCGACCGATCTGCTGCCTTAGCTGTAGAAAGAGAGTCGTTTTGATTCCCTTACTTTTTTTTTCTTATTTATTCTTAAGAGCAGAGGAGAGAAAGCTAAAGCCAGAGTCTTTTTTCACCCCCTTTCCTTTTGACCCATAAAATAGAATTCTCATATGCTGGATCGAAAATCTTCCATATCTTGTCTCTCCTGAGCGAGTACGTTTCGCGGTTACGTACACAAGTGAAAAGGCACCAACTTGATCGACTATGAAGAAAGTTGAACCCAAGCTCCAGAGCGGGGTTCGCTTACCCTTCATCCATTAAAGAGCCCCACCGAAGAAGAAAGAGTTTGATTGAAGAAATCGGGAGAAGCGGAGTGCAAGAAGATCTATCTTGACGACCAGAGGAGAAGAAAGACCAATTGTTCCGAGGTTACAGAGAGAGGATTGATCGAACGATAGAAGGCGCAACCCTTCCACTCCCACGTACGTTCCGACATTCAAAGCATTGCTTACCAAATAACTAGACAAGACAGACTTGACGGGTAGAATCTACACCACTTATCCATTCATTCTTCCTGTAGCCACACAGAGATAAAATGCGATTGAGAATACAATAGACTAGCGACGAACGAGCGAAGGGCTTCCCTACGCCCAAAGATGCTTTTTGCCCAAGTCCCCCCTGGACAAGAAATGGTTATGAACTGACAAGGTCAATGCACCTCCTTCCCCGGAGCACCTTATTAAAGAGTGATTGCCCTAGGGGCTATGCCCTCCTAAGCACGAAATGATACTGTTGTTCTTTCGCTTTTTAATGAGGAAAGTGCCTGGCCTGGAAGACCCTCTTTAAGAGAGAGAGTTACTTGCCGAAAGCAATCCAAGGCTCTCTCAACCCAAGACAAGAGGTCAAGAGGCGGTGTCCGTATGGTTACCACCTAAAGCGGATAGTTTTTACAACCGTAAAATCGAGGTGGAAATCTCTAGACTTTCCCCCCAGGCGTAAAAAAGGTTATTGACAAAACTTAACGATTAAGCTTTGCATGGGAAGCTGCCACCTGTCTATGGAGGCTTTGAGAACAACTTCCTGATGGTTACGACTGTCTTCTCAAGGAAGCAAGCCAATCCACGTAGGTCTTGATCCGATGTGGACTAAAAAGTCGATGTAGATATCCCACACAAATTAGCGTAGACCAAGTGTTAGCTCTGCATGGGCAGGCTTAATACTTGGCTAACTTCATCTTACGTAGATCGAATGCCCATCTTGCATGGTTAAGGCTCAACACTTAGTGAGCTCGAGTTAACAGCACCGTCAACTCATTATGAACACACGCAAAGTTTTTTTTTTTTAACTTCTAATTTTTTCATAATTAATGTCTACGGAAGAAATGCCAGTATTTACATATCCTACCAAGGAGCATTCACAGGAACAGGCAGATGCGTACAAACTTTGATGAAGGCAGGTAGCTATTTAAAGGCTTACTCATGGAACTATAATCTTTTCGGAAGTTTAAGGAGGCTTTCATGGGACAAAAGATACAGTCCCGCAGCCACCATTTGTGATGACGGATGAAGTCTTCATAGGGACTGTTAACGAAAGCCCCAAACCATTCATTAAGCAGGTTGACACAGTAAAAGAACTCTATTGTAGCCGCGCGAATGTATTTGCATGTCTTTCCGGGAGTCTCGCAATCCCAGCAGTTGTATCCTTGGAAGTGACTTCTTGCAGTTCTACATTCTTCCTTTCGTATATCTTACTATACTTTTGAGATGAGCTCGTCAAGGAAAAGCTATATTATCAGGCCTAATTCCGATCCGCTCCTCTTTCAGGTGGTCTTTAGCTAGGAGCTTGAGTTCGATTCGGTAGAGAATCTCTGCACGATTCCGTTGCCTAAAGTAGAAGTCCAGATTGGATATGAACTCTTGAGTGGCCCGTGTATGATAGTTTGTAGCATCTTGTGCCCATTGGGGAAGAGGCAGGTCAAGGTCAAAATAACGGATTTGGACTTCTATCTCTGAGGGGTCATCATCTGATGGTGGTAATTATCTTTCTGGATCAACGGCTTCAGGGATAAATTCCTCACCCTCAGGAGCCCGAAGTAACTCATCCTCATCAGCCCCAAGTAAGGAATCCGAATGCCTATAGCCGAATTCATTTCATAAGACTTATCGGAAGAAGCAATTGGATAAGAATCGTAGGCTGAATGAGCAGACGAATCGACCAAGGATAGAGATGCTTACATACTAGAACACAATCTAACTCTACTTCTTTTCTTTTTCTTGCAGCTATCTTCTCAACAGGTCAGTCAATATCAGTAGTGGAAAAAGCAGACAGAGTAGTCCCCTGGTCATCAGTTAGTAGTTAAATAATCCCAGTAGTGGTCCTCTTGCCTAGCGGAGTCAGCCCTTAATGGACAATGATAGGCAGACCAAAGATTGCACATCGCAGTCTAAGCGTGCTTGCTTTGCGCACCGGCACAGCTGAATTCGAATCCGCTGGCTCAGATGAGTGGCTCTTGGCTCACTTCCTTGAGAAGGGCTTCTTTATTGTAACTAAGAAATGAGAATTGTCTTCCCCATATGATCTCTCAGCCTCAAAAAGAGGAGGAAACTGACAATTTCACACTTAGAGATTGAGCTCGTCAGTGATCTTTTCCATGGTGTCTAGAGAAAGCAGCTTTGAACATGACATTCGTACCCAAGGCAACGAAGTTGGCAGGCTGTGATCTTGAAGCACTTGCTAGGAGCTACTCGGTACGGCTCACTACGTTTAGTTCCAACCTAAAGAACCTACATCTTCAAACGCCTCAATTAGATAAGGAAAGGTGGTCTTAGCTTTTGTGCCCTATCTGAGAGAGTGGGGATCGGTAGTGCCATTCAAATGACTAGTAGTCAGGTGTTTGAGAGAGCAAGGCTAGATGTTCTTAAACAGCACTTTTGAGAAGAAAGTCGAATGTCTAAGCCTAAGCATCTCGAACCTCGGCTTCAGAATCAGTATCAGTCTTGGGTGAGATCTTATCGATCTTTCCAAGGGGTGGAAAGACTGCAGCGGATGAAAGACCATAATAATCTAGAAAGAAATGGTACCTTGGGGCCTAGCTTTCAATCGGTTTAATAACCGGAGACTGCATTAAAGCAGTAAAGGGAGGGTTGGTGAGACAGCATGGGATGGGCCGTGAGTTTCTCTTCCGGGAGCCCATTGTCAAAATCAAAGTACATAATTCTCCTAAAGTGGGGAAAGAGATTTTTCCAATGGAAAGAGCTAATTCAGCTAAATCAATGGCACGTGGGATCCTTCCTAAATTAAAGAATTTCCCTATCACCTCTGCTGTCCAGGCCTCCTTAACAACCTCCAGGAACCTTGGATGTTCAGTCCAGTACTCCTACACCCCGGAAATCAATCCCAAGAGCCGGTCTCTCTATACTATGAGTATAGTAGAGAATCTTCCTAGCTCATCAGTTAGAGAGAGGGATATCAGTCTTATATCCAGGGTCAGGCAAAGGGAAGAGAACGAATCAAGTACGAGCTTTCTGCTTCGACTTTTCGGTTTCACCTATGTCTCGCTACTTGATTCCGAAGCCTAACAAGCCGGTAAGGGATGAAGATTCAAAATAGGCGGGACAGCTTACAGTGTTTAGTATTGGTCTGCATCAATTCTCTTCTCGGTGTGGGCTTGCAAGAATGAAGTAGTAATAAGTCCTCGAATCGGGAAATGAGCTAGCCTTAAAGGAAAGATTTTTATAACCTGAAGTCTCTTTCATGAGCTCAGCTTTAGTGCCACGTTCAAGCTCAAAGCAGGGGAAGGCAGGTATGAACTCATACTAGTTAGCCTGGATTGGCACCTCTTCTCGGAAAGATTCCACTCGATCTAACTCAAAAAATGAATCTTTCACTGGATAAGGAAGAGTAAGGTTAGCGAGTCCTCAAGCAGCTTCTAGCACCTAATAAAATCCTTTAGAGTAACCTAACTTCCAAGCATGCATGAGATTCTATCTTATATAGAAAATGCACTTAAGCTGTAATAAGAAGAGAATCAGTATCATTCTATTTCCAGCTAAGAAAGCATGTTGAATGATCTAGCTTCCCAAACGAGCTCACAAGCGAGTGGAACGGAGTGAACGAGAAATAGAAATAGAGCATAGAAGTGGGTATACTTGCTTACGGTAGGTAATCCCTGCTGCCAGAAAGGAGTAAAGACGGATTTAGGGAAGCAACTTCTGCTATTCGAGTCGGATTGAAAGCCTCCTTGCTACTTTCTTGCCTTGTGGCATCGCATTCTGTAAAAGCTTTCTCTACCCTAGCTAGAAACCGAGTCGATGTCAAAGAACCCGAGCGCCGCTATTCTTAATCAAAAGACGGATTTTGACACGTTGATGCTAATTTTGATCCTATTTCCCCTTTCTTTGGGTTGGGTGTGATGAGCCCCTTTCCTCTGTATGACCCGTGTGGGAAGACCTTTTTTCCAATTTAATAACCTTTATGAGCTATATCCACTACACAGACTTTCCGATACAGAAAGAGAAAAAGAAAAATCGCCTACCATACCAAACCAAAAGACTTTTTTTCGATCTCCATTCTATAACGAATATCTCTTTTCCAGTGTATCGATATTCTCTGGAAGATCCCCCTTATCCATCGGATAATCATTATGATTAAATGGGTGGAGAAAAATGAGCAACTACCATTTGCATAGACCAATTCTTTACCTCGATCGAATCCCCCAAGCTCACTCGAAAGCCCTTTTTCGCTCTATAAATGCGCATTGAATTGCTTAAGAATAAGTCGTTCTAACGCGATCTGAGAGGCTTCGTACTGTCCTTGTTGGGCCAGCCGTCTATTACATAATCTAAGTCAGTCCGCCCTGAAAGAAGGGAAACCACTATTCTTTTAGGAATCCGGCTAGCCAAGCGCTACTCGTAGAGGCCTTAAGCGAGCATTCAGTAAAAGTATTAACCTAGCCCTTGTTTCTTTTTTGGGGCTAGCTAACCATAGAGAGGAGAGCCCGTTGAGGAATGGGCATCTGAACCGGGCCAAGCTCTTTGAATGAATGAGTACTTCGGGGCTATATGACTAACAATCTGAACTGGACCGGTAGTATCCGAATGCACTAAAATTGATTTATAATCGATTGATGCACTTTTCTTTCCTTTTTAGGTCTCGGTTTTATAGAATCGGAGCGGGCACCAACAAAGAATAGGTTGAATGAACCGGACACCGTACCTCACCCGAAATCCCGCTGCCAAAACTTGAATGAATAAGAAATTGAAAGCACCTGCAGCGTATTAGGTTCCCCGGGAAGAATTGAGTCTTTAGGTAGTCTTTCCCTATTTCCGAGCTTGGTTGGTTAGCTCCTTTCGTAGAAGTATTGTACTTGCTTTTCGTTGACTAAACCGCTGACTGGCCGGTTTGCGAGTGATGAACCGATCTCGGGGAAAAGGTCAGACTTGAAAAGAGAGTTCAGAGACAGAAGTGGTCAAGGGGCGAATTGACTCGCATGCTTATCGCGGAGCGGAAGTGAGTACTTAAGCGGACTTAGCCGCTGATTGAACTGATCTCGAAGCGGACCGGGTGAGACTGGGACTACGTACTACGCGAATCCATTATTCGTTCGGTCAAGTCCCAATGCTGAGATGACTGGACTCCTCAAAGAATGACATAGGGCCTCGAAAGCCACATCAAGCAACCCTGGCCAAGCTCCCCAACTTCGTCAGCGGACATAGCTTCAGAAGAACTCCCCAAGGTTGAAGAAGCCCTGCTTGACCTCCTTCCCGATCTTTCGGCTACTTTCTTTTCTTTAATATAAGTTTTCGTTCTTTGTCCATCCCGAAGTCAAGCCAGAAGGACTTGCCCTTTCTTTGAATGCTGCTTTGGGTCCTAAGGCCAGCTGAGCCGTAGCAACTAGATAAGCAACTACCCGCTTTGATACGGCCGAGGAATCTCTCTCTTCTAGACATAGAGGTTAGAAAGTGAAAGCGAGGCTAGCGGCAATCTCCTTCAAAAGACAAACTCTATTAAATTAAACAAAAAAAAAGACCAATGATAGATTTCTAATCTTCCCATTTCCTTGAAAAGGGGCCAGCATTGCTTCACCATACGCAGGTTCTCTGATCGAGGAGTCCGATCCTTTTCTTTTGAAATTTTTTCATTATTGACCGAAGTAAGGACCGGACCTAGATGTCCACACCGATGCCAAGCCACGTACGACTGAATTGGTGAACCAGGGCGACATAGCTTACCTTGAGCAGAAGCCGTTATCATAACGAGATGCGAACTCCCTTGTAGCTTTGGAACACTAGGAATGCCTCATTAGCTAAAGCGTAGGCTGGCTTTTTTTTCCTATTTGCCTGTAGTGAGTGATGTTCTAGTTCTTTGGTAGCTAGAATAATATAGAGAACCTAACTATCCGGAGCGTTACCTGTTTATTACATGAAAGCTTTCCCCGGAGAGCAGGCAACGAAGCTAAGTAGACTTGCTAAGTAGATGTGGAAGCGAGAGCAGAACAAGCAGGCAAGCAGCGCGGGTGGGTCATTTGGTTATGAATCACATCATCAAATGGGAATCAAGCGCTTCAACTGGTAAACTTGAGCTCTTGAACTAGCACTATGAGTGCCTCTGCTAGCTATAGCTCTTCAACCCTTACCGCTCCGTTTTTTTTTTGTTGAAGTAAGTGGAAAGCGAATGCACCGCGCTTCTACTCACATGTCGGAATAAGTACTAACACAAGCGAAGACCAGAACAAAAGAAGGGACAGACGCTTGTGCACACAAAATCTACATTTGCTTATCCACACTACTTTAGAGTAAGCTAATGCCTTCACTCCATTCGTTGGAACAAAATGTCACAACAAAAAATAACATAAGTGAAGATCTGGTTGATTCCATTCGTTAGTCACTAAGGGAAATGACTCTCGATTGAGATCAAACTTGCCACCATGTTAGTCTTTCTGATAGCTTTGGTCTTTTTCCCATGCATAATTTGTTGGTCAACAACCAACCGAGTTAAGAAAGTCTCTCTTTTTGTTTTGGGGAGCGGAATTTTCACTTTACTCACACTCATTATGAAGGAATTCATGAAAAAGATTTACGGCTACTTTAAAAAAAAAGAACCCAAAAAAGTAGAAGTGGACAACCCGGATACAGAACAACCAGTTATTGAGAAGGGGGGCCCCGTTAAAGGGGGTATCGAAAGGAAGCCTACTCCTTACCCAGACAGAAAAAAGGCTAAGGAGGAGGCTTCTTCCCAGGAGCTTAAGCATAAGTCAACCTTAACCTTAGGATTGGGCAAAAAAAGAAAAGAAAGAGCTTTGACAATTCTGTTTCGAAGTCGTGGAATGTCTAATTTTTTTGTCAGAATTTCGATCGTTGTCTTATTACTTATTACCGTATTCACCGTATGCTATTTGTTGTGTCTCGTACTCGGCTTGGATTGGAGTCTTATTTGGGGAAAACTCCAATCCATGCTACTAGTCAGATCGTTCCGCTTCCTCTTTAGTCGGCTTCTTGGTTGGGAGGTTCCCCTCATTCTTCTTCTTTGTCTGGTTTCGGGCCTGGGGGGGTCTACTTTGCACATGCAGGATCCAGCAGGAGGTCAACCAGCTGCCAATCCTGCAGCGGAGCAAGCCTCCAACGTCCCTTCAGGCGCATCGACCTCGGGCTGGAGAAGTTTCGAGGAACGTGTCTTGTTGGAACCGATGCCTTCTTCGGGCGAATCCAGCGAAGCTAGCGTGAATCAGCAACCTGTGATTCCCGAACTGGAGCCTCCGCTGCTCGATGAGAACACCCGGCGAGCAGAGCTCGCTGGTCGATTGCAGACGAATTGGTGGGGGATAACTTATAACGAGCGAATCCTCGACTCCTTCGTCCGGAGTCAACTGGCAATCGAAAGGCACATAGAGGCCGCACTTGTGGCGGACGGGTATTCCCCTCAAGTTGTCTTTGAAAAAAGACATCAGATCCGGGGCTTTATTTTCTACCCGAATGGACGTGCCCTTAGTAAGGACGCTTACGCGGGTTATCTGACCCAAATTGCCAATTTTGGTACAAGGCAAAGCGTTCCCTATCAGCGTGTGATCCGAGCCGTCCGGAACTCTCATATCTTTTTAGATTAGAGATTCTTCGTTTTTTTCTTTCATTCAACCAACTATCTTTTTGAAGCAGATAGTTAACAGTGCTCATTCTATAGATAGAATATGTAAAAGCCAACTCATGTTTCCACTCCATTTTCATTACGAAGATGTATCACGTCAGGATCCGTTGCTCAAACCGAATCACGCCAACGTTATGGAAGTTCCTGGATCGTGTGAAATAAGAGTAGTACCAAAGGCACCCTATGATTTCATAATCAAAAATGGAAAATTGGCTATGGAGATTCCGCGCGGTCAGAAATTCATACAGACACAAAGGGGTTCGACAGGAAAGTCGTTTCGATCCAATCCATTCTTGGGGTCAAATAAAGACAAAGGATATTTCAGTGACCTAGCACGACAAAGCACTCTCCGAGGGCATGGAATGTTTCATTTTTCGGTCAGAATCTCGACAGTAATGTCTCTGTTAGATTATCCGGTCGAAATACGGGAAAACTCCATTCAATTCTCGATGGAAACGGAGTTTTGCGAATTCTCCCCGGAACTGGAAGATCATTTCGAGATCTTCGAACATATTCGAGGGTTCAATGTGACTATTGTCACTTCGGCCAACACACAAGATGAGACTTTACCACCGTGGAGCGGCTTTTTGCAAAAAGATGAGGGGGAAACTCAGTAAGAGATGTCGGAGAAGCGAAATATACGAGATCACAAACGTAGATTGCTCGCGGCTAAATATGAATTGAGACGAAAGCTTTATAAAGCCTTTTGTAAAGATTCCGATCTTCCTAGTGATATGCGGGACAAACTTCGTTATAAGTTGTCCAAGTTGCCAAGAAATAGTTCCTTTGCACGAGTAAGAAACCGATGTATTTCCACGGGTCGCCCTCGTTCCGTATATGAGTTCTTTCGAATTTCTCGTATCGTTTTTCGTGGATTAGCATCTCGAGGTCCTTTGATGGGCATAAAGAAATCGTCTTGGTAGCAACCGCCAAACCAATAGAACAAGGGTTAGCTCTGCAGCTGGTCCACAAGCAAGGTAAGTAGGTCCATTACCGGCCGGCTCCGGACCGAAAAGACCTAACGGAGTAATCCCTTATCTCGGATCGGAGATGCTAACGGGGCGGGAATCGAAGTGGGGGACCTCTCTACCGCCTGTGTCTATCTCCTGTCAAGTATGCTCCCCAGACATAGACTACGTACAGGGTAGTACTCTTGGAAAGATAGAATATCACCGCATACTTTAACATTAAGTTACGAATTTCACTCCCGAGGGATCGACCACTATTCTAAATAAAGTAAGGCGGAGAACTGTTGTTCATTGGAGCGCCGGAGTGCGGAGGTTGTTCCCATCATTGAAGTCAGAGTGTGGGACTGAGCCTTCCGAATGAGAAAGAAAAAATAGTGCTTAGTTTCGTTGGAAAAACCAACGCAAATATCATATTGACTTTATCTCGCCCAACTTCTAAGGATAGATAGAAAAGGTTGGCTTTCTGAAATTCTCTCCTTTCTAAAGCTGCGCAAGGCGGCCCCCCCCAGAACAAAGCCCCACCCCTCTTTCTTTTCCCCCCTTTAATGAAAGACCCTCGCCCCGCTTCCTATTCATTTTTGGGTCGGGACCCTTCGTTCCTCTCCTTTCAGTCGAGTTACTTCGTTCCTTTTTTTTTCTCAAGAGGTGATTTCGAGAATCAACCAACCGAGAAATCCGTAGCCCAGGTGACTCACAGCCTCCCTCTCGCCCAAATGAAATGAATGGGATGAATAAAATCAATAAAATAAGCTTTTTGATTGATTCAGGGCGCAGCGAAGCCAAATTCTTTCAAGGCAAAGGGGGGGCTTACTTTTCCTGACGCTGAGTCATCCTATTCCAATTTAGCTATGCTAATCGAACAGGAAAAGTTGTCAGATGATATGGACCCCCAAGAGATGGGCGAGAACCTCCAATTGCTTAGGGGTCGCACTCTGTCCCGCTTGGTGGACTAAATCTTCTCTCCTTTTCGAATTCTTTCTCCCACACACCTTTGCCCTCTTTCACCGACGAGGAAAGACAAATCTTCCAAGCGGACAGAGACCTAAATTTCCATTAGATTCATTCCTAAGCTTGCTTTGTTGCAGTAAGATGATCAGTCCGAGAGTGCTGGAGAGAAGAGAAAGCGGTAAAAACCTCTCTGATTCGGTCACCGAGCAGTCGGACGACTCTTCAGTAACCCAGGATGACCCCTTCGACGCTCGCTTCTTTCGCTGTATACCCCCTCCATCCTTCGGAGGTGGAAGAAAGGGTACTATATATAGAATGGATATATATATATTCTATAGTAAGTAGGGCCCCAGAACGCTAAAAAGGTGGGGGAACAAGAGTTGTCACGATAGGAAAGAGAAATGACTATAAGAAACCAACGATTCTCTCTTCTTAAACAACCTATATCCTCCACACTTAATCAGCATTTGATAGATTATCCAACCCCGAGCAATCTTAGTTATTGGTGGGGCTTCGGTCCGTTAGCTGGTATTTGTTTAGTCATTCAGATAGTGACTGGCGTTTTTTTAGCTATGCATTACACACCTCATGTGGATCTAGCTTTCAACAGCGTAGAACACGTTATGAGAGATGTTGAAGGGGGCTGGTTGCTCCGTTATATGCATGCTAATGGGGCAAGTATGTTTCTCATTGTGGTTCACCTTCATATTTTTCGTGGTCTATATCATGCGAGTTATAGCAGTCCTAGGGAATTTGTTCGGTGTCTCGGAGTTGTAATCTTCCTATTAATGATTGTGACAGCTTTTACAGGATACGTACCACCTTGGGGTCAGATGAGCTTTTGGGGAGCTACAGTAATTACAAGCTTAGCTAGCGCCATACCTGTAGTAGGAGATACCATAGTGACTTGGCTTTGGGGTGGTTTCTCCGTGGACAATGCCACCTTAAATCGTTTTTTTAGTCTTCATCATTTACTCCCCTTTATTTTAGTAGGCGCCAGTCTTCTTCATCTGGCCGCATTGCATCAATATGGATCAAATAATCCATTGGGTGTACATTCAGAGATGGATAAAATTTCTTTTTACCCTTATTTTTATGTAAAGGATCTAGTAGGTTGGGTAGCTTTTGCTATCTTTTTTTCCATTTGGATTTTTTATGCTCCTAATGTTTTGGGGCATCCCGACAATTATATACCTGCTAATCCGATGCCCACCCCGCCTCATATTGTGCCGGAATGGTATTTCCTACCGATCCATGCCATTCTTCGTAGTATACCTGAGAAATCGGGAGGTGTAGCCGCAATAGCACCAGTTTTTATATGTCTGTTGGCTTTACCTTTTTTTAAAAGTATGTATGTGCGTAGTTCAAGTTTTCGCCCTATTCACCAAGGAATATTTTGGTTGCTTTTGGCGGATCGCTTACTACTAGGTTGGATCGGATGTCAACCTGTGGAGGCACCATTTCTTACTATTGGACAAATTCCTCCTTTTGTTTTCTTCTTGTTCTTTGCCATAACGCCCATTCCGGGACGAGTTGGAAGAGGAATTCCCAATTCTTACACGGATGAGACTGATCACACCTGATCAGTGAGAAATTCTGACACCAATCATTTACGACTGAGTATTACACCAAGAATGAATTGACAAGCGCATGAGTTTTCTAGTTGGCTATGTTGATATAGCTTAGAAAAGGGAAAAGAGACCGAAACGACACGAAAGGAAAGAGAGAGGAATAAAACCAGCTTTTCCGTGCTAACCAGAGCAGGAGGAAGGGGAGATTGAACCCTGCTTTAGTAAAGGAAAGAGGAAGGGTGTTCTCCTTAACTTAATACAGCTTTCATAGCCCTCGGCTAGCATAAGTGGCAAAGCAAGGTTATCTTTATCTTTCTTGCCTGAGCCCGGGCTTCAAAGTCAGAGCCTTCCCTGCTATCGAAAAATCGGCAAAGTTCGCTCCAGTCCAGACGAAGCAGCCCGAAACGTGCTTTCACTCAACAGGAGAAGACCAATTCTTCCAGATGAAAGAAGAGCCGATGGAAGAAGAGAGCTAAGAAGGGCGAAAATCCTTAAGCAAGGGCGGGGGCAAGGAGATCACATCTTTCTAACAGACGGGGTAAACAAGCAAAGAATCTATTCGCGTTGACCGGGGAGTGGCATATAAAAGAGGAAATGAAAGCGACGTGTGTAGCCGACCAATTGCAAGGGCTGAGCTAAGGCTAAGCCAATGGCAGGAGACCACACCTAGCTAGCACCTGGTCTACGACCACCCTTGCTCCTACGCCTCCGGATCCTCCTACTTCTTGTGCCTACGCTACAGCTCATGCCAAACAAGCACCTACTGAGGTAGCCAATCAAGGAAGGGAGAGGAACTAAAAGTAAAAACTAGACTTTGTCTTGCACACTGACTTCAATCGTATAGAGATTTCCCACTGTTTGTGTCGATACCAGAAACTACGACTGAAACCTACACCGCTAACGAAGGCTAAGTGATTGCCGACTTTCTATGTCCGGAGACGCTTACTGCACTCCTTCTTCTGTCAAGGCAGGCAGGCGGTTATCTTGATGTAGTCAAGCTAAAAAAGATGAATTCTCCGAAAGGGACCTATCTTAGTTTAATTATGTCCATCGATCGATAAAATGCAGGACATAAGAGTAACGTGTGTTCCAGAGTGTCAACTTAACAATTACAATACATAATACATAAGGGTGGAACGAACGTTGATACCCCCCTATAGGAGAGGGCGGTGAAGCTTTGGTAGAAAGGCTAAGACAAAGCCGCTTCCTAAGTCACCCACGGAGCGGTATGGCTTTGGTTAAGTAAATTGACTCCATCTTCATCAATAGCCGACGGTAGGCATAATCTGCGTGATTAAAGTCTTTCGTGCATCACTGAGGTGATGCTCTTCGCAAGATCCTTTTTAAAAGTTACTCGAACTCTTTCCTTAGAAAAGGGTCTCGTTCTGCCGTTTTTCAAGGTGTAATAAGTCTTATCTAGCTAGATCCTAAGATCTCGATCCACGGCTTAGTAATCCGCAGACGCTTCATACGAAGCCGAATCCGCTGAATCAGGAGAATCCACTGATCCAGGTAGGTGAGTTGGTATATAACCAAAGGAAAAGCAGAGGGAAAACTCGACCAGAAGACCAGCTAACCTAAGCGCCCACGAAGAGAGATTTCGAATACTGAACTAAGTAGGTAGTAGGCCTTCAACCTACTTTGGGAACCTTTATCACAGAGCCGATTTCCTCAAAGCCTATTCTCGAGGGAGAAACGGAGCTGGCGGAAGGTGAACCAGAGCCTACTGAGGAGGTAAATTCAACCCCTGAGACTGAGCAAGCTGGAGCTACTAGGTCAAATTACCCAAGCTCTCAAGAAGCTAGTAAAGAGGAATGAATTCTTACCTTTGCTGAGCTTGCTTGGCCACTTAAGGTTTCGCATCGAGATAGAAAAGGTTCGGATTGAATGAATCTACCTTTCGCTGGCTTTGTTCACTCAAAAAGAATGGAATCCGGATCTGTAAGTCACTTCGATAGGCTAGCCTTTGGGCTTTTAGTGTTGACTGATTTTCTTTCTTACCTTATAGAGCTTGCTTTGTCTTCTAGGTAATTTTCTGCTCGCTACACCCCTGTGAAACTGCCCCAAGTCAAAATTCTTCAATAGCTTGATCTGACCGTCTAATGGAAGAATTCTATTAATATGGAATTATCTGGTATGAGCTTCAAAAGCATTCCCCTGGAGCCTGAACCCCGTCAACTTCGTACCTCAATCCCAGTCGCATTCGATCTAGAATTATTCTTCTTCCCCGGCGGAACTACCTTAATTTCATTTCGGCTTCGATAAAAACACCTGGGCTATGCCTCAAACTCTCTTAACTGGCCCAGGGGTTAACTAATCTCCGCATCAAGGAGAAGAGCAGAGAGATTTGTTGAAGACAGCACGGCAATGCGCAATCGCTAAACAAGACCACAAAAGCTATATCACAAAGATCAGTCTAACTAATCGGCCTAAGGCTTCTAGAGAGAATTCCTGGCTCGCCAAACTAAAGGCTGTTTAAGAAGAGCCTATACCATTTCTATTCCGAAAGATCGGATTCTATACCACTAAGCCATTCGAACTTCCTGGCTAACACGAGGAATGGAAGAAGACCCGAAGCGGATAGTAAAAACTCCTTGAGTTAAGCATAAATAAGTACCCCTGAGGCTACGAGAAAGATCTTAGGGCGATCTCGCATTGCTGCCTCACAACGTTAACAAACTCCATCCAGGGATTCAGAAAGAACGGTCCTTTGGCCCAGAAGGAAGACAAGAACGAGACAGATACAACTAGGAACCAGAATGCATAAAGTTAAGTAGGACTCGGGCATGAAAGACCTCCCTCTATGGAGTTGGATAGAAGGGAACAAGCCCCTCTGCATAAGGAAGGAGAGAGAACCAGACATGCACAACAAGTGCTAAGCCAAAGAACTAGGACTCCACGAGTCGATCGTAATCCGAGGCTTCTCGGTTAGAATGAGTGGATGCACTCCATTGGGATCCTTGTAATGGCATCCCTTTTCTTTAGATAGGAAGGCGTATAGGAAGGCTGTTTAAGTTGATGTCCAAAGGATATCTGGAAGGAAGATGGTACACAGAAGAGCAGGGTCCCAAAGCAAATGCATTCCCATCTGGGCAAGAGCAAAGAAAGAAAGGGCAGGGGAAGTTGTGAGGCAGGGAGTAGAATGGTAAATGTCCCTGTTTGAGGTCTTTTATCCGACTCCGGTCTAGCATAAAGGGTGGAATGAATCGGGTTTTCTCCCTTCACCTATAGACTCCATTAAGAAGGTTCGAAAACAGGTCATAAGGAGGGTTCCATCTTAGGAACATTTCTAACTTTGAACGGGCTGCCTGCCTCATCTACGTCCCCGTTGGTGACAACGAGGATAGAAAGAAGATGGAAAAAGCATTCCATTTCCTAAGTTATTAATTAAACAATTCAATTGAATTTTTAATAAACGATGTCACTTTGAATCAATAGAGAACCTCTTTCGCCGAGTCCTAGGATGACGGAAAAACATCGTTGAATCGAGCGCTACTGCTTCATTTATTTTTGTTGCGGAGACTATATCTTAAAAGTCTCTAGTGCCTCAGAGTCCGCCCGCTATCGCTTCATCTTTTGATGTTGCGTAAATGCCTGCTGTAGATGCTATCACTTATTCTGCCTCGGTCGGGTGCTGCCTTAGTTGATGTGAAAGAATCCCCCTTGCTTCCTACTCATTTACTATCGAAGAGTTGGACCCCTTGGTCTCAGTCTCCTATAGTGAGTAGGAGTACAGAGGAGCGAGTTTACGAGCTGGCAGACTCTAGTGAAGACTTGAAGATCTAATCCGAAATAGCATCTTTAAAGCTCAGAAATAGATGTTCAGACTCCTGGACCGCACTAAGTACCCCTTTTCTTTAAGATTTTATTAAAGTAACTTGACCCTGCCGAGGGTTTTCCTAGCTTTCCACTAACACTAAGGAAACTTACCTGACAACATATATTGCGGGAAAGGCACTCAAGCGGCAGCAGATGGTTCTACTTCAGCATGAACTGATCTGCCAACATTGATGACACCACAAGGGAGGGAACTCTGGCAGGAAATCCCCTAGTCATTTATCTTGATTCGCCTGCCCAACTCTACAAATTGGAAGAGTAAGACTGGTTTAAGGAATAAGGGGAAGAGGAAATTCAATATATATATATATATTCAAAAATCCCGTTAACGGGTTAAGGTCAGTAGTCTTTACTCGGAGTAGTCACTAGGAGAAAGAAATAGCTATCTTTATTGTATTTGAAAGTAGCAGTCGTCCTATCAATAGGAGTAGTGGGGAAAGCATTTCTTTCATTTGACATTATAGGAATCTAGCTCTAACGTATCCGGCCCTGGATGAGTTCACACTCTTGCCACTCCATGGCCACTCATGAAAGTTGGGATCGGGTGAGAATTGATGTTGTGGAAGAATATAGCAGGTAGAGACTTTTTTTCGTGCTTAGGATGCGTACCGGACCAAGATCTGTCTGCAGTGCTTGGAGTAAGGCTGTCTCCATGAAAAGAGAGAATGCACATCATGGCATGCACCTCATGCTTAGTAGCTCAACCATCCAATCCGAGAGTACTCTTTCACCTAATCCTATAGGTAGGGCATGTGAAAGAGGATAAATAGAGCGAGTTAGCGGATTTACCCTCGGTAGTTGAAGAATCTGTTCGGAATGACTAGGCGTAAAGGGCACGTAGCTTGAAGGGCGCTTGACCGAGGTAAAGGGCACTAAAAGCATTAGGTCTCCCACTCGACCAGAGAGATAAAGGGGCAGTCCCGGTCTCCGAGCTTAGTTGCAAGGTCAGGGGTGGGGATCAGCTGCTTTCTTTCCCAAGAGGAGAGGGGAAGGAAGAAGATGAGCTGAACGCCGCTTTGCCGGAAGGGAAGGCGCTAGCCGCATTGAGTAGCCATAAGAGTTAGAAGACCGCCATCAAGGATGACAAGTAAAATCGGGACAGCCCTTTTTCCAGCTAGCTGATATAGAATGGAAGGGGAAGGAGGAGAAAGAGAAAAAGGCAATCAACAGACTCTGATAGACGCTATGGGACCATCTCCCTTGGGAGAAGCCTTTCCGTTGTTCCAGGGTTTTATTACTATTTAGGTAAATTTTTCCTATCATGGCATGGGGATTAGAGAGAAGATCAAGAGTTTCGAACAAGCACGCAAGCCTGAAAGCATGAGTTTCCAGCGATCGAAGTTCAAACTTGGCCCGTGGGAAGGACAGGAAAGAGGGAAAGCCTTCTTCTCAATGAGCTGTATCCATTATACAATCACCGGGCTTTGCCAAAGACAGTCCCATTCAAGGGGTGTGTAGCAAAGCATCCACCGAGACTAGATTTGAAGATAGTTATGTGCTCTATGAAAGCAATCGAACATCATGTGTTAAGCATATGAGATGGCTAGCCGGGCAGTTCCATCATAGTTCGTGACAGGGTGGAAAGGATATATGATCTTACTTTACGATTGAGGTCTTCTTTCTCCTCTTCTTCACCGGGAACCCCTATTTCATCAACCAGACGGACAATGGGAAGCGTCTGAGCGTCTTCTACTCTACTAGACTATATTGGGCGAGCACGGGAAGTGGTCACACCTGCCAGCTGACCTTCATTGTAGACTATTTATTTTAACTTCAGGGAGGAATGAAATGCTACCAATCTAAGAGGGCCTTGTTGGAAGAAAGGGATAAGGTTTGCATCGTCGCTAGCGAATTCCGTCCAGTAATGGAAGTAAAGAGGTGATAACGCTAGCTTCAAGACTGCAACGAAGATCTGGTCATAGCCAAGCCATTGTCACTTAGCGCATCCGAAACTCTCGTCCATAGAGATGGCTTCTCTCTATTATCTAGATTTTACTGAAAAGAGAAGATCTGAGGAACCTGTCTTTCTGGTCCGGAAGGGCCTGGTCTTTGATCACTCTTCCATTTCCTGGGCTTCTCTCGGCTATCAAAGTGAGTTGGCATTCTTAAGCCAAGCCGGAGAAAGCCAGTGAGGTTCCAACTCCGCCGGAGACTTGCTTGATTGATCAGATTGAGCCTTGCCCAGAAAGTGGAAAGATGCTTTATTCCAACAAGAAAGGGAAGGGCAGAGCTTGGGGATAACTGACTCGATCAGCATAAGCAATCCTTCCCACCGTAGTCACAACACAAGGTAAACATAGGGAAAGAACTTTGGCATTCCTGCTTCCACATCACATCTTTATCAATTCAATTACCGAGTTGCTTTCCAAATTCCTCCATCCCCAAAACTGGAACTTGCTCTTAAGTTAAGCTATAGTACTTTCTTACCTATTATTAATTAGTAGTAGAAAGTTCCACTCTTAAAGAATAAATAAGATAAGTTACTGGCTACACAGACTAGATTGACTGCCACTGACTGGCTTCCATCCTTGATTGAAGGTTCCGCTCCGGAATTGACAAGTTACATGCTTTATATGAAGTAACCTATCTTGCCGGGAAAGAGACAACATTGCTTGCTTTAAAGAACTTCATTCCTGGAATGATAAATGCAGCTGTGTTGGATTTCTTACTCCCCAAGCTAGGGTAACTAATATGGAAAGGGAACTTGCTTTCCAGTGTCGGATGGAAAGAACTCTCACTCGGAATGGAATGCCAACAAAGCTTTGATAGCCGAATTGGCTTGGCTATGTTCTTTTTACCGGTAAGTGGTTTGAGGAAACCAAGCAGGCAATGAACTGGCCAGTGAAGAATACATCTCGGAAGAAGGAGTTGGAAAACTATCTTACCATACTAAGCTTTCAGGAAGAAAACCCTTCCTTCTTTCGCCTTCAAGATGGGGAGAATCGTCTTCATGCGCAGAAAGGATTGCCATCGAAAGCAGTCCTTACGCCGATAAAAGGAAATATTTTTCTTCTTTGCACGAGCTGAGACTGGTGCTCTGATTTCCAGTTCTATACTATTTGTTACTATTTGAATTTACCATTGCTAGAGTATGTTCCCACAGAGCGGTAACTAAAACAAGGAAGAGCTCTTAGCTTGTCGGCGTAACGAAAGAACTATCGGATGGTAGGCCTTAACTAACTGCTTCCATACTTAGAGAAAGATTTTCTGCTTTCACAAGAATTAGCCCAAAAAGGAGAAAAGCAAAACTCTTTCTTTAGTGGCCCAGCCAAGAAGAATCGATTTTCTTTGGAGTTCCCAGTTCAAGGCCCATCTCTTCCTTGACCATGTAAGCAAAAAGCAAAAAAGACCGACTTCCCTAAAAGTAAGTGGCACGTTCCAGGATATCCTCGTTGAAGGGAATCAGACTTGCTGCCAAAAGAACGGGGTTGGATGAGCTTCTGTCTGTCTTTAATGGAAAGTTCACCGAGGGTTATAAAAAGGTAGCTCTTTTCTATCTTATTAGTAGCGGTCTTTGCTGCTTGACTTCTTGACTTAGAGCTTGAAGGTGACGACTGCTCTCTCTTTCCGGTTTAGCCTACCATGGGAAGGGACGAGACAAAGACCGACGCATGCTATCACCCGTGCCCCCAAGACAGAGGATCTCCTATTCTAACAAATTGTAGAATGTGTGCTATTGGCTGGTGAGTTGGTTAGTCGACTTCGTCTGTTCATCAGCGGGAAGGAAAGATGCTTTCAAAGAGGGCGGTCAATCTAAACATCATAGTAGCTTTCAAAAGGCCTGGCTGGTCCACTGACGAATAGAGTCAAGTGCGGTCGGTTCCATAACAAACGTAGCTGATCCGGTCAAGTCAAGCGAAGCCGTACCGCCAAGCCATTCAGGTGAAAGAAAGGACTGAACTGAGGCTCCGAGTGACTGACTACTATCGAATCTAGAAAGAAGAGCGATCTTCGACCTTTCCTATTGTTGGAGAATAGGTCTACTAGTTCCCGATTCCATGTGAATGTATCTATATGAATCTAATCTTTCTCTTCATTCTTCTTGAATTGTCCCCGCTTAGAGGAGCAGGACCCCTAGAGTTGAGAGACGCAACGAACCAGCATAAAAAAAGACTTAGAGTCCCCTTTAGGGCCCTTAGTTTCCATTTGTGTAAAGCGGGAAGACGTCCTTCTAACTTAGAATGAATGATGCTGCTCCGCTGCCACTGCTGTCACCAGGAAGATACCTTTATTAAGAGATTTGAGGCATCTTTGGGGAAAAGCAATTCTGACTCGGCCAGAGGCCTCGAAGTTTACCCTTTTCACGTTCTCCATACTATAAAAGTGAGTGAATCACTTCCAACTGAATGAATAAAAAAAATAAGATGGGATTGGAATCCCTTTTTGTAGAGTCCACCATGGCTAAATCATACCCAATGTGATAGGAGTACCTAGGCCCCTACTTAGTAGTTGTTTAGCTCTATCTCCGGCCCGTAATATGGTTGAATCGCTAATTCTTTTTTGTTCATGGGCCTATTCCTATCTATAAGTGGAATTCCCCTTCTAGGCCTAAAAGAAGCTGCTATGGAGGGTTCATGTTCCTATAGTGACCTATTGCACCCCTTTATCTTGGGTTTCACACAAAGAGTAATGAGCTCTAAAATGATGCTTGGGGATTGCTTCGGCCCGTACTGTGCTTCCCCCACCACTACATCAGTCTAGTTTAAAAGTAGCAGCTAACTTTATTGACTCAACCAGAGGAAGAAAGAAAGCGAGGCACGTGCCGATTTCCTATTAGCTTGTGTAACTCATGTCACCTAACGAATCAATTAGCTGTACTGATGAGCTAGTTTGCTATCTTTCTTGTGTCTACATGGTTGATTGGCCGGCTTCCCCACTACTTGTATTGATTTCGTCCTCCTGTATGCTGTGTACCGCGTTCCCCATGTTCTTATTCCATTCTTGTAATAATTGGCTTACCTCATCCCGTCTTCCCAGGGAAGTCCTATGGTGAGTAGCAAGACTGGCCTCTCTCCTTATTGGTCTATGATCCCCGATGGTCAAGCGCACAAGCAGAAAGAGATGACTAATCCCCGCGAGTGACTAAGCTCCGTCTCCGACTTGATGACTGGCTAGGGAAGGCTTGGCTTGAAGAAGAAAAGGGCATGGAGATATTCCTTACCGATGGTTTACCCCAGCTCCAGTACACCCAGCAACCGCTCCTGTTCTGCCAGTTCCAATTGGCGTATGCCGGTTCTTATTCTGTTTCGCTTATGACTAAAGCACTGGAAGCAGAGGTTTCGAAACTAGAGGAAACCAAAACTTAGATGAGAGGGGAAAGACGGAAAAGCACTTCTTTGGGGGACAGATCCTGTTGCCGAACGAGCAACTCTTGCCGGAACCTGTTTCCTTTGTTTGCTACCCCGAATACGGGTTCGTTTTAGAATCTCAAAGACCAGTGCCTTACAACACCTTCCTCTCCGATGGTTCCTATCTTGATTGCCGACGAGTGTGCTTGTCTATCTTCTAGAAGATAGATATAGCTTTTAAGCTATATAGCTTGGACAGTCAATCCAGTACAGATTCGAACCAGATCCAGAGTTGCCCCAAGTGCTAGAAGGATTTTCCTCGCGCTGGCCAAGTCTAATCCCATTCATTCCAAAACCAAGAACCTTGGGCCTTCAACCCCAGCTCGCACTCGACATGATCTTTGACAATCATGAGTCAGGAGGGTCAGCCCAGAAAGAGACTAGCCGGCCTTTGTCTCCGGCTCTTAGAAAGAAGCGAAATCCAGCCGCCTGAAAGCATGAGAGCATCAGCACTCGGTGAGTGCCTTGTCTGAGCACCTATTTTTCTTAGAGAACAAGAGTTGGCTGTGCTTAGCATATTGGTCTGATCCAGTTGAGGCCACCTCTGAGAGGAGGGAAATTCAGTCATGGGATCAAGGCCAAGAAAGACTAAGGTTCAATGGGATCCGTTCTCTTTGATTGCCCTTATTTGTCTATAAGACTTGATGTTCTTCGTCTCAAACAAAAGAGTTCTCTCCTTGAGCTCTGCCATCTTCCTTTTTCAACTCTCTGCACTAGTCGTATCGACTAGTACGGTCAATTACTCAAAAGGAGGAGCTTATTAGCTGTACTTACACCTGATCTACCTTTCGGAATCACTAGCCAAAGCATAATCGCTAGCCAAGAAGGTTGGGGTAAGCAGAAAGATACCTTTTGATCATTCGCTTAGGAACCGCTTCGCCCCTTGGCAACGACTGAACTGACCAACTACTAGGCGTCAAAGAAATGTTATTATAATATAATAAATAGTAGGAGCAAAGTTCGTCTATCGGCTCACAACAGAGTTAGCGTTCTGCTAGTCTTCTTTCTCTTCGACCACGGCTGGCTTAAAGACTTTCTTCTAGCTTGACTGATTAGAGCTGCCTGAAAGAGCTACTTTAATAGCGAGAACTAAGAACTAAGTAAACCGGATTAGAACTACTTTAGGCAACGGTTGAAGTCTTCTAGGTGAGCTGAATCGGGACGAGCTTACAGCTTGCGATCGGGAATCCTAACCTAAAAAGGAAGTATATCAATGAGGGTACAGGCTAGATTGTGTCCGAATCTCAACAGCAAAAGCCTTCTCCCTTAGCTTTGCTATTGCTGTCTATGTAACTATGGCTTGAATGGTCGGTAGGTAATACCTTTTTAATTTACTATAGTCGGCTATCGTCTTGTTTTCTTCTTTTTTGCCTATAATCTGCCTTTTTTCCAGACGTTATCCCGCTAACTTGTTGATTGCACGAGCCCTGTATTTAATTGCTAAGCTTTTCTTTTCCGAATCTACTGTCTCTGTCTTTACTTTCTAGGTAAGCTCTTTCCATTTCTTTCTAGATGTGATTGATAGTTCCTTCTTTGGCTTCCTGGTCCCATTTCAATCTTTTTCATGGTCCTTGATCTGCTCTTAGTTGGCCTTCTCTTCATCTATCCGAATCCAGAATCTATCAATAGATGGACGACGATACTCGAAGACTTTCCACTTTCTGCCAAAGAGGGAACCTTCCCATAACTCTCAAACGTGATAAAAGCCCTCTTTTCGGCACCTTCACGCTCCTTCTTGAAAGGGGTCCAACCCTATAATCTAATCGTTGGGGTTTTGCTTCGTCTTTATCCTTAGGGACGGACCTCGACTCACTACATGAAGGAGTAGACCAAGGCTAAGAACTTCAACTGAACGCATATATCGCATAGAAGATAAGACTGCATTGGAAGCTTGATGAGCGAGTCAATCTGTTCAGGCAGGTTCAGCTAGTTCCAAGCCAATCTCTAAAGTTAGAAGTTCAGATTGAGCAATTTCATTTTACGGAGCTCCAAGCTTTATTCTTCGTTAGTAGCTCAAATCCAAGCCGAGCCTAGCTTCTCTTTCTTGTTGGAATTGTCTCGAATCGAAAGTTCCATCTTCAAAGAGATAGAAAGACCGGGGCAGGCATTAGATGCTTGAACATTCACTTCGTTCGGTCTTAATATTTAGGCTTCCTGCTTCAATAGAAATTCAACCTTTCTGACTTAACTTAATCAAGATTCAGCTCGAGTAAAGGAAGGTTGAGCTAGTCTTTGTCTAGTCAATCAAGTTGCTTTCCTTCGATTCCTTCTGACTGATCAAATCTGCTCTAAATGACTACCGCGATGTCCACGTCCGCCCGCGCCCAGATCTGAGCTTTCGTGATAGGTGAAAGAACCTTTTCCGTAGGGGAGAAAAAGTGACTATACGTTAAGTTAACTAAGCCCTTGTTGGTAAGGAAGGCTATTTAAAGACCTAAAGTAAAGGAAGCTATTAAGAGGTTGGGCTTGGCAGGTGGAAAAACCTAAACCTAAAAAGGGACTCTTGGAGATTGACTGGGGATATCTTTTATATAGTAAAGGTTCGATATTTCACTAAAAAGATAGAAAAGGAGGGTGAATCTGGTCCTCAAGGGTATGACCTATAACTCAAGACCTGCCATTCTCTTTACTCCGACAGGCGAATCACTACTAACGTAGACTACCGTACTTTTCCAACCCACCGCCCTCAGCTTCAATGCAAATAATTCCTTTCCTTCTGCTTCTGCGTGAGAAGATTCCTTACCCACCGTCCTAGCTTCGTAGTCTAGGTGTGTCTATACGGAGTGATTAAGCCTTAAATGCTACGGCTTATAAGAGGACCCCCTATATCCAGCCCAGCACCACAAAGCCTCATAGAGGTAGAAGTCTGGAATGGAAGTAAACTAGCTCTGATTTTTCTCATTCAAGCCCTCGAATCCTATCCTTCTTTTTTCACTGGATTTACTTGGCGCTGTTATGATAACACGAGCTAAGGGAGGTTGGTTTCACTAAAAGGAGAAAGGCGCATAGGATCAGATCACTTGCTCATACACCACAGCGGGCACATTGACTGGCTTACTCCAAAACATAGAACAAAGATTAGATTCCTGATTCTTGAATCGGGGAAAGACACGAACCCTTCTCCTATAGTACCTTCCATTCCCTCTTTTGTCTTCTCGAGCGAGTTCTTTAGATTCCATAAGCCAAAAGAGCCCTTTCATACGATCCATGAAACAAGGGCCTAACTCTTGCTATGACACCAATCTGACTTTGCTCCCTATCTATGGTTGATGTAATACTTCTTTCGAACGTAGAGTAAGCCAACCCTCAAGGTCCCTTCATGCAATGACATTCCCATAAGGATAGAGTAAGGAGTCCTCTCTTGTCCTACTCAAGGTTTTTCCTCAACTGATTGCGAGGCCCCCTATAAGACTGTGCTATCTCTTCCTCCTTGCAGGTCCAAGCACAAGGCGAACAATGCCTATCCTTGGGATCCTAGCTTTGCAGCAGGGGGCCAAAACCACCGTTTAACTAGCTCTTTCGGCATCCTGCCGGGAGTATGGATCCGTATCCGTCACTCACTCTATTAGGCGGCTACCTGATCGTTAACAAGTAGAAACTATAGTCGTTTAACAGCGCTGGATCCTGCTTCTTTCATGGTCCCAAAGAGCAGGTTGGAACGAACCTATCTAAACCCATCCATCTTCATTCGATCGATATGGGATCCTTATTCCTTATATAATTAAAAAGAATCTTATCTGTTTAACCAGCTGATAGGCAACTACACTCCCTTTTGTATGCATGCTGGTAAGACTGATAGACTGTCATTCTATCCCTTTTCTTGAAAGAGCGTATATGATGGTTATGAATGGATAAATGCAATGATTGATCCCACAGCGCTTTATTTAGCAAGCCATACAGTAGTAAGGTTATATGAAAACAGACCATGATATAGACAAGGGGCTAGATCGTGATAAGGGCATTCTAGAAAAAATCCCTAATTTTAATTAAGGCAGTGGCCCGTCATGACTGTATCTCAAAGGAAAACCTGTAATAGGAGCTAATGGAAGAAGGATAAGGTGATCAATCTCCAGTCCTTTACACCCTCCTGACTATGCCCCTTGTGGTCAACTGAGTCGTGCAGCACATCTTTTCGTATCTTGACTTGGTACTATCTCCTTTTCAAATTCGTCCTGTAAGCAGGTTTGAGCGCTTTGACCATCTATAAAAAAGCTCATCTTCCTACTCCTACACCTCTCCTGTGCTGTGAGGCTTGGCTTGATGCATCTTCTTACCTGGATTTGGGCTCTATTCCTTAAAGAAGGCCCTTTTCAAGCGGCAAGATCAGGGATCATAGATAATAGGCTCTCATGTGAAAAGGAGAACAAGATGCTCAATGGGATGGAAAGGGTAAATGGCCTATGACCGAATGTTCCCATTAAGATATGAAGATGAGATTTTTTCCTTGCTGTGAAGGTGTAGCGGGAGACTACCCAAATCCATATAAATCCAATCCTCATTGCTTTAGCCCTAGCCCTTGTCATTCTAAACGTACTATTCTCTATGCTATTGAATAGATCGATTTGCTATGCTAGTCCTTTCTTTGATTGGAAAGGCGGTGATCCAGCTGCTGTATCGGACAAGGATCGAAAAAGGCTGGCTTGCTTGCTACTTCGACTAGAGCACATAAAGAAGGCCAATGTTGCAACGTTAATGGACCGTATAGCTCCCTATTGGCTTTCACAGGGCTTCTTTTTAGATCAAATAGTCCATAGAAATTCACTCATAACAGAAGCTAGAGGACAGTCTTCGTAGGACGCGTGGACGGATGAGCGATTGGACCGCCTACAGGACAGTTACTGGACAGATGCGACCGTTACCTGTTGACAGATGACAGACAGAAGAGCGGGAAGTAGCTCTATTTAAAGGAAGGGAATCGTGTACTGAGCTAGCCTGCCTTGAACTTGAAGTAGGCAGTCTTTCCTATATCTGACAGCTTTAACTGGCCTTGTTACTACAAATACTACAAAGAAATTGCCATAGATCGAAACTTATTCCAGGCTTAGTATCTCCGGATAGACCCTATAAAAGAAGACGAGTCATAAAGGGAAATTTCTAACAATTGAAGGGGGTCACATCCTAACGCACCTAGAAAGAGAGGCGCTGAACCAACTGGCAATAGTGAAGAAAAAAGCTTTACCCAATGATACGAATGTGGAAAGATCAAGATGTGATAATCATGTAGATAGATTGGCTTATTCCGTGTAGCAGTACTTTCTTTAAGGGGGTAGAGCCTCAGAATTTCCTTGCTCCCTCCGCTGGAAAGAAGGAGACCTAAAAGTGATATCTGTAGGCCGCCCTTGGGATTGTGATACGCTTCGACTTAGCCTTGATAGGCGAATGTAATCTAGTTTATTAAAAAGTTTTTTAGTATGGCCTATCTGAGCGAACTACTCCTTTCTGTCTGCCACTATCCGAGGGAAGCGAGCTCTTGCCTATCGACTTCTTTTCGTGCCGTAAGTGATATTCTCTGGTTAAGTCTTTCTTTTCGTTATCTGTATGAGCCAGGTGCATTGCTTTACTAAAAGCCTGTGATATTGACGTGACGGCCGCATCTCATCGTATAGGGAGGCCCCTGAAATTGGAGGGCAGGGCATCGATCATTGTCAAATCAAGGGGAGGGGTACTATGAATACATTGATTATCTGGGTCCGTCTAGTCTGGGTAAGGGCTCCTTTGTTGCCTTAAGTAGAGCTGGGCACTACCAAAAGACCAAAGGCGGGCTAGCACGTGTCAGGTGATGACGACGCCGTAGTACTTCGATCTGGAGTGGCCCATTCCCGATAATAAGAAAATCCTTGAGTTACCCGTTTAGCTTCTGAACCCGAAACCTACCAACGATTCCACCTTTCCTCAAACGCTAGGAAAAACCTCTTTCGAATCACCCGACAACCCCTCTGCCAAAGAAAAGAATAGTAAGCCAGAAAGAAAGGCATTTTATGAAAGTTTCATTCAGTGTCTCAAAAGGCGTGTAAAGGGCTTTCTTTCACGCATGAGTTATACCGAGTACTAAGTGAATTATGGACCACTTCGCCACGACGAACAAAACCAATGGCAGTAAAAGCAGATGTCTGGTCTCGGTTAAGCCCAACGCTACATGGTTATGTAGCTCTTATGGGATTCAAACCCATGATACAAGAAGGTTGTATATAGATCTAGCAAATCAGTGTCTTAAGCCCACCCGGAAGGCTAGTTGGTAGAGCGATCAGTTTATCTGAATAAAGGTAGGTTCGAATCCTACTTCGGGTTCAAATTCGAATAGAAAGAAGGCCATCGACCTCTCATTCCGGCTATTCAACCTCTTATACATATTCTAAATAGCCCAGACTCCCCTAACGGATAAGAGAACTAGTCCGTTATGATAGCTTTCCCTCGGTTCACTTCGGCTAAGGCAGTAGCTTCGGGCAAGTAGACTGACTGATATGAGATTGAGCGAGGAAATGACAAAGCCAAGGCTAACTCTCTCTCCTGCGCTAGTTAATCATATGCCATCCTTAGAGTAGAGTGCAGCAGGGACACCTTTAAAGGAGAGTGACCCACCCCTTTAAGATGGGCCTCATCGCTTGCCGAATCACCTGTCGGCAAAGACGGGCTAACTCTACTCTAATAGATATAGGAAGTAGAACGTTCAGCGGGTGACCCTTGCCTGGCTTGATGGGAAATCGAATAGATTGATTGGTATTTTCCCGAATTCACTGCCGAAGGAGAGGATGGAGTCCGAACTGAAGCTGTGGCATTTCATTCAGTCCTCGTTCTCGTATAGTTTCACACCGCTGCCAGAACCTCTAAATCTCATAAGAGAAGAAAGCGTAAAAAAGAAAGATAAGGACGGCTAGCCTTCTCTCGTCTATATTGGTATTTGTATTGATGAATCAGCTGGTATCTGGTATAAAGTAGGGAGGCTTCGTGTGATATATATAAGTCATAGACTAAGCTCTTTGAGAGGCTAACCAGAAATATCTTATTAAGAGGAACTGAGTTCGATTCGATTATAGGCTAGATTAGATTCACGCTATGCTAGTTGCGTATAGAAGTTCGAAGAAGCAGCAATCTTATATAGAAACTTGTATTTTATAGAAAAAGTTAGTGCGCCAGGCAAGGAAACATATCATATAGATAGAAGGGATACCGCCTAAGCTGAGTTATGAGCTCTGACACGATGGCTCTCGAATCCAGGCGCGCACGTATAAAGGAGGTGCGAGGTTACGCTCCCGTAGCCTGTCTGTCCGTCACTCCAAAGTCGTCGAGGAGTGTCTTAGGTACGTAACCCTAGCTTGACTCCTGCTCTCCGAGTTACGAGCCATGTAGTGCCCGCCAAGCACTTAATCGACACCCGACAGTTCGTGAATGAGATTGTGTTAAGTGCCGCTCTAGCGCCCGTAACCTTCCCATAGCACGGTTGAGTCGGAACCGACAATGACGATGCCCCTCCAACAGTCCGAAGGTCCGAAAGGAAAAAGCCTTTCTATGCTCGTTCTTCTGCTGGATTGCTGCTCCCGCGCTTAGCCCAATGGACCACTTAGAAGAGACCGAATCGGATGACTCTCTATATCATCTTCTTCAGGGCCCTTTCCTATTCTACTTTTTTAATAGCGTCAGAAAGGATTTTACAGTTGATTCCGCGGAATCACCAACGTCTGTTTACTTGTACGAGCGAAGTCTTCACCCCGATCTCGATCCATATCCAGATCATCCAGTCAGTTCGTTCGGAAGCCCCCGTATCATCCATCCCGGTTCCAGGAACACTCACTCCATGGCCCGTGTGTGGCGCAGTGACAGACGGGATTGGTACCAGCCATCATAGAGGATGACCCCGGCTTTCTTTACATATGAGCATTCGTGTGATCTCCTGATGCGCTATAAATAAGGTTTAATGCAGCCCCTCGGGGTGAGAAGAGGAAGGGGCTCTTGTCTTGAATACAATTTTTTTGGAGTTTCACTATATGTCAGTTGCCACCATCCAGCGTTAGTAACCCTAATGATTGGATAAACGGATGACACACGTTCAGAGTGAACTAGTAATGTTCCGACTGAGTAGTTTGTTTCCTTCATCACTTAGGATTGTAACTGTCCGATGGCAGAGAGTTTTAGAAGATTATCGGGTACTAAGATCATTTATATCAAAGGTGATCTTAATACTCACCGATGGTCTGAATAAGGAGATTTGTATTGCCGCCTACTTGTTCGCCAAACAGGTAATCTATTTGGGTCGAAAGAGCGGATATTTACATCTTGCGCTTTATCTTTAGCAGTGTAATACTTGTCTCATGACTGCCTATGGCGGCGTCAATCGACCTAATGGTTCTTTATCTTTATCTGTCTCTCTAACACGGTCAGGTTATCCTAGGATTCTTCCTTCTTTTCACAGAAAGATGATCCTTCGAAAAGATGACCGTGCTGATGTATTAGTGCGTCTTTATTGTTCTTTCTTCAGTTTAGCCTAAATTATAGTATTGGTTAAGCATGCAGATAAGAAGCTTTTTGAGCCAATCATCAGTCCGGTTAAGGATATGGATAGGGTCCGTGGTCGTGTAAGTCAAGTGATATGTGACTTAGTTAAGATCATGGACCGTTATCTACCCTGGCTGTCCACCATACCCCTTGAACTAGGGTTGGTGTGGCTGGCTATGACCTTCTGGGCCTGAGACTTCATGGGTAAGAGTTGGCTCCTTTGGTCAGACTATCCCATGCTTTGTCTGGAGGGGCCTCACTCTAGGTTCTCGCTCCGAATACAGAAGAAATGAGCGATTGTCTCTCGGCTCGGGTATTCCGTAAGTTCACTTTATTCATAAAGGCATAATTCTTTCCCATCCGGCGGGAAAGTGGATGCAGAATTATAGGTCTTAGTCTTCGATCCTTATGGTAAAAAAGGTTGTAACTTTGAATTTCATAAGAGAAAAGGCAAGAGGCACTGACTCTCAAGCCTCAGAGAAAGCTGAATAAATCCTATAGATTATTAGGGCAGCCGCAAGGAAACTAACCTGCACCCTATTTGTTTGAGACTCGGGATGGAAATGACCTCCTGTCTTTGCTTGTGTTGTGTTGTATGACGTCCACGTCGTCTTCGACTCTTATTCCAACACTAGTCCCTTCGTGGTGCCCACGGTGCGGTTCGTAGGTTAGTAAAGCAAGGAAATCCTACTGGCGGTAGCGGTTGTACCTTTGACCTATGTCTAGCCGCTTCTTTGATAATCGCATTCATTATTGGTTCACATTATCTCCTTGGGCAGGAAGTCTCAAAGCTCTTTCCTAAAGAAGTGCATAAATGACGGAAGAAAAGGAATGAATCAAGACGGTTCATCCACGGAGGGAAGCAAAGTCCATACCAGCTCCTGCTGTTGAGGTGCTCCTTTAATGGATAAAATCTTCCTCTCAGGAGGGCGATATACGTATTAATAGCAGATAGAGAAGAACAAAAATCAACACTTTCATTTGACCTGGAGGAATACAAGGGGTATTGGTCCAACAGCGGAAGTTAGAATTTGACCCCAATAGGCCCATCGAAAGCCTCCCAGATAGGCAGTTTGCTCCCCAGTGTAGGGGTGAACCTGTCAAGAACAATAGTTTGTAACGCGCTTAAGGTAAGGCTGGCTGTTAGCAGTCGATTCGGTAATAGAAAAAGCAAGACCTTTCTGAGCAGCTTTCACTCTCATAGCAAAGAAAGAAGCAAAGCAATGCTTATCATACGTCAAACGTTAGAGAAGGAAAGGAGCTGGTCAGTATAGGGCATCAGTAGCTTCAACTAAAGAATCAGTCGAAACGGACACTTAAGCTAAATCCGCAACAGAGCGAGTAGCCAGGTGTGAGTGTTATGGATCTAGCCCTTTACGAGCTGCAGAGCTAGACAAGCAAGAAGGCTCTTTTCAGCCTTTCCGATTTCTTTTATTCTAAAACGCTATTTCTTGATCCATTTCTTTTCAATGATAAGCAATTCATGCACAATTCAATTCTTTCCACGCTCGGTTCAAACTCAAACCAACAAGACGGGCAATCCTCTCGTAGACTGAGCACTATTAGCTGTATATTATTCTGTACATACGGTGTAAATACCTTAAATTATTGTATTATTATATACCATATCCATATAAGATAAGATCTCCTAGGGCACTAAGCCCATCTTGCTATCCAATTCTACAAGCACTAACCCAATCTCACTGAATGAAGTTTCACATCTTTCGTCTCAACTTGTCGGACCGCTCTCGAACCCGGGTGGGGAAGGAAAAGGAAGATGAGGGTGAACTTCAATGGAGAAAGAAAGCACTCGATGAGAAGTTCTATACCGGGACAAAGAAGATGATCACCAGCAGAGATAGTAATTCGAACCTTAGAGCATCCCTACTGTGAGAGAGACTGTCTTCCGGTCGAGGCATACTATCTAAGCGACTCTCCTAGTGGGTGACTTCTTTTGAACAGATCCACGCGCTCTATCAACTATATGTCACCTGCTTCACTTGAAAAACCCATATGAAATCACGCAAACCATGTCGGGTTCACAACCTAAGACAGAAAGCGAAAGGCTATTGGAGGGTATGGGACTAATGGTTAAGGGTATTCCCCTAGTCATAGCATGGTCGAAGAGCTGAGGTAGTACTGACTTGACAACTGGACTGGCCTTGCCAATTGTGTATAGTGGACACGAGCAAAGTTGTCAGCAGCATTTTCCTAGCGGCCGAAATAAAAGGAAGGTTGATCGAAGGATCGGATCTACATGAAGCTTAAAATACAGCTAGCTTAGGCGCAAGACAATCCTCAGACGATATGAATTGGATTTGATCTCCCTCTTGTATACGCCATTTAGAGGTTCACCTTCTTCAATGACCTACTGACACTTCACTTTTTGAACGAGCATGGAAAGACACTATCAAAGACTGACGCCCCAGCGACTATGAAAGCCCGGTTCCCGGGTCAATATAAGAGTCCATCCACGGCATGAGAGGAGTGTACAGAAAGGGCTCAAGAGCATGTCTTCTTTTCGACCATAGCCATAAAGAGAAGAGTCTGACCCAGAAAAAAGCCATCTTGTAGAGAATGAACAGTCGATTTGGACAACCGGGGACCAGACCACTAGCCTAGATAATCAAAGAGGCACGGGCTGCTATCTTCTTATTATTATACGATAACGAGATTGGAATAACGGGATTGGTCCCAAGCCGAATCCAAGTACCGGTGCTTGCTATCAGTAGAAGTATCAGCCTTCGCGCCCCCAACACCAACGGAAACGAAAAAATCAAGGTTGAAGATCGGCACAGGCGAGCTAGAAAAAAGGCTCTCAGGGATCACGAATACCTCATCCCTTCGTTCCTCTCCTGCTTTCACTATTCTATTATAGGGCGAGTGACTTCGTTCCTTTTTTACTGACTTTACTTAATAAAATTCTTCTTTCGTGGAAGCCCGGGTGGAGCTAGACTTTATTTCCGTGTGTGATTTCCCCATTTATTTTGGCCAGGGAACACGAACTAAAGGCCTCAATCCACCCCCTTCCCCTTAGGCGGGAAGGTCGTAGGACGAGGGGAATAGATCTTCATGCACTGGCTTTCCATTAGCGAGAAAGAGCCCTTATTACTTCTTAAAATGAAAAAAGGGGAGTACCAAACCACTAAGAAGAAAGTAGGAGCGGCCGTAGTTCAATAGATCATCGAATCAGGAGATGCTCTAACTTTCCAAATGAATGGGAGCAGTCCTACACTGGGAGACCCGGCCTATTCTTACTAACTAAACAAAGGAAGTACAAGTTCCAAGAAGAGTCCGTTTCCTGTGTTATGAAGAAGAAGTCCTATCGTTACGTTCCCTCTTTACGAGGATATTTTTTGCGCTTTCTCTTTTCTTTATACCCCTCTTATCTCATAGTGGTGAAATTAAGGCTCTGTCTGTCCTTCTTCTTTTTATTGGGTCTTACTTCCTGGCCTTATCAGACCAGTGACTAAATACCTTGCTAGTGACTACTTCCGCAGAAGAAAGTAAATAAAGAAAGAAAAAGAAGGAGTTGTTTTGACACGCTAGCCCCAGTCTTCTTGCTGCCATTCCTCTACATTGGACTCTTAAAGGACTAAAAAGTAGCTCTGACTTTCATTTTTAGACCAAGATCTTCTGGACTGGGGAAGCGTACAAAAGAAAAGCTTTTGAGCGAAATCCGGCCTATACGGATAGAAGGCTGCGATCCTAATGTCCCGATTCTATGTCCTATGGAGAGCGTATGGGCCTCTGAGACAAGGAATTTTTTGAAAGAGTCAACGGAGCAATGGTTTATTCTTTTTTGAATCCCCGTTACTTTATTAATTAATAATAAAGAATGATTACCACAACAGCATGGGCTTGTTGAATGGCAGGCTTGACTGGCAATGGAAAGGATTTGGCTCATCCAAATCAGATGATCCTTAAAAAAAAACAAATTCTAGTGGTTCGCTTAAAAGATCTGTACTAAAAACATCCCTATTCCTACCCTGGAGGGGAAATCACACGTTAAAAAGGCGGACTCTTCCAATCCAACTCTCTCGAAGGAGAAAAAAAAAGCTGGGACTACGACTTGCTTAGTGCAGGGCTGCTTGGCGTGATTGGTTGGACACTCTCTTCGTCTAAGGTCTTAGCTTGGTCACTCTATTAAGCTTTCCCATCAATAGACTTGCTGGGGTACGAAAGATTGCTATTCAAAGCATCGTAAAGACTTATGTCTTATATGGAGCCGGATGTGAGCTTCTCGCCTACAGATCTTACTCAAAAAGAGTCAAGCGGACGCATAAATAAAATAGCAGCAGTACTCTATTTTCACTATTGATAAGCCGATCTGGCGTTATTAAAACCCCCATGTATCTATTGTTTAACAGCTCAAAGAATCCAACTCCAGCAGCATATTTACTGATATAGACGGAACGCGCCCCACATTTTTAGGACGTTCCTATCGAACACATATCCTACCAGTAAAGGGAAGATCGGGCAAGACCCTTATCTGTTCTTCTCATCCGTACCGTACTCTTTATAGAGAATCTGTCAAAGAATATGAGACCTTTGCAGAAGAAGTGTCGGCAATCGGCCGGAAATCGATGCCTTACAGCATAATCTTGGACTTGGCTTAGCTTCCTCCTAAAAAGAGAAAGCAAGTGGTAGGCTACAAATAAGTGAACTTTAGGTAATAAAGTAACTAGTTATCTCTCAAACAGCGGTTACGCCTTTTCCTAATGCCCTTACTAAACCACCAACATGCTGATAACTGCGGTTATTCCGCAAAGACCGGATAAGGCGCATCTATCTAATAGCGGACGATTATCGGCAACTTCGGAGTCTTTCCGCCCCGCCTGAGAAAGAATACATTCATTCCTCACGTCTGCACAGGCCTATGGGCTTTAGCAAGCCCCTTTCCAGTCGTGGCGTATCATTTCCAAAAGTTCAAGGCATATCACCGTCAGTGCGCTGTCGAAAAAAGATCAGTAGGATGATATAGGAGCATACCACAAGAAGGAGATTTTTGTACGCCTAGGCAGTGACTCTTCCATGTCAAATAGTCTTCCAGTTGAGATTTACGGTTCCGAGTTAGATTCTAATTGCGAGAAGGAGGAACTGAACTCCGATTGTGATGGCGACTGCCTAATAAGAATGGAGAATAGGGTAGGAATGGAAAGGGATAACGGCGGATAGTGAGCTGGATCCCCAGGGTCGCTGGGGAGCATCTTCTTGCTCCTGAGGATCATTATTTGATTTCATGGAATCTAAGGTTCTGAAAGAACGTAGTAAGTGGTGAACTTTGTTTACTCGCTCGTTAGAGGAAGTGAACGGTTGGCTCGAAGAGGGAAGAGATGCGCTAGCTACTTGCTTTGTTAGAAAGCTAAGCGACTAGTTTACTGATATACGAACTCTAATCCGGCCAATTGGTCTTAGAATTAGGATGAGGAATTAGGACATACATATAGTATAGCTCATATCAGATAGGTCAAGGCCTTACTCGATTCCTGCATCCGGAATGGCGGGGCGGGTTAAAGCACCCACTATTAACCGTTCGTACTCCATACCCAACCCATGGGCTACTCATACGATAGTAGGTTAAGAAGGATCGAAGATCTTAGTGTGAAAGGATAAGGAAGGCTTAAGGTTCTTTCTTTCCTCTTCATCTTCATCAAAGGCCAAGAGAAGCTCAATCGAAAAGAAAAAAGACTTCTGCTATTGATTGATTTAGTCGGTCGAGACATTAGCCTTTTTCTTATTTATTACCGTAGATAACGATTTAGTGAGAATGAGATCTACCCTTCTCTATGATCCTTTATCAGCCGTTCACGTTCAATCTATTGTCTTGAATCTAATCTATTAGAAGGTATCCGGAGGCTGGGATAAAATACCTGCGCGCAGAAAGGATTGGTTTAGCATACGCGCGAGCGACATTAAGACAAGGCTGTCATCCACATTGGGTCTTATCCCAAGAACTATCTTTGGTAAATCCGCTAAATGGATGATGTGTAAATAAAAAGCCTCTAAAACCCTTTATCTAATAAGATAAAGGAAAAAGAGAAGACGAAGAAGTCATAGTAGGCTCTAAGAGTACAGCTACTCTTCTTATTCTCTTAAATGAAAGGTGTATTTAAAAGCAGAGAAAGAGGAGCCTTGTCCTAAGCTCTTAAGGTTGTTATGCAACTGCATCGTCACCCAAAACCTAACTCCAACAGTCAAAAGTTTCACCCGCGACTAAGAGTAAGAGAAGACTTCTCTTCTAACCAACAAGAAGAACATAAAATACCTAAAGGAAATGAAGGCCTGTTCATCATTAACTTCTAGTTTAAGCCGCAGCATACACGATCACTTTACTTAAATAATCTACCCGGACGAAAGCCACCTGTGTTGTGGGAAGATTACCAGGTCAGGCAAGTCCTCAATCAATGAAAGACGAGCGATTATTGATATTGATTGCGCCAAACATAGCTGTAGAGGCTCTTACTGGATAGGGTGGCAGAATAGGAGTCTCACTACTAGTAGTATTAAGCGGGCAGCGGTAGGGCAAGTGAAACATTCTATCTTTGTAAGGCTTAAGCTAAAGGGCATTATAGACATATAGTTCTTGTTTCCGGGCATATCGATGGGAATAAGAGCAGGCGGTAAGTGAGGTAATTCCTTCCGGTAGTGGATGCTGGTGGATCAGAGTCAAATCGCTCATCATAATAATCCGATTCTCCGACACACGATATGAAATGGAAGTCCTACCGAAAATATAAAAAGAGCCTTTCATACAACAAAGAAGATTCAAACTCGTCTTCCTGACGGACACTGAAATGCTAACCTAGGGCTCGGACTGGTTACTACATAGCCCTTTCACCTATAAGCGATTGGCGGATGGTGCTAGACCCGTAAGACTCGCTATCGACTACTCAGAAAGAAAGACTAAAGCAAAAGAATGGATTAAGGTGATACTAAACACTTAGCCGATTCGAAGGCTTCAACCGCTGTTAGGACCGACTACCGGACTGATAGAGCGAGAAAGGTAGGTGGAAATTAGGACTATGATCTGAAAGCTGCTGCTTTGGCTATGGCTTGCTTGTCAAAGCCGGGCTTCCTCTTTTTTTTTCTTTCTGACTTCGGTCCACCCCCTAAGTGAGGAGATCGCGCATCGGCTCTGAGATCTTCCATATTTTCCGCTCCAGGTGATGTCATCGCTTACAGCTTGTTGATTCCTTGCGATAAGTAAGAAAACGTCCACCATCGGACATATTCCAATACCATCTTGCCCTCTCTGTCATCCGGCATTCTCACGAAAGCAGCCCCGGTGCCCTTTCTCATCATATGTGCCCAGTACCCCGCCAGTTCCGAAAGGTTAAAGATGACGCGCTTGACGTTGTGACCGGGTGCCGGAATGAATTGGTCAAAACAAAATGGTCTTGCAAACCGGTGGGGATTTGACGGTTCTGCCCGAAGTTGCCCTGTCGTAACGTCAGAATGCCGCATCGCATGGAGATCTGATCAGAGACTATCCTGGATGCATTTTCACAACAGCAATAAATAAGTAGCAAGGGCCCTTTTCATCGACCTTGTCGACCAATCATACACAAGATTTAGGGCCTCTCTTAAATACCATGCTTGTAGGACCGCCACGTGAAGCTCCTCGGAAGGTATTTCAACGGAAAATGCGGATAGAGTGGATGGACGCCTAGCCGAAGAATCCACGGACACCTATGCTACCTGCCTTTACGGAAGAGGTGAGGCTCCAAATCCTTAGAAATAAGTCTTTCATTCCCGGATCTCCGAACATTACACCTTGTAGAACTTTAGTAAGTAAGGGAACCTCTGATAGCCCCAGTTAAAGATACTGCTCAACCTTGACTGGACTGCCATAACAATTGATGGGTAGGAGCCTACTCTAACTAAGAGCAGCTTCTCCTCCACCGGAACCAAGTTCCGATGCTTGCTAGGACCAGGAGATGAGAGATTTGAGAAGGGCTTTTCACACCTCAGAAAGCAGATAAAGCTAGCTCATTCGAACCTGCAAATAAGGTAGTGATGCCTCTTAACCAAAAGAGGGGGCGCCCCACTTAAAATAAAAAGCCCTCCATCTATCGATTCTTGAGATGCGACTGAACTAAGACCTGTACGTGTACGGTGTTTAGAGTGAAGACATACGCTTTCTGAAACAGAGAATCTCCACCCTAGCATGCATTTAACGTCCTTAGCCCGCATTGATCAATATCAATAAGAATAGCAGTCGTATAGGTATAGGTTAGCGCTTCCTTGCTTGCATCCTTTCCTCTCTTTCTTATAATGAAATAGATATAGATGTCTCAACTGCCGAATCCTTATCCTGCAAACAACTCGATTCTGTTGATTCACTGTCCATTTGTCCTTCAACCGGATTAATGGTCAACGACTTTGACAGCCTTTCCTTCACACAAGGTTTTTCATCCTTCTCCCCCGCTTAGGACAGAAAGGGGAAGTAGCGAGATTACGATTCCTTCGTGGGAAATCAACGAAGGCAGTCGCTCCAGCAGCTTTAGTACTTAGTTAAGGCCCCAGCCCTTAGCCCGGTTCTTATCCGGCTCCGCCAGCTGCCTTTATCAGCTGCTATGGTTCCCTTCCCGCAATGCGAATCTCTATCTCTTTGCGGCTACGGCCTATTCTAATAGGACCCATATTCCATCTCTTAAGTGACTTCTGAACACTAGCTAGCTCTGGACCTACCTATATTAGCCATGAGCGATCGCCAAGCGGAGTTGAAAGAAAAGTGAAAACATGGCCTTCAAATAAAAAGTCATCTAAACGCGACCGACCGCCCGGTTTAATGAGAAAGAAGCTAGATCATCTGCGCCTATGTAGATGACTTGAATAGTAGGGTTCAAGCCCAGCAGGAGTGCATCCAGGCCAGGTTATTCGCAGGGAATATCAAAGACTTTAGGAGGAGTTGGTTGAGGGCCTATATTTCTTAGATCGAGTGACTGGCCCCTAAACTAAAGGGCGGAATTGACTTCTATCTCTGTTGGTTGGCGGCTTGGCTTCGCTATCGCTCATGACTTGGTATAGAGTCCGTGTAGTCGTCGGCCTTCCCACCAGAAGGCCTATGATATAGTGGTCGGCCTTTCGAATGCCTCCTTCCTTACTTTTCTGAGAAGCCCTTTCTTTACGACTATACTATAAAGGACAGGGGGCTCCACCTTTGGAAACTTAGCTACTTAAGTACTACTCAATACTAAAGTCAAGGCGAACGGCATTCTGTTGTACAGCTACTTCATTTTTATAGTAGTTTAACAACAGTCGTACTACTAAAGTCAAGTACCAAGGAATTCCCTTTCTTTGAATAAACGCCACCTATTTTAGTTTACATTCATTACAAAGTAAACCAAGCCTAACCGGTCACGACATCTTGTTTGTTGATATTTATTGAGGAGTGACGCTGACTGAATCCATAAACCTAGAAAGTTACCGTCACTGGTACTTTTTTGACTCTATAGGTAGGTATTGGTGGAGTTCCCTATTGAGTCAGATCAGGGATTTTTAAACTAATTTCATCTGTCCTTCAATCCCATTCGTACCTTCTTATTATATTATAGGATTCATCTGATTAACTTGAAAACAAAACGACTTTTTCTTCTTAACTGTGCACACCCCCTTCTGATTCCACTTGCAAACAAGACCTCCGAACCTGGGGATTTGCCCACTTCTCTTCCTCGACGTCCTACAGCGCATTCTGTAACAACCGATTCTGAAACATTTCCTGAACCACCACCACCGCATACGGCTATTTGAACTATGGATATAACACTGCGGTTACGTGGAAAAGACCATCAACAGCGGCACCGGCTACTCGAAGAGTAAGAGCAGATAGGCCAACAGCTGATTCAATTGCAAAAGGCACCAGCTCTTTGCCTTCCTTGCTTGCCTTTCCTTCTAGTCTGGTGTGCTTGTTTGGTTGCCGGGTCAAGGCGACTTGCTATTGTTATTCTTCTTTCTTTTGCGCTAGCCCTTTGCTTCTTTCTTCCGATCTTCACACTCTTCTAAACGAAGAAAGAGGGGATTCGCGCTACCTCCTGCTCCTACAGAAGATCGATTGGTGGGAACCAAAGACGTTGACGATCGATTCCTTATTCCCCAAAGGGAGTTGTTGCCGACCCATCATAAAGAGAATCAAGATATCCCAGGACCAAGCTAGGGATTCATGACTAGCGCGAAAGCCTAGCGAACAAAGAAGCGCGGCCCCTTTCTTGCTTAGTAAGGCGCATTCAGTTGAGTCTGGTGCGGGGTCTTTACTTATCTTATTGGCATACTAAACGATCGGCCACTACGGTGCCGAAGGTTCGGAGGACTCCTCCACGAATGGCCTATCGTATCACTGCTGCTAGTCAGTCTGGTCCATTCTACTATCGCCTCTGTCTTCTTGGGGGTCTACGGCAATTCCTGTTTTAGATACAAGACGTCCCATGAACGGGACTCCCTCGAGTCGAAATTCGCATTTGCTAAACTAACACAGAATCCTTCCTGTCTCCAGGTTTCTAAGACCCCACTCCAAAAATCTCGCTCGTCGCCAAATCAAGAGGGTACACTATATCGTCATCTATAAACATCACCAGGCATGTAGCCAAACAAAAGGGCTTGGACACCTCATCCATAAGGTCCACGAAACACTGGGCGTTGGTCTGATCATATGACACCACTATGAACTCGAAATAACATTACACATTTCGGAAGGTCGACTTTTGCACATCACTCTACTTGAACCTAGACTGATAGTGACCCGAACAGAAGTCGCTCCTGGAAATATCGGGCTCCTTACGACTGATTGAATAAGTCATCTATTCTAAATAGCAGTTACATGTCCTTAATAGTAGCTTCATTCAATCATCGGTACATATCATATACCGGTCCCAAACATTCATTCTTATGCTCAAGATTCTTTCCCAGTTAGTATCAGATGATCGGTCTCTAGTACTCGTTCAATGCACTTGCTATACCTTTCCATAGGGGGTCTTAGAAGTGGGTCCCGCTCTCGGAACCAAAACGATAGCAAACTCTACTACTCACTCAAGAGGCATCGGTAATTCCTCCGGGAACATATCTGGGAATCCTGAATGATATAAGCATCTTCTAGTGCTCGAGTTTCCACCGTAAGATCGCGCACTGAAGTTAGAAATCCTTGTCATCCTTTCCTCAACAACTGAGTAGCCCTGAGTGTCCATACCATAAGGCACGAGGCAATTACAATCTAGCGCCTTGGAGATTCAACTTAGACTGTCTAGAACTACGGAAGTAAACTCTCCCTTCTTATGGCATTCCACTAGTGCATTGAGAGCTAAACGTCTCTAGGACAATGCCAAAGTCTGTTGTTTCTACATTATGGAAATTGGCTAGGCGTTGCTTGCCCCTGGGTCTAATTGGGCCTAACGCACAAATCTCGCTAACTAATACTTCATCCCCCAACAAACAAGGGTGTCAACACGCCTACTCAAAGGCTCCATTTGTAATGTAATCTATCCCGTTCAACACAGGCGACGGGCATAAAAAAAAGGGGTGTTCGCCCCCGAGTCAGATATCGAATCGAAAATCATGCTTATCTTTCTTTCTCCCATGCCTTTCTTCTAACTCGAAATATCGTAAGAGAAGAAAGTGAGGTTTTTGGCTTTGAATCGCTCTAAACTTAGGGCCAAGTCCTTTAGACAAGATGCCCCAAAAGTGATCGACAGAGATATGCTTAACACATGCTTCTTGAAGAAGGGTTGGTTGCAGGCTTTTTTTTTCTTTGGTCACTTCCGCCTGCCTTCTCAAAGTGTAGTTCTCGTTCTCTCTGCTCTGATCGAAAGAGTAATTTCAATGGCTTGGTTGATCTATCTATCTTTCGTTCAGAGTTAGTTCCGTCGTACATATAAGCCCTTCGGGCTCTGTTATAACATTTGAATGACTCCCCTACATTTATTATTCCTATCCTCTCTATGATAGACTTTTTTATTAGCCTGTTTCCCGAGGACAAAGGGGACAGAGATTTCTTAGTTTGGATGCTTTTTCACGGTCTCCTTAGCCTCTCTTTGATCTATTTGATCATAGCCTTCTTTTTGAATCGGAAAGATAGAAAGGCTTTGGAGAAATTAGCCGTCGAAAAGGGTCTTTCTATACGTTTTAAGTATTCTTTTTTTGGGGTTGACTTGGAAATACATCAACCTACTGATCGCTCTGGGGTAACTCCTTCTCCTACTCAGGAGAAGGAAAAGCCACCCCCGTCCCCGCCCTTAGGAGATTGAGCAGGTAAAGTGAACCTGTACCCCGGAGTTTAATTAAATGTCGAGATTGGGTATGTGTTCAGTCTATCGTTGTTCAAGATCGATAAGAATGCTTATCTTTCTTTCTCCCATGCTCTTAGTTGGTCAACAACCAACAAAAGTCTTCTATACTTCTTCACTACTCCTAAAGGAAGGACTCTCTTTCTGTCTGGAGGGAATTCTTTTTGATCAATCATAATCATGGAAAATCTCAACAATATTAAGTTCGTTGCTTTAGATGATCGAGAATGCGTGATCAGTGACTTATGTTCTAAAGTATCTAATAACATGGATGCAACTGGTCTTCAGTTGCCACCAGCATGGACGTCGGTAAGAGAGCTTACCGAATATGTCTGGGATCTTAATGATCCTCAACAAACAACAATTGCTCATATGATCGACCTAACAAACGAACTCTCACGATCGGACTTTCAAAATGGTTTGATATGGCAGGAATTTGTGGATGAGGTTAAATTGATGAATAGCCCTCTTGATCAATTTGCCATTCACCCATTGATTCCTATGAATATTGGCGACTTGTATTTCTCATTCACAAATCCCTCTTTGTTTATGCTGCTCACTCTCAGTTTGGTCTTACTTCTTGTTCATTTTCTTACTAAAAAGGGAGGAGGAAACTCAGTACCAAATGCTTGGCAATCCTTGGTAGAGCTTATTCATGATTTCGTGCCGAACTTGGTAAACGAACAAATAGGTGGTCTTTCCGGAAATGTGAAACAAAAGTTTTTCCCTTGCATCTCGGTCACTTTTACTTTTTCGTTATTTTGTAATCCCCAGGGTATGATACCTTATAGCTTCACAGTTACAAGTCATTTTCTCATTACTTTGGCTCTCTCATTTTCCATTTTTATTGGCATTACTATAGTGGGATTTCAAAGAAATGGGCTTCATTTTTTAAGCTTCTCATTACCCGCAGGAGTCCCACTGCCGTTAGCACCTTTTTTAGTACTCCTTGAGCTAATCCCTCATTGTTTTCGCGCATTAAGCTCAGGAATACGTTTATTTGCTAATATGATGGCCGGTCATAGTTCAGTAAAGATTTTAAGTGGGTCCGCTTGGACTATGCTATGTATGAATGATCTTTTCTATTTCATAGGAGATCTTGGTCCTTTATTTATAGTTCTTGCATTAACCGGTCCGGAATTAGGTGTAGCTATATCACAAGCTCATGTTTCTACGATCTCAATGTGTATTTACTTGAATGATGCTACAAATCTCCATCAAACTTCTTATATATTTATAATTGAACAAAAGCGAAGAGCGAACTGCGCCCCAAACTTCTTTTGTCTCCGCCATCATGATATGGAATTATGGGCTGTTGGGGGAAGGTGTCCAATTCCGGAGCAATCGACTACAGCAACGATTCGCTCTTATTGGCTTGTACGATATTATATTGTACCAAAGCTTCAATTAACCGGTGTAAGCCTATCCACTCTTACTTACTGTGAGGGTTTCCGGTGTGCTAGAATCAATGGCAGAGAATGCGGGAAGGCCTGGCCTCTTCGGCAACTATTGAATACGGTCTACTGCTATTTCTTTCAGGGAAGGAATTACCGGGACGAAGCCAATCACACATTTCTACTTTCGACCAGGTAAAGATATCCACATCTGAGGAAGAGCAGGGATAATCGTAGACTAAGAAGGGAGGACGCAAACACATTCATTTCATTTGACAGCTTTGTTAGCAAGAAGCGGTTAGCGGAACTCAGTTCCACGAGCTACTTCTTTGTTTGAATTTCTGGTTTCAGTGTGGCAAGAAGTCTTTTTGGTTACCGCCCAGAGAAGGACTTTTTGAGGTAATGATTTTATGAGCTAAGAGTGAATCCGCTCTTTATCTGAGAAATATAGCCTTAGCCCATCTCCTCTTTTTAGCCGAAAAACTAGAGTTAAAAAATCCCCTTATTCTCATAAGAATAGGAGCGGAGCAGCTCGACCAGAGGGAGAGGAGTGAATACCCTTCCCTAGCTCTTGAGTTAATGAGTTCAGGAGTAGCTGAATTCTGACTTCTTACCGAGCTATGTGACTCTATACCCGAACGAGGGGAATTGAATAATACTTGAAAGGAGAAAGAGAAAGAGCTACATACTTCTTGTAATACCTGGAACGGACGAACGATAAGAAAGTCAAGTGTGAAGTTCAGTCTACCGGAGCTCATCTATTCTCTTAGTATACGATATTCATTTCAATAGGAAGAGATAAAGTGAGACAAGAATTATCATAGATAAGAGAGATTCGTTCTGCCCTTTGCTTTTCTAGTAAAGTGAGGTAGTCCTATCCCAGGAGCTTAGCCTTGTGTGACCTGAAATGGGTCGGCGACAGCCGGGATACCAGAGGGCATAAATTCCAATCTGACTTCAGAAGCAAACAAAAGTAGAAACTTAAACTCTTCTTCTTTCAGTAGGGGGGGATCCATGTTCCAGTAATTGGTGTAAAAATATATGCCTTATGGTCAAGGGGCGTAGCGCTTGCTTACTTGTTAGAGTGAGGTATATTCTTGCGTAAGCTGCAAAGGGCCTGAATAAGCTTTTTTTTTTTGCCCGATAGGACGGAATCCATCGCAACAGGGAAGGAGTCTTCTTTAGGGATGATAAGGCAATAGGTCTAATTGCGCAGTGTGTTATATTTCCTCTTATATTCTTTTGCTTGAGCGGATTAGCCGATCGATTGAAGGTCCTAGGCTATCTGGTTGTATTATAGCTCGGGTAGGTAAGGTTCAAGTAGTAGTAACGAGTCAGTATACAAATGTGATATTTCATTCGTGAGTGTGTTAACACGAGAAGGGAGGTGGGCGGGGTATCGATCCAAAGCTCGATGGTCAAGTTCGTTCGGCTGAGATCTTGCCTCAATAGGCTAAGGCCTATGACTAAGAAAGGGCTTCTCTTTCTATTTTTTACTCAGATATCTTGGAAAAAAGCGCCTATCGGCTCAGTCAACTTCGTCGACCCTTTGTCCGATCGCTTTCGTTCATCAGAGGTAGTGGACAAGGAAAGCCCTCGGCGATTGAGAGTATAGGCCAGCGCCAATTGAGCGAGACCACCCAAACCTTTAAATACCAACCATTCTTTGAATCTAGTTGCTTTTGTCTTCCCCGCTCAGTGATCTTTTTCAACCCTCTTGAAGGAGATCGTAATAAAGCATGGTTCGTTCTTCTATAAATGCTTTGAACCCCTACTAAATTAAATAAGAGAATTCACAATCGGTATAGGATTGAGTAAGGGATTACTACCTTAGCAGGAATAAATTACTTGCTTCTCCAATTCCGTGTGCTTTTCCAATAAACTTTTCCCCCGAGAATGAATCCTTTCTAAGAAGGGAAGATAACTCCCCTTCGGTGGAGGAGGCACATTAGCAGGCGAGCATTATCTGATATGCACTCGCGGAAACACTTCCCTACTATTCGGCCCCGCATCATTATTTGACTCATGGCGCTTCTTAGCCAAATAAGTACGTTTTCACTTCCTAGCAAAACTAGATACATAAGGGATTGAGCTGCGCTAACGCCTATACAAGAGGCTAACGCGCATCCGTTTTCTTGCTTCGGAAGGAAAACTCAATCAATTAAGAGAAATTAATAGCTATATCCCGCGGACAAGGGATACTAGATCGTAGACTATCTCCCTGAGCCTCATGGTTCTCTTTCGGTGTGCTAGCCCTCATCAGGGAACCTTAGTGTAGACCGTTTGATCGAGAGCTCCGACACCGCGGAAGGTTCATCAACTCTTTTTCCAGCTTCAAAGATTCACAAAGATCGAGGAGCAGACCTTTGGAAAGAGCCAATTACTGGCATTGACGAGAACGGCTTTATAATGAAAGTTTCCGGTACCTAATACTAGTCGACCAGAGAGAAGCCGACTTATCCGACAAGGCTAAAAAAGAATGGTTTATTGACCAGTTTCCACGGACTTTCGATAAGCGGCTTGTGGAAGTGCCCATTATGCCGTTCGTTATGCCTCTTGTGATTGAGGTGTCCGGTGGACGTTCCCTTAGTTCCGCTCGCCATCAGGCTACTTTAGTAAGCTGTTCAACTCGTGCTTCTGATAGGAAGTTTTTATTATACTGGTCTTCCTCTTGTGGTTACGATTTCAAATACATACCAAACTTTCCAGAGGAGATGCCGGTGAAGACTACCAGCCAATGATGGACCTGGGCCTACTACCGCCCAGTAGCCTATGAAGTATAAAATGGAGTACTAAAGTCAAACTACTTGTCCTCCCCAAAAGAGCAGCTGAAATCAACCCATGGCAAAGCAGCATACCCGTTTAAGCATAGTCGCTCGTCTAAGGTTTCGGGACAAGAATAGAGGCGGTTTCGAGTGCTCATGTGCCAATTTCGGGTGAGGTAATGCTAATTGATCCTCCGTAGTTGATGAACCTCTTTCAGAGCCTGTTACTCGTAAGTAAAAATCATTCTATGCCCATGGAAAAAAGGATTTCAATGCTGATTTAGGGCCGAAAAAACGAATGAGACTTGTTCACCGACGGAAAGAGAGAGCCGAGAGCCGGGATCTTATTCTTTATAATACGTACGAGACTTCCAAAGCAAATTAAACTTGCCCTTACTTGGGAGTGAAAGAAAAAGATAAACAGAGAAAGAGCTGCCTCGGACTGATACTACCCCCATCTGAGAGAACACTCTATCCATACGATATAAGACCCGAAAAAATAGAATTATAATATGCCAGTTCCATCACTATTTCCGGGGGCATTCTAAACCTACGTCTTAAATCAATGGGGCACCTCTCCATCTTGCATGCTTTCTCCTCATCTTATGCATCTGCTGGTACTGCGCCTGAGCGAGTGTGACTAGATATTCCTCTTACCTGGTCTTAGAGAGTCCGATTATGCTTCCCAACCTCCTCTCTCCGCTTCAAATGGAAATCCTTAACTGCTGCTTAAGCCTTAGAAGAGGTAGTTCCTTTATCATAGAACTTGGGGTAGATGCTTTGCTAGACTAGATCTCGAAGCTCTACATCATTCATAGATGCTTTCTTTTGGATTGCCCTCCCGTCTTGACTTCACTTAGGAGATACCTTGACTTTAGCGCCTTGTTAGATATTATAGAATGCCTTCTGATCTTGCCAAGCTGTCTAAGAGTCCGTTGTGTAGCTAGATCTATTAAAGAAGGGATTCGCCAATCTTAGAAACTGGGACTGGGGCTTATTTCATTAAATAGTGTCTTCCTCCCTTCAAATTGACTCATTTCCGGATTGCTTTCTTAAGAGAGAGAGGTTACGGATTTACTTACTATTTCTCACGCTGATCAGGTTCAATACAGACAGATGGAAGAAGATATATCGGGAAAATTCTATCAAAGGCAGTAGCAAGCCGGATTAAAGACAGTAGCTGGTGGAGCCATCAAGTGAGTCCCTCAACCTTCTAAGAGAAGATTGGACAGCCGCCAAATAAGCCATCGAGCCTGTAAACTAAAGCCTTGCCATTAAGTGAACACGCCATCAAGAGGGTAGCACCAGTGATCAGTCATATCGTCGATCTGTCATTGTGAGCTTAGAACACAGGCTAGAACAATTCATTACAGTCGTTTCATGGAGAGATTACTCACGATAGACAACACAACTAAAGGAAAGAAAGAAGGTCCATAAACTTCAATTCGTTACTTTGTTGAAAGACCAAAAAAAATGTCTACACCCCTTTGAAGGTGGAGCTTCGCGGGGATTGTACGTCAGCCAAGGCCTTAGACCGGAGCGCGTCCCTAAACTCTGTTTAATACTCCCATGGCCAATCCATTCACAACCCTTCACGCACCATTCCTCGCTGAAAGGGAAGAGAGCGACCGTAGCAAGAAGAAATGATGGAAAAGCTTCGCCCCAGCAGGAAGAAGGAATCACCACCATGTCAAGATTGGCCTCCGGGCTATCTCTTTTGTTTTGGTAAAAAACCAAAAGATCATACCTTACGAGGAGTTCGCAGAGGAATCATTCATCACCCCAATTGGTCCGAGAACACCCTGCCCGCCACCCATGTGCCTTTCCCAACTTAGCCTTCTTAGTGAAGGAAAGAAGGGGGTGGAGATGCGGAGAGGGATTACTTTCCGAAGGAATGCTTACCGAAGCGAAATGTTAACTACTTGAATAAGAAGACCGGTGGGATTGAAAGTTTCTAAGTACCAAAGGCCGATGAAACTCTCTCAAATGGCTTGATACCTTCGCCCACCGCAACTCTTGTTTTGCTGCTTAAAGAAAGGTTCATTTACCTGCCCATTTTTGACAATTCTTTTGAATTGAACGCTTACCAAACGAGATCTTTTGAATCCTTCTTCCCGTTGTCATTGCTTTGGTCGGGAGATGAGATGGAGACGCCTCCCCATATCAAGCAGCAGTTCATAAGCGGGAAAGAGGTTCCTCGCTCATCTATGCTATTTCCTGACCGGATGCTTTAGATCACACTCTACTTCTCTTAGAAAGAAGGGGCACTTAGAGCGGTCTGAGATAGAGCTGGTGCCACTCAAGTTATAGATTAGCTGTGACGAGTCCATTTAATGGATGATTCTCTAGCTATCTGCAGCTTCAGTGGTGCTATACCGCCGCCATAGGTCTGGACCCCTCTCTCACGGACCGGACCTTTGATTGATACGAACATTGTCGAAAGACGTTGGAGGGCCTTTCGTCAAGAACCACATTCGTTCATTTTGGACTTGTGTGGAGATTGATTTATCGATAAGGTGGATTCTGTTATTCCTTATCTGTAGAAGGTATTACTTTTACAGAGAGGATGACAGAACCGTCATAGATCTGCGAGAGTGGGCCTATGCCCTGAGGTCTTTAGATTGCTCTGATCCTAACCAGCTCTTGGCAAGGGTAGTCTTTACTACAATGAACCATCAGTCCTAATACTTTAGGCATCCAAAGATGCTGTTCGAAGCCGAAAGCAGCTGAATTACCGATCTCTCTTTCTGCCTTTCCTGTCTTTGTTAGGCTGACTTAGAGAAGGTTAAAGACTTGAAAAGCTGATTCGCCTACTTCAAAGTCTTAAGTCAATCCGGATTGACTAGATTTCCTTCAAGCTGACTTCATTAGCTATAGGTATACTGACCACAAACCCAATCATACAAGAGCAAATAGATCAACATCAACGTTGAATAGTTGAATTCAATCTAGGGTTTACTGCAACCTTATTCTATCTACCGGGGCAACAACCTCTTCCTTTAAGACCCTGTATTGCTTGTCTTTTTTACTTCTTGGATTCGCCGCAAACAGATGACTAAAAGAGCTTACTAAGCACAGTCCCGGAAATTCCAATTCAATTAGCAGTGAATCTTGCACTTGAGGAGCAGATCTCTATCCTATTGATCAGAAGCATCCAGCAGCGCCACGGATTAGGCGGGGACAGGATTCGAACCTGTAGTCTTCAGGTCATGAGCCTGATGAGTTCACCATTACTCTACCCCGCTTCTTCTCTTTCTAACGGAGAAAACAAGGTTCGACTTGCATGTGTTAAGCATATTTCTAAAGTAGCATGATTGGAGCTTCTTAGCGCTTGGATAACTACCGATACGCTTAAACCTTCTCTTACTATTTTTCTATGATAGAGGAGCTTGGATAGCGGAAATAGTAAGCGAGATCGTAGCGTAGAAAGTCTATCTTTGTTTATGATATTAATAGTTTGTGAGATTGATCACTCCTAAAAGCAGCCTTTAACATGTGAGACACTATTTGTCGTTCTTTCAGGAGTTGTAGAAGGTATCAACTTTAGATGCCAAAGGAGCTAGCCACTTTCATCGTATATAGAAGAGGCAAAACTCTTCTCTTCGCTATCCGAAATAGCGGAACTTCTAGCCACCCTAAGCTCTCACCTTCCAAGCAACCAGAGCAACCTTCCAGAGTCAGGCCCCCGCCGAAGCTCGTCAGTTTATGACGAGTGGAATGTGCTACCTCGGTTCTTATCCTCGCTGCGTGTGGCCCCTCCCCAGACAACGAGAATGAGATTACAGCGGACACACATCCCGTTAAAGGGTCCACAACAGACGATTCTCCCATAGTATTGGGTCGTTTGGCTTATAGATCACGGCCTGGGGCAAAGGTAGGTAGGAAGCGCCGAACGCATACACACCATCTCTGAGCAAACCAGGTAATTTCAAATCAATAATCACAACCACGCGACATCGACCAAAGGTCCCAAGATACCGAGTAAGACCTATCTATAAAAATCAATCATGGGAGCAGAGCTACTACTTGAAAAGGCTCATTCTAATATAATACACAAACTTCTAAAAATCTTATTTATGAAATCTCTTTTCTTATATACAAAATATGTCGAAACCTAACTCTCATTCAAGGCTCATGACCGTAAAGAGTCAACAGTTGCTATTCAATGAAGATGACGTCGATTTTCTGAACCCATTCTCGAAACTCTCTTTTTTTTTCTTACGTAATTTCGATCTTCTGATCTAACTTATGAAGAGAGATTAGTGAAAAAAAAAGGCTAAGTGCACACTCACTATATCTGCACTAACATCCAAAGGAAAGAACGAATTAATCCCAAAGCTCGGACCCAAGCGCGAGGGAGTGAAGATTCATATCCCACGGTGTGCTCGGATGGTTCCGCTCAGTGCTTGGAAATGGGATCCGAGTGCGGTACCTACTTTTGTAAGAGATCGCAGGCATAAACACTGTAAGGCGATGGAACTGAACTAGCTTAGGCTCTTTGCCTTGCGGCAGGGAAAAAAGTCAATCCCTCTTCATAAGTTATTTGATCTATAAAAAAGTCAGAAGAGGTATAAAAAGACTCTACTCTCTAGAGAGGGAGAGGCAACCATGGAATAATCCAAAGTAAATCGCAAAACAAAGATGGGCAGGGGCAAAATCTTAATACCTCACAACTGGATCAATGGCTGGCCTTAGGACTGCAGCAAAAGGAACTCACCCGGACCTCTTAGATTAGATTGGCTGGATCGTCTTCTCGACTAGAGATAGTGTATTAACCCTCTCAAAGCACATGGAAAGACTTAGCACTTAAAAAGAGAGGAATTCCAAAAACTGAAACTAGATTGCTGGCAACTGCAACAGGACCTCCAACTCCAAGCGCAAGGAAGGAAAGAGCCAGGGCCGAGAAGATACAAGCTCTTCAAATTGTGGAACTTAAACCCCAGGTAAAGGAGAAGCATTGTAAGGACGAAGCACTAGGATTAGCGAAATGGGAGTGCTTAACTAAAAGCCTCTTACACATATTAAAGCGCTACATCTATTACAAGCCTTATTCCGTCTTAGCCTTATACACGCCATAGCTGACCTATCCAAAATAAGCAGAAATGCCTGGAAAAGTCCTTCGATTAGGTCTGGCCTCACAACTGTAAGGAAAAAGAGGCCTTAGGCCTGCAAATGCGGAACCCCTACTAGAGTAAATTAAGGGGCAGGTACTGCTTAAAGTAAAGGTTTAAAAGGGATCGCTCACAGGGGAATATCCTTAAAGAGAGGGCATTATAAAATCGATTAGCATTCCAACTCGCTCGCGGGGAAAAGAGATGATTCTTAGAGCAAGGCGGCTTACACAACAAGAGTAGTCCTCCCAATAAAGGGTCTCTTTCTATTTTTATATTAAGGTGAAACTCAAAGGGCTTTTTACTAGGCGGGTTTAATAGGAATAGGATTCAAAGAAGTTATTAATAAGGTCGAGACTATCCATACTTGTTAAGTAAGCAAGCTAAGGGTCTATCATTTCTAGGAATCCCCTCCTTCTTACAACCATATTTGCCTCTTGAGCCTTTCGCCTAGTGTGAACTCCTAAAGGTTTATCATCCTCTGCCTCAGAGCTGAAAGACGAGTGAACGGCTACCTCCCATAAATGCCTAGTGAGTTGCCTCTGAACCCCCTTTCGAGCTAACTGCAGCTCCTATTGCGATGTGGTAGGGCTATGGCATCGGTTTACACATTATTGAAAATAAAAAGAGTTAGAAGGATTCTAGGAAGATATGATTCCCGGTATGAGAACAAGAGCCATTCGTGGTCACATGAAAGCGGCGATATAGAATCCTCCTACTGCTAGGCTAAGGGCAAAGATCAAAGTAGTACTTGCTAAAGGGTTCTCTCTCCTGAACGTGTGCTATGTAGAATAGAAAGTAGTCTTTAGCTGCTCCTCCTGGCTTTAAAGCTCCTTGCCGCTTCCTTCTTTCTTAAAAAGAATTTCTTTCTTGTTGGCAGCGGGGGTAAGAGCATTGGCGATTGCTTCTGACTTTATTTTACCTGTTTGTTTTTCCGGCTCAAAAAATCAATCCTCGTATAATAAAATAATAGACCCCGCCCCTAAAGAAAAATTTCTCTTTCCGCTTTCTGTATCTATTGTTTGAAGGGAGGGACTGGCTTTTGAGTTCTTGCATTCTCTTTTCCATCATTCGATGTGGTAGAAGTGTCAATTTCCTTTGCTTTGAGTTTAGAATGCGTCCCTTCTGCCTTTAAGTTCAAGTAAGGAATTACATTTTTCTCTATTCCCTCAGGGAGTGAGGTGGACCATGAGTCATGATTCCCGAGCGAGATAATCCGTGTTCCCTTAGTTGCCTTGCCCTCTCTCTTTGAGAAGGAGAGTAAGGTGGCATCGATTTCGTCTAGCCTGGTAGCTTTGCCTAAGTCCCGTAGTGGTCCCTCAGCTAATCAATCCTGGTCTAATAGCATAGCAGGGAAGCCCCATCCGGCCGGGTTCGTCTATCCTTTCGATACTGATTTCTCTCTCTGCCGTGAGCGATTGAATTTGAACGTGTTTTCCGCTTGTGGGACCATTTTCTCTAACTAAGCCTTCGATTCCTTCCTGAGCTTCAGTTGGTGTAATAGCCCCTAGGGCAGTCCCACGAGTTCCTATTTACTTTCCTTCTCCAAGCCATCCAGCCGCGCCAATTGCTGCAGTCCTAAGGTAGCCTCTTGCAGCAAGCTAAGCAGGAGATGAAAAGACTTCTCTTTCTTTAGAAGCAGGAGAAAATGCAGTCTAACCATCTAGTAATAAAGCGGGAAGGACTATAAGAACTAAAGCTCAGAAACTGACAGTTTAAGGGGGCCGATCATATATCAGAATAGGAGCGAAAGCAAAGATTAGCGGAAAATACCTCATATTCTCGGAACTACCTTTCAACTTATCCACTTATGGGTATTGGCATTGCCTGTAGGTTCGGGCTCGTGGCTTACCTTTCAGGATGCCACTGATTTGCCATCCTATTTCTTCTTTCCATTTAAAGGAAGACTGAAGACCAAGCCAATCTCGACGATCTTATCTTATTTCATGTAAGGATAATTTCTTCTTTGCTTACTCAACTACCGCCCTAAGCTAGGAGATAGCTAAAAATATGTACCGGATTAGGACTGGAAGCTAATCGTCATACTGCTTTTCCCCGGGAATAAAATACATCCATTCTTCTATGCAATATTCTATGCCTATGCCACCCTCTATCTCGTATCTCGAGAACTCAAAACCTTCGGTAATGTCCCACATTTATGTTAATGTTAGGATATCCCCCGTTCTTAGTTTGCGAAAGGCTCAAAGAAGGGTAGGAAGCCGGTACTTTAGTTGCAGTTGGAAAATCGGTTGGTAAACTCCTGGGGCGGATGAACCTCATGTGCCAAAACAAAGGGTGGATGCCCTGCCTTCCGCTTTCCAATCTAGTTCTCACTTTGGCTGGCCCTAAACTCGATTGCCTGGTTGAGGAGAAAAGCTCCACTAGCTCTGTAGAAGTGGAATCCTTGAAAACGTATTTGCATCTCTCTATCTATAGATATATATATAGAGTAGAGGGTCCCGCCCCTTGTCATTTAAATCTAGAGAGGGACTTTTTCACACTGTAGAAAAAAACTGGGTTCAGGAGCGAGGGGATAGTGACCAGTGACGAGTGACCATCAGGGCCTTTCAGTGATAGGGCAAGTCAAGCCTGCTAGTAGCCAGTATTCAAACTGGGGGCAAAACTCTTTCTTTCAGACTTGAGTTCCATAAAAATAGGAAGAGAGGCTTTAACGCAATTCTTTGCCGCTTCCTCCGCTCGACAAGGAAAATCATAGGAAGGATAGCTACTACATTACGAAGGTGGGAGAGCTTTCACCTTCGCTCCTCTCCTTAACTAACCTCGCGCTAGCGCGCTACATCAAGCAAGAAAACGACTGCGCTAACGCGCACTTAACAGTAAGTTCGCTAACGCGCGCCGTTGCTTCTTTCCTTAGTTTCACACTAAGCTCTTCGATCCTTATTGAAAACGAAAGCGAGTTTCGCTCCTCCACCCCATAACTATGCCCCAATTCAATGCCATGGCCGCCATCATGCCACCTAGTAAAAAACCGACAGTCGATGAAGAAAAATGCTTCCATTATGGACATCCCAGTGGCCCCCTCCGGATCACTCAAACGGAGCGCACCAAGACGTGAGGCGAACAGAAAACTTCCCAAGCTGGGTCCTTTTCCTCCTTTTGTCGAATTTGACCGATCCTTGAGATCCATTCGCCCCTCCTGCCTGCTGACCCCGCACATCTTCCAAAGTCTTCGGATAAAGTCGCAAATCAAGAAAGCGGACTTCGGAATTCTTATAGTTGACCATGACGAGAGGCCAAGCTATAAAATTCGGAGACTGCGGGTCGAGGTTTTGATAAAGGGAGAAGTATCCATCAAAGGTCTTGTCATTTTTCTTTTTATTAAAAAAAGTCCTTCCCTCGCACCTTATCTTTGCTTTAGCCAGCGGGATGATGGCTAAATTCAAGAGGGAGAGTTGCTTGCCAGAGAGGGATTCTTCATCAAAGGATAGTACACATGAAGGAGTGGGGCCGCCTATTCCGCTTTCACCTGAGGACGTGACCCCAATCTCTCCTTCGCTTGTAATAAGGAGTTGGTCGCGCCACCAAGGCGGGGTGCCTTCTTGTTCCCCGTCCCCTCCAAGCTCCGAAATTACCGATAATGAAAATAGTTGGCACGGCGTCGTCTTATATTGAAGAGGAATGGCAGGAGGAAGAGCCTTTTCTAGTACAATGTTTCTGGAGAGACGACGGCGAATACAGCCAAGGAAAGTGGCAATAACTCGCTCCTCCTTTAGCTCACCGAGGTTTGTTTGAAAGTTGAGTAAGAGAAAGCTCTCTTGCAGGGGGCCCTTCGTGCGGATACACACTTTGGTAATTCGTCGGCGATCATCACAATGGGAACACCCTTCGTCTTTGTAAAGGTGGGTGCAAAGGCGTGCTTTGACTCAAGGGTCAACTTTTAGCCTTCCAGGATTGGAAGGAGTTTCCTTTCGAAGGCCTTTATAGGAGTAGGAGAGCGTGGTTAGATAGGATAGACGTCCAATCCTGCAGCAGCTAGTTGCTCGGCCTTAGTCTTGGGCTGATCTCACACTTCAATCAACCCCTTCGTACTGCAATCCAATCAATCGATCGATCAAGAGGCTAATCTCTTTTGTTTGGGCCGGTAGCTAATAAAAAAAAAGTCCTCCATATCTAGCCAACTAGCTAGCAGCATAGCATTAGCTTCAATTGAACAAGCTCAACCTTGAAAAAGAAAGGTGGTAGGCCGAAGAACCGTTGAACGCTTCAACTTGGCCACTGAAGAAGGCGAAGGCTGGGCAAGAGACTAGGCCAACTTACTGCTTACTGCCATGCCATGGTTTAAGCTTTAGGCTCCATAGACGGAACTTTTTTTTAGGTATTAGGGAGGGGAGGACACCACTCAGCACCTAAGGTGGGGTTCAATGCCTAACAAAAACGGCCAAAAGCAAAAAAAAAAAGATATGTATGGCTGAGGGGAGGAGAGAAAGAACGCATGCATGGGGATTCTGTCTGTCGGAGGTTCGAGAATCTATGAGAGGACATCTAAGGCTAAGGAAGAATTAAAGGAAGTCCATTACTGAGAGAAGTGGTGATCTCGTCTTGCTTGCTGGGAGAGAGAAAGCTTCCGGACCACCTTTTCCAGCCAGATAGCGAGCGATCACTCAGCAATGAACACTAACTGAAAGCGGCCGGGAATGAGTACCTATCCCTTACGGGAATCGAACCCGTGTCTTCGACATGAAAAGACGATGTCCTAACCACTGGACGAAAGGGACCAAAAAGCCATTCTTCATATACCGCTCCGTGGGCTCCGAGAATAGAAGTGGTTCGTTTTGTTTCTATACGCAATTCAAGATTTCGTTTGTGTTCATGTTGGCGATTTCTGATGTGAATTCGGCGGGTCGTCCCCCCCCCCTTCTAGGCGGTTTGGTTTGAGTTTGATTTTTAAGGCAAAAGAGAGATTAGCAGTTATTGCCAGCAACAGATGGGGATTCAATTACTCTCCCTCCCGGGTTGGGCATACTTTGAATTCAAGTACGTTATCTTGCGCTTAGGAAAGGTCCTCTTGATGCGCTGCTAAAGCAATTCACACACATGGGGAATTTTAAATTCTAATAAGCCAGCTGAGGTAATAGTTTCCCTACGAGGGTTCTTTCTATAGGAGGTTTCCAGGCGAGCGCAAGAGAATAGGTTTAAGGTTAGTTTATTTACATCCTGTGCTAGTTTCCGGGTAAGATTTTGAATCCTACTTTCATTCCCGGCAGTCTGAGATCTAGTGGAAGGTGGACTTTACTAAGAATTCTCCAGTCTTGAAGTAGTTCCCTGCGACGAGCCATTCTTAAGCCTTTTCAGCTGTACGAGTGGCATAAACTATTTCTTATAAACGGGCTTTCGATACTGTTTGAAAGATCAGCTCTTGCGGAAGGAAGACTTTCTGGGGTGGGGTTCAAGGGCTCGAAGGAGAAGCTTTGGCTTGGTCAGTCAGCTCTGAACTCACTTGATTGAAAGTCCAAGATCGGCTGTGGAAGAGAAGAAAAGGAGTAAGCACATGTCCAAGTCGAATCTCCTGTCTTAGTAAGAGTGTTCATAGGCGCCCTGCAGGCATCGAACTCGATGTGCACCAAAGAAGTATGGTCAGTGTTCAGCTGTTGGAAATCCCAGATATGGATCTAAACCCTCTTTCAAGGGAGTGAAGAGAGCCCTTATCAAATCAAAGGGAGAAGAAAGACATACAGGCAGGCATGAGGCTTTGCCCTTGCTTTAATGCGTCCGATTCCTTACCTTGAAAGAGGACGATTTGGCTTTGAAAGGAATTCCTATCTTGCTGCCAAAAGGGACTGATTCCTTTCCTTCTGATGTGGACAAATAGGCATCCCGTAGAATCAGCTGTTTGAGAATGAATTGTGAAAGAATAAGCCCTCTTGCGCGGATACCACCCAACTTCGATAAATTGAAACTTATGCCTCTTCTCTTCCTTAGGCAAAGGAAGTGTGGAAGCCAGTCTTTGCAAGGGCATCTGCTTGTCTATTTTCTTTTCTTGGGACATGCTCTATTGTCACATCACCAAGCCACCCAATAACCCTTATAGAAGGATAACGAACAACCATATAAGCCTCAGTCTTCACTCCCTGGATCAGTCCATCAGTAAGAAAAAGCTTCCGTCATTCAGCAGTGGAAGAGTGGATGGTATTGATTATCCTACCATGGATTTGAATGTCTATCGTGAGAAAGCGTGATTGGACCTATTTATAGGTAGAACGAAGAGTGTGATTCTATAAGCTAAGCAGAAGAGGAGATTCACGAAAGAACATAACCTTCCTCTCCTTTCAGTCGAGTTACTGCATACCTCTCTGATTGACTCTTATTCCCGAACAGAGTGTTTATGCCAGCAATCCTGTGAGTTCCTTTATTTTAGTTTCTATTACTTTTAGCTGTAGTGCTTGAAGCTGTGAGCCAGTCTGATAGCCTTTTACCTTGGAAGATAAGATATTCCATTGATAAAACTAGCGTAGAAGTTGTATATCACAGTTAGCGGAATTCCCCTTATTCCGTGGCATCAGAACTTCCCTTCTAGGCTTTCTGCCTAACCTAACACGGGTTTACTAGTTAAATTAGGCTCATTCCTAGGTCAAAAAAGACAGACTAAAAAGCATACCATTTAGCCCTCCCTTCTCCTTCGATGCCGTGAAGGTGCTATTAATTAATCTAAGTAAGCCCCTCTTCGGGGATAGCTGATTCGCCAACAGACAAGGACACGGAAAGCAGGGATGCTAGGAAAGACTCTATTCCATATTCTTTCCCAAACCCGTTAATCCCAGTCTTGCTTGAAAACTTTCTTCTGTCTTCTCATAAGTAAAGTTGGCAACTACCATATTAGATACTTTGAATCCAACCAACCAAAGCATTCTACCATTCTTTTTTTTTTCTATAGCTTTCATCTTCCTCTTCTGGAAAGAAAGACTAACAGACAACGAGGCTTCCTCGATCACAGCTTCTCGCTTAGCTAACAGCCAGACAAGGATGCAAATCCACACTCCTTATATAGAATGCAGATCGACACATTCAATGAAGCAGCCAGTCCGGCAGACAAGCTACTTTCAGATTCTAGGACAGGCTGATCCTCTAGCTATTAGCATACCCGTACCGGCAGTTATACTAGCACTCTCTCCCCAATCAATCTCAGTAACCGGCTGTAAGAGAGCTGACTGTCTACTGGCAGTGAGTACCAGACTATGAGATACCCTGGCCAGTGCATCCAATCTGATACCAGGCAGGAAGCTTATTGATTGTATCCCTCTTTCCAATTACAAGTAGAAGACTGGAAACAGTGCTCTATCTTATTGGGTATCAGATAGCAATCGCTTATAGCGCATTGAATCACTCTCCTGGCATTGCTGCACTGCAAGCATACCGATTTGAAACATAGTGCATCGGTGAACAGGATTCATTCAAGGCTGTTCAGTCATGTAAGGTATTTTTCTATCTGCTGATAGAGCACCTTGCTTATTCTTCTTAGTCTGCTCGAAAGGAAAGCAAGTAACTCGAAAGTAGAAAGAAATAGATTAGAGTATGACAGAACCAGTAGCTTTGAGCTTGAACGTGTTTCAGCTCTCACGACCCAGCTGCTATTGAATCAGCGTAAGGGGATTTCGATGAGGGTACAATAGAGAAAAGAATTCGCTTTGGTTCAAAGCTTAAATCAAAATATATCCTTCAGTCACCCCAGGTGAGGAGTTCGGCTAAGCCGGAAAGATAGATCGAGTTTAGCCTCTTGATTGACTTTAGAACTGAAAGAAGCCGGTAGAAAAGGAAGTGGCAGCAGTGCTTTATAGAACTGCTTTTAGGTCTAGAGATTCATCCCCTAGTCTGTGAGGAAAAGGGTCTATTGGAGAAAGAGAAGTTGGGGAGGAAGAAGGCTTTGGGCACCGGACACATTGATCAGCTGCTCTTCTGAGCGCACTAGAGTAGAAAGAAAGCAACGTCACCAACTGAACTGCTATAAGCTCAGAGCTAAGCGAACCGAACGAACGGAGTCAGGTAGTTTACTTGCTTACTTGTTAGAGTAAGGACTGAGCACTGACTGAGTCCGGAGCAGCACTGTTGGCTTTATTCTCTATGGTCTAGGGGCAAGGAAAACCCCCCGCTTGCACGCCTTTAGAGGGTGCACTCTACGACTACTTTCCTTGATGAAGAAAAAACCCTGTTGTATAGTGAGACCGCCCTCCTCGGGAGATGCCTCAGAACCGGCTTGAATAAGATTCCATTCATAGTATTCCATTCGACGTACCATGCCATTCGAGGGACCTTTTCCTACTCCTAATAAGTGAAATCGACACTTTCATTTTCCCGGGAATTTTAGCATAGAAAGGATTTCCTTTCCTACGAGACATCGAAATGTGACATTTTAGCGTTTTCTCGGGATTTTTGGTTGCAAGTTCATTTCCCTTCATAAACGAGAATGGTTTTGTGCCAATTTTCAATTTTCCCTCGTAGGCAAAGGTTTTTATCCCTTGTAGCCGAATAGTTGGGCTGCTTTAGTGACCAGTTGAGCCGTCAATCTCCGCTCTCCTTGACCTGCAAGCCGGAAATGGCTTTCGTCGAGAAGTTTGCCAATTAAAGTCATGATAGGGAGTAAATCTTTCTACTATACCCATATCCTTTATTTTATCCTTAGTTGTCAAGCAAGCAATAATCAAGCCTTTATTTGAACAATGGGGCCCTAAGTGCTTTCTCGACCTTTCGGGTTGAGTGAAATTGGAAATCCCGGCTTTAGTCGCTCAGTGGTTTAGCCCTAACTTCAAAATCTTAGACTTGTAATGGACTCCGTCCACGCTCAGTAAGACCTCTTATTGGGTCTGTGCTCATAAGGTTGCCTATGACCGAAAGACTGATCGCGACACGATTGTCAAATTATAACTGTCTCAGTTGGAGGGTGCCAACACTTGGTCTTATATCTTGTGAGACGGAACTAGAGTCAAGCCAGCCCTCTTTCCATTCTTCGGATTAAAGAGGACCCTGGGATATAGAACAGGAGCTAGAGTCTCCTTTCCGTCCATCGATTGGCAAGCTAAAGCTAAGAAGACCCACTTCTTAGTTACCAAGAAGAGGAGCCTTGATCTCTCGGTGAAGTGAAAGGCTTCTTCGGACAAGGAAGCAAATAGGCCCGATGCGAGCTCATGTCAGTATAAGAGTTCTACGTCTTTCTAAGGAATGGGCTGATACAGGTTCAGAAAGAAGGAAGAATATTGCTGCTTAGGCCCAAAGAAAGATAATAAGATCCGACTTCGATAGCATGGTCTTAGAGTGAGATGCCGAGGATTGATCCATTAATTTTCCTGCATAGGATCAATGGATGGAGGGTTCCAAACCTTGTTGACTACAAGCGTTGACATACCACCGTTTGACTTTTCTTCTCTTTCTTAGGGCTCGTTCGCAGCGCACTCCTATTCTCTCAACAAAGCTTCTTTACTTTAAATTTAAAGGGAAGCCCTTAGTACAAGCACTAAGTAAGCAAGCTACCTTTCTATCCCGCTTCCTCAAACACGGAAGACACCCATCCTTTGTTAGCCCTATTTATTAGCTTTTTTAGTAAGCCCTTTCGATTATTAGTAGGGGCATTAAGTGAGATATCAATTCCCTGTCTTCAAGTGAGATAGAAACCTATTCCCTTTATGACTTAAAACAAGCTGACCTCCGCATTTGGATTCCTATTAAGGGCAAGAGTGAGACTTGTCTATTCCTACTAAAGGAAAGAGAAGAAGATCACGGCTCCTCTCCCGAGCAAGAAAACGACTGCGCTAACGCGCTACGGCTTTCGCGCGTCTGCGCTCAGTCCGTTGCTTGTTTGCTTGTTATGGTCGAGTGGCTATCGCTCCTGGTGCTGCGACTATCACCGGTAAGTTGCGTCGGATCAACATCGGGATTAGAATCCACTGCAAAAGCAACTAAGTCAACGCCTATTTGCTCTGGATCTACTGGCCCGGACGCTTGAATCTATTCCACCGCAAACAACCATACTACTGCAGGATCTTCCGCAGCTTCTGTTCTTATTGTTATCACCTGTCACTACGCCACCTCAGCAGCTGGGACTGGAACTGCTTCCGCATCTGGCACTACCCAACCTTTTCTATCTATCCTCGGGGAAGGAACTAGCCCTATTAATGGCAAGGAGTGAACCCGCCTGACCAAGAGCAGAAGGACTTGTCATAGTGGATAAGGACTGCTTTGCTTGATGAGAGGAGCGAAAGCCGGATCTTTATCGATTCATAGTCCCGCTACTAGCTACTAGACTGAAAACAACAAGTTGACTTCAATACTAAAGGCGATAGAGGAGAAAGGGAAGGAAGAGAAAGAGTCCCGTGCATCGTCTTGAGACAGCTTAGGCGACCAGTCAATTAGACAGGGAAATGAAAAAGCAAGGGCAGCCAGCTAGATCAGATTCATAGTCCCGAGATGAGTGATCGCCCGCGCTTTCAACCGTAGGAGTAGGAAATTCTCTTAGTTGAGCTTTTGTGTAACGAGACAAGCAGTTCCCACTGTATTTAGATTAGATAGTGGCAGATAGTTGAAGGAAACCTTCTCTAATCGGGAAATCCCTCTGAAAGCCTTCTTTCCAGCGGAGAGCAAAGCAAGCAAGAAAGTCTGTTCGGGTTAATGGGCAAGACCCCACCCAAGGAACTGAGAGCATGAACTCCCAAACATCGGGAAAGAAAGTAACAAAGTCGCTTGCCCCAATAGAGAGAGGAGCCTAAAGCCATTCGACTATAAGGGAAGGGGCGGATCGCAACTCAATTGCTTGTGAAATTGAAGAGCGTAAAGCAACTTGGCCGAGAGGGTAAGGAACGAAGCTGCTTCTCTAATAGCCCCGTTGAATAGGAAAGGTCTTTCAAGGTCTTTTTTGATGATTATACAAGGATCGAAGAGCTTAGTGTGAAACTAAGGATAAGGAATAAATTATTTATTTATATGCGGAAGTCTAAGAAAGATGAACCGTGACGCAAACTTGAAGCATTTTATGATACAGCAAGAACCTTTTACAGGCTGTAAGCTTAAAGTACGTCGGTCAGATCATGGGGGTGAGTTCTTATCTAAGGACTTTGATCACTTTTGCAGTGAAAATGGCATTCTACATCAATTTACTACATCCTTCACTCCAGAACAGAATGGAGTTGCTGAAAGGATGAATCAGAGAATTCTTGAAATGGCTAAGAGTATGATGTACCAGATGAATGTTCCATTGGATGACTGGGGAGAAGCAGTTGCTACAGCCGTCCACCTAATCAACCGGACTCCTACATCTGCGTTGAATGGATTCACTCCTGAAGGTGTGTGGATTGGACATCCCCTTACTCGGTTAAGGCTGTACGACTCAAGTCTTTGGTTGTACTGCTTACAGACATATAATATACCTAGGTAACTGAGGCATAAGTTAGAGCCCCCTATGTTGTAAGTGGTTGGGAAAAGGGGAAAAGCTTATATTCATTGGATACCCGACTATGACTAAAATGATATGACCCGAAGAATTTGATTTTCCGTCGAGATGTATACTTCGATGAGTCAGTGCCCTTCTTGAAGACACCTGTGGAAAAGAAGGCTTTTGAAGAGCGCATCATTCCCGTATACATACGCTCCAGAACCACAAGGTCTCTCGAGCCTCCTCCTGCCAGTTCATCAGATTCGGGGGAAAAAAATGAAACATTGCTACCACCTAAGAGACCAAGATAGGTGGAAAGTCTTTCTCAGTCTGGAGGAACCATAGACGAAAGAGAATAGAAGGGTCCTCTTACTCGTGGAAAGTTCAAAGAGATACATGAAAACCCACTATTTCAGAGAGAATAGGTAAACTTTGCTCTTATGACTAAGGTTCTTATTCATACACCGGAACCTGAAACTGTGTCTGAAGCTTTCACCAAGCCCTATGAAAGGTATTCTGAGGGTGAAAGCCATGGATGAAGGCCATTGAGAAGAATGAGACATGGACTCTAGTCAAGCCACCACCTGATGCTCACATCATTGGTTGGTTGATCTTCTAGGTGAAGACCTAAAGGCATAGGCTGAGGCTACGGACACAGAGACAGAGGCGGCATCCTCTTGCACTAAAAAAAAGGGAGAGAGATGTCCCGTCCCTTCTTTATGCACATCCATATACATAGCCAGACACAAAGGTGTACAATCCGGTCATGCGGTTCTTTAAGTTCATTCACTGTAGGTTCTCTTACTTGCTCTAGTGGCTGGCAAACGCCAACCGAGAGGGGAGAACGAATGGCTCAGGAATCGACTGGTTCCGAGCGGACTCGTGGAGCTGCTGCTTGGATTATCGTAGAATAAGAGGAGCCGTCTTAGGAAATGACTTAACTTAAAAGACAGATGCCACCGCAGCGAGGCGAGGGAGTAACTTGTCTGGTCTTGCGGTGCACTCACTCCCGTTACGAGAATGAAATGACGCCCCAGCTCGACTCGAGACCAAGACTCCTTACAACTCGCACCAATAGCGGCACTGAGCGGCCGGAGATTGATTGAAAAGGCCGCCCCTCCCCCCTAGCCGCCTACCTACTCGTGCTCGTAGCTCGATCGGAGGTTAAGAGTGTGGTCCGGCGGAAAAACAGAAGTCGTCCGTATCAAGTGATACGTGAATTGCTCAGTAGTGCTTCGCCACTACCGTAGCTGGCGGAAATAGCTTAATGGTAGAGCATAGCCTTGCCAAGGCTGAGGTTGAGGGTTCAAGTCCCTCCTTCCGCTCTTGGCTTCGTCGTTTAGTGGTAACGAGTAGAGTAGGCAGCGAGTGGAGTGCATAAGCCCCTTTAGAGAACAAGCAAACAAGTAAACAAGCTAACAAGCAACGGACTGAGCGCAGACGCGCGAAAGCCGTAGCGCGTTAGCGCAGTCGTTTTCTTGCTCGGTGTAGCGCGCGTTAGCGAACTTACTGTTAAGTGCGCGTTAGCGCAGTCGTTTTCTTGCTAGGGGCGAGCAGCACCTTGTTTGTATAGGGTTCCAAACCTATCTTACTAATAATAAGAAAGGGGCAAGCCCTACTCCTAACAAGTTGCTGGCTTTTCAGCCGGCTAGCGTTTTCCCTTACTAGTAAAGGGGCTGCTAGTTGTAGCGCGCAGTGTACTAGTGAATAGGAAAAGCGGATTGAGATTACTAATGACGGATGGAGGTTGAGGATAGAACATGTTCGGTGCCTCGCCCTTGTCTTGTCTCCTTCGCCGGAGACTGCAAATGATGGGAATCCTATCGATAAAGAAGAGGCATAGGCATCGCCTCTCGATCCAATCCGTCTTTCCCTGGCCTCCCCAACACACTCTTGATACGAAATAAACCTCCCGCCATAGAGAAGAGATCTAAAGTCTGGGTCCCCTCGATCACCCTTCCCTTGAACCTGAACTGGTCGAGAGAGATGAACCCGCACCACATTTTATAACCTTCGAACCGAAACCCCCAACTAGAGATGGAATTCCAGAACCTAAACAACTCAATTGAGAGCTCCGTGACCGGTTCAATTCAAGGGAAGGTCCACCAATAATTGATAGGCCATTCCCCTCCCTCTTGATCCCTCATTCCACTAATTCGTTGTTACTGATTCATTCAAGGACTGAAAGCTTTTCGTTTTATGAAAAGGCATAGACTCCCCACTTCTTTGTCTTATTAGCGCAGGTGTTCGTCAACGATGAAAGCCGCTGAACTTAAGACTCGAGTTGAGAAAAGAAAGAGGGCTAGGCCCAGGATAGGAGGGCTTTCAGGGACTGGGGAAGACGGGTGGATTATAGAGCTAGGGGCGGATCAAAGGTTTGTCCATTGGGATTGGGCATGGACGAGCCTCTCCTTATCAGTCGAGTGGCTTTCGCTCCTCTCCTGGGCCAGCATTAATGAAAAAATGACAAAATCAAAACTTCTCCCATCGCATCATTAACCGGTGTAGGATTAAAGATCAGGTCCAGGATTCGAGTCAAATCGACCTTCCCTCTCATCTCAGGGTGAGGCAAGGTAGCTTGCTCAAATGTTCGTTGTTCAATATCTCGGCTGCTCAAGAAGTTGGACTAGCTGCTCCTCCGACCCGGAGTCGATTCTAGGGGAAGGGCAGAGCCTAACCTTGCAGTAGGAAGGTCTTCGTTGCTGGGACGGGTTCAAACTGGACTGAAGGGAGGAGGAATTCAAAACTCCGATCTTACTGGGGATTCATCACTGGCTAGGGCTTTCGAATCAAAGCATGGGCATCTGCAACTAAGAGGGAGCAGTAGATCGTCGATTGAAGAGCCAGGTCAGTAAACTTCTATTGATTATTGATTCGACTAGAGGGACTCCTAGCAAGAAACTTGTATGACGGGGCCCCCATGGAGATGCAGGAGCCGCCAGCCGGATCGAGCAATAAATGATAGGCCAGAGGGATGGGCTCATTCGACTAATTAGTGATCCCTGGCCCTACCTAACAAGGAGATGTCCCTAAAATAGGGGATTGGTTGATCGGAAAGCTCGGGCAGGAGTAGGACATTCCATAAAAATCTTTCTGATCCCTGATCCGCTAGCTTTCGCTCCTCTCACATTCGTTCGAGCTGCTTCGCTCCTCTCCTTAACTAACCTCGCGCTAGCGCGCTACATCAAGCAAGAAAACGACTGCGCTAACGCGCACTTAACAGTAAGTTCGCTAACGCGCGCCGTTGCTTCTTTCCTTAGTTTCACACTAAGCTCTTCGATCCTTAGCACAAGCACTAAGTAAGAAACCTACCTTTTGACAACCTTACTAATAGAAAAAGGGGAAAGATGCGCTCAAGCATGCGAAGAAAGCTCGAATAGCTTCCCAACTATTATAGAAAGGTTTGTAGAAAGGGGCTTCTTCAAATATCCCAACAAACAATAAAGTAGGGGCTTCAAAGCTTGTAGTTTAGGGGTGCGCAGGTTTGGAACCCTATACAAGAGGCTAGCGTGCAATGGCTTTCTCTGATAGGGGTTCTTCAAGCGGAGCTTGCTGCTTTTCATTTTGATAGGAGTAGGTAGGTGCTTGCTGCTAGCTTGCTGTCTACTAAACGAGCCTTCACTGCCCGCCCGGCTCCTATCTTTAATCTTAAGTAAAGTGAAGTCAAATCAATGAAGTGAACAGCCCAACCTCTTTGAAGCTTTGCCAGGAAGCTTCTACTTGTTGAAGCTTTGCTTCCCCTAATTCCAAAAAACAATAGACTTGCTACTATAGTTATAGTATAGGAAAAAGCTTCTCTTTAATAGCGGTCATAGGGGGTTCAGAAAGGATCTGATCGTAGATAGAGACTTAAACCTGAAGGGGGTAGGGGCGGATGTAGCCAAGTGGATCAAGGCAGTGGATTGTGAATCCACCACGCGCGGGTTCAATCCCCGTCGTTCGCCCATCAATAAATGGACCATTTGTTACGGAGACACAAGACAAACCTAGAAAGAATAATTTTTTCTGCAAGTCATCTCGAGGCTTTCAAACGCATCCAAGCAATTGGTACCCGATTGAAACATAGATTAGATTCGCGTCGCCTACTTGCTGAAAGCACAAATGGAATCATTGTATTAAGTTTTTAAGACCTCACTAATCAGCCTTACACTTTTTAGTTCATAATGAATGAAATGAACCCCCGGATGAAGAGAAAATCTCCCCTCCCTTTTACTAAACCATGGGGAGCCCCGACTAGTTTACCGGGCTAATTTAGTTGTCGTGACGATACCTTTCTTAGTGGAAGATCGGAAATTCTCTTCATCACGAGACTGATCGGATCCGCCGTACCGAGAGACCTCCACAAGGCAGGCTAAAAGAGTAATAGGACACAAAGAGTTATGCTTTCATTTCTTTGTTGAGATTGAAATCAAGTTCTTTAAAAAGGGGGTAGGTATAAGCAGGCCAAGTCAAGAAAAGCACTTCCTTACTTTTCTTTTATAGTAGTCTTAATTAATTACTAGTAGTTTGAAGCCTTTTCATAATACGAAAAGAGCTTCACTCCTCTCCCGTTGGTCAACATCCCCCTGAACTGACCCCACCAAGAAAAAGAAAGCAACGGAGAAGCCCGATCAACAGTAATGGATTTCGCAAGCCAGCCTATTCTCTTTCTCCAACTCAGAAACTAGACCTGCGTCCCCGTTGATCCGTAACAACCCTAAGACCCGAGAGACCCTAATTTTCATAACGAAGGAAGTGGAATGAGGGTAAGAACTAAAAGCTGTCCGAATCTAATGCAACCTCATTCAGTAGATGAAAATAAACTATCCTAAAGATATAGAAGGAAAGTGGGCATTCTAGCTCCTCTCCAACCAGTCGAGTGGCTTTCGCTCCTTCTACCCTTTCTCTGACGAAAGAGAACTTCTAAATGCAGCCTTTCTCTTGTTTTATGAATCTGCTAGAAGCAGTTGGGCCATTGATAGATGTTCTTTAGTTGGGGAGGATAAGTTAAAAGTGAAGATACTTCATTTCAAATGGGTGAGAAATGAGTGATTGAGACAACATCATCCATTGTGATGCTAACCATCCCCAAGTGGGATTGGGCTTTTTTGTACCAAGAAGTGACTCTATAATGGTTACCTGCTAGGGTACCTATGATTGTTGATTGGTTAACTTAACTTCGTTCCTTTCCTTTCAGTCGAGTTACTTCGTTCCTCGGCTAACCCTTGAATTCCCGAATTGAAATAGGGTAGAATTGCTACAGACGATCTACTGATTCTGGATCCTTTAAGGATGTAAATGAGGGCACGTAACGATGCTGGAGTTGACGGTCTACCGGTCTCCACGCGTATAAGGATCATCTTCCCTTTCAACAAGAAGGTTAAAGTTAACAGGGGGCCTAATCCTATTATCTGAAGCTCTTGAGAGATGAAGGGTCTGGGACTGATCCCTCCGAATGATAAAGAAAAAAATGCTTAGTTTCTGTCTCCGAGTCCGACTATTTCCTTGAGTCTGGTGATGAGTCGTTTGATCTCGATGCCATAACCCTCGATGAACTTGGTGATTGTATTCTTCCTGAACTGAACATTAATGAAATTCTTTCTAGTTCTGAGTATCTTTTGGTTGCTGATGTTAATGATGATGATTAATTGGTTAATGATTGTAATAATGAAACTTATAATGAATCATAGGAAGGCCTAGACTTAGAAGATAAGAAATTTTTAAAGGAGTGTTTCGAACAGGTTAAGGTAAAACCTCAAGATCGTGCACAGCCTGCCATGGATGGAACGGAGAGTGTTAACTTAGGTACCGATGATGAGATCAAGGAGGTCAATATGGGGACCACATTAACCCCTAAATAAAGGGGGAGTAGTTGATAGCCCTTATGAAGGATCGAAGAGCTTAGTGTGAAACTAAGGATAAGGAAGGTTTCAACCTGGCATAAGCTAAGGTACCTCGCTCATTAGTCACTTCCCCTGCATGGTCAACTCTTGCCGGGTTAATGTATTTGAATGAATCATATATTAATTATTACGCGTAGAGATACCTATTTATAGTGGTTTGTTCCTGCATCAATAGTAGCTTGAAGCTATAGTTTAAGAGAAGTGACAAGATCATCAAAAAGGGAGGCACTCAAGCTTGACTATACGATTGGTAGGAAAGATTTTAGACTTGAGCATACGCCTTCTTCCTCTATGGATAGGGCGACGTGACACGCAATGGATCGGTTAGAAAGGAGAAGAAATTGATCACATGTCCCCTTCTCAACAACCTTTCCCGCATCAGTAGATAGAGTCGATTTCCTATCCTTGGTCAACCTAAGGCTTTTCTTCTCTCTATATTTAGTTACCGACCCGAGCCTATGCGAATAGAGCCTACACTGGCTCTAGGCCAAAGCGATGAAAAGGCGAACGGTCTATATCTATAATATTTGAAGGTCCATGAGAGAAAGCCTAGCCCTATCTTAACCTTATGATCCTAGTTGGCTCGAGTCAGGCAGAGGCAGGCTACTTCTTAGCAATCTCCAGATACCAGCTGCCATTGAAACAAAAGGAAAGAACTTCCGGGCCGGGCTTCAGGAAAAGCCCTTCCTTCTTATGATTCTCCTCAAATCGAGCCATAAGTGAAGTGGGACTTTCAAGGCTTTGGGCGAAGTCCATTGGTCCGTTTTAGGCGATAGGCGATAGGCTTTATCGAGCGAAGGTCTTCCAAGGTTAGTACAGGGATGTGGTGAAGCATAGCGAAAGAAAGGGGACTGACATGAAGCATATCGAGCACAGGTCTCACTCTACAAGTTCAGTTCGATGAACTCCTAGCGTACCTGTGCCTACTATCTACTTAGTGTGTGTGCTAGGGAATGCAAGCAAGCTGAGCAGTTCTCACTCTGTTCGGTGACCAAGAAAGCTTGTGGACTACTATTCCACTGCTGGTACGAACTCTTCTACATACTGGTGGGACTATTCACTGAATGTCTGACAAACTTCTTCGTGGAAGGATCGAAGAGCTTAGTGTGAAAGGCTAAGGAAGAAGACTCGATATCTTCCTACATCTAGAGTCGATGAAGATAGCGACTGTACTCTAGGCAAAGGCATCCCATATGCCCTTCTTCACTCATATGGAAAGGAGTCCCGTAGAGATATCTCTATCTGTCTCGCCTTATCCTGCAAACAGCCTATTGGACAAGGCAAGGAAAGCCTAAGCCTTTTAAGTTAAGGCAGTTAGTTAAGTTCCGAGCCTTATTTTATTAAAATTGGAAATCTGAGAACAAGAGCTGGACTTTTCGCTTCTTCGGGCATTAACTTGTTGAAGCGGGTGGCATGCATGGATGTCTTTTCTGCCTTAGCCATTCTCCCTACGTAGCAACTTTCCACTCATTATATAGGATATCGATTGGACAGGCCTAGCAAGAGATTCAATCCATCTTCTATCCTAGCTGTGAGATAGGCAATCTATTCTATATAGGATATGCCAGTATGCAGTGAGAAAGAACTAGACTGCCCTAACTGAACTCTTTACTAGGGATAGCAACTCACATAGCTGTTATAACTCCCTAACTCAAGAACCGTATAAACCAGCGGATTCCTTCTCTTAGCCGTTACGTTAGGGTGAGAATGGGAATTCCGAGAGCCCTTAAGCTTCACTATCCGGCTTCAAGCCTTGAAGGTCAGGTCATAAGGTGATTCCCCTTGCTTGGCTACGAAACTAGGCATTGAAAAGCAATCCACCCTCAAAGAAAGTATATCCCTCTCTTTTTCTTCTCTTCATTTCTCTCTTCCCGTGTATATGAAATAGAATGAATTCCAGGACAAAGTAGCCGCTATACTGTGATACAGGAAGAGACAGACATGAATCGGAAAGGGTCACATTCCTCATAGGAGAAAGGGTGCAGGCTAAAGCAAGTGGAGTGTACGAAACGAACGAATGAAGTGATAGCGGCCAGCGAGCTATTGGTTGGAGAAGAGTACAGTCAATTATTCAGAAGATAGAGATAACAGAGCTTTCGGACAAGCATCCGGTGCATCAATAGACAATACCGCTCAGCGGGGACTTCCAAGCCCAATCCGAGTCTTTGCGCCTATGGACTCTCCCTTTGAAGGAAGCTTTCGAAAGACTGAACTCAATGAGCAAGCGGAGAACCCTGAGGAAGGAGCGAGCTTTGACCGCACTAAAGAATTCTTTGTAAAGGCCTCCTACTAGTGTTCCAATTCCTTGGACTCCTTCTTCACAATCTCTTGTTGGTGGCAAAAAAGCTTCTGGGACCGTTACCCCCTCTCAAGTACTGCAACGGTTGGGTCTGTTTATAGGTACCATCCATTCTCTTATATAGAATTTTTCCCTTTGGTTTAGTCCAGTTACAAAAGTGTCTTACCAGATGGAAAGCACAACCCCAGCTATATGATCACTTTAGTCTCTTACCGAATGGCTATAGTGACCACAGTCATTCTGCAGCTGACCCCTGATGGGTTCAAGATTCTAGGAAAAGCTATGACGACTAGCATTCTTTCTTAAGTTAGTTGCAAGTTAAAGTAAAGCATCGGATGGGCTTGTTCTTGAATGCGCAGGGATTGGGACATCTAAGACTGCTGCCATTCCATTCAGGCAAAGCAATTGTGAATGTCCGATCAATGAGTGTTGTGTTCTTCTTACTTTCCTGTTGAGCATAACTTCTGGAGGATTGATGTAACTTGCTCTAGAATCAGCATCTATAGAAGAAGCTGCTATAGAATAGGCTGCCTTTCAGGGTCGGATGTGAGGTATAACTCGTTCGACTAAGCAGGAAAGGAGGTTACTGCGGAAAGGTGGCATGCCCACTTCCGACCTTCCACTGACCCCATAACCGGTGGCATAGTAGAAAGCGAAGCCTTATCCCATTAGATTAGATTCATACCACTCCGCCTACTACTCATGCCCTCTCCCGTTGGTCGAGCTTCCACCTCGCACGCGTACTATTTAACGCATTCACTTCTTTCTATTAAGGTCACCCATACCTATCACCGTACCGCCAACCTCCTGGAACGAAGGTCTACCACATACCCTATCCCAGAACTACTAAAGGGGCCTACCTTAGCACATTCACCTGAGGAAGAAAGGAAACTCAGTCTTTAAGTCTTAGGCTGATCGGCGGATAGGATTGACTCGCGGACTGGATGAGACCATTCACTCACGGAAGACTTGCTAGATATCGATCCTTCCAAGTGAGCCTCTTTCCTAGGAATTCCCCCCATCAGATCAGGGGGCAGGGCAATAGAAAGAGGAGCGTGCAATCAAGAGAGAATCACTTACCACTTCTAGACTGAAGCTGTTCAAACCCTGTTAGGGCATCCAGGTAAAAAAACATCCCTGCCAAAGCTAAACCTTGACTACGATGGTTCATCGCAGTTTCAAGTGAATTTATAAACACTTTAAGCGATAACAGAAAGCGGACAGTCCGGTCCATGTGAACTCGGTGATTATACACAGAGATTCTTATTCCTGTGCCTTCCAATCTCCTAGCCTAGCCCAAGACCTGGGCATACGAGGGACAAGAGAGCCTACGTCTACGAACGAACGGTGGAATCGAATTCCTCACAAATGAACTAAGAGGCAGCATAGCCGATGCTGTCGGAATTCCTAGTCGAAGGTAACGGCCCTGCTATGTTCACATAGGCCTTCTCCATGAACCGGAGTCGTGAACAAGCGAAAGAAGTTCCGATCACAGCTTACAAGAGAACAGAGAATAGGGTGGTTGGGGGGGGGCTCCGAGTCCTGTGTTGACAAAGATCAAGATAGGATCCTGCCCCCGATATTAGACCCGATATAGTCTGATAAATTCTTAAAAATGTAAGCTGCCACAGCCCTCAGGCACTACCCCCCTGCAAGAGAAGCTAGTTATGTCAATCTTGGACCCCGGTATCCGGCCAGACCTGTTAGGGTGAATAGCGCTATTGGGCAGGGCTTTCTCGATTTACTGACACAACAAACTCCCTGTTTCCGAGCAAGCAACTCTGACCTTAGGCCCTGTGTCTCCCTACCAGGACCTTTCAGTCAAGTGGCGTTGTGGGCAGGGTTTTCTTGGTCGTAAGTTGCTTTATCGGATTGGGGATAGTGGAATGATTCTACATTCTATAAATAAGGGTTATTGTATTTATGAAAAGAAGACTTCTACCACAGAATAAACATCTGAAAGTCTTTTATTCGCCAATAGAATTTCTTTTTTTTTAATACTTAAGAATTTATTGCTAACTTAAGAATAAACCTCTTACAGCACAAGATTCTTAGATAGAAAGAATAAATAAAAGACTGCAGGCTAAATAAAAAATGGATTTATAACTCCCTTTCTTTACTCCGACGACATGCACGGCTTGAAAACTCACTTGCTTTATGACTGTTCAACTGGTAATGGAACTCAAAATGGGTCTAAAGGGGAAGGCCTGGAAATGGTTGGCTTAAAATGGCTCTTGCTCCTGACCCTTTTCCCCTCTTTTTGGAGTAACCCTCTTCTTTCAGTCGAGTGCTAAAGTGCCTTGGCTGCATCCTATTGGCCTGCTGGAAAAACTAAGCTAAGAGGTACTGCCCCAGCTATTGATCTTTGCCTTGGCTTGGCTGATTTCAAATACAACTATGTGGTCTATTGAGACTTCTAAAGAGACTTATACTCGGTCTATACCCCCTACTCTTGAGACTGAGACTAGCCAACTTAACCAATGGCTTAGAGGTCGAAGGACAAGAAAGGAAATTGGAAATATTGCTAACTCACTTATAACGCCAAATAGTCGTAGTAAAAAGTCAATCTCTTACCTGGCACGACAGCGAACGCAACTCTTAATGGCATTCGCTCAAAAGCAGAAGGAATTGAACTAGACGCCCTAGCCCTAGCTTGCCTAAAAGAAAGTCATTTTTTACTGACCTTGGAACTAGATGCCCCTTTTCTTTTTCTAAAACTAGATGAAAACGAACTTTCCCTAGAAACTCCTCTTAGACAAGTCCCCTGTCGGATTGCTACGAGCAGGATACAGATCACTATTGGCAGAGTGCCACTCCACGGCTTTCCGAGAGCGATGTCTATATGTTCGAGGTTCCAGACAACAAGTGTCCAATTACCGCAGGTTTCAACCGGTGTGAAGTTTCGCGCACGCAACCCATCTAGCCCCGCCCTTTGAGCCTGACTTCTCTCCCCGTCCTTTCCTTCGTTCAGTTCGTTGCGAGCAAGTATGGATCACAACCCTTCGGCATCTATTCCCACGCGTTAGATCGTGGATAGGCACCGCTTCATTTGATTTCCTTCCCTCTGGAATGTGGCTCACTAATGATCATACGAGACAGCTGATGATACAAGGGTTGATGAATGTGACACAATATTAGCGGTCAAGTGGTTGAACCCTTCTTCCGCTCTATGCTGCCTGCCCCCCTTCTTGGGTGACTTGAGGATGGAAAATGATTCTTCTTTTTCTTTATTTATTTTATCATATTTTTCCTTCTATATCTTATATATACTTATAGCGTATAATAATTACCGATACGAGGACTCTCGACTTCGCTTTCTACTTCTAATAGAAGGGTCTCCTCTTCGTTCATTTCGTAAGCTTGCTAGCTTATCGGCTGAACCATCATCATCTGCTTGCTTGGTCACTTTCGTGATAAGGCGCTTAAAAGGATTCTTGATTATATAGATTATTGGAACTAAGAGAGTGGCTGGTTGAAGGGAAAGGGAAGCCAGAAAATCCAGGGAATCGAACTCTTTAGGAGTGCAAAGTGTACTGGAAGGGTGGAGGAGTTGAAACTGCTAGTATAAATTTCAAATCCGAAAGTTCAAATCCTATTGGTCAATCTACTTACAGGAAAAGAATCCTATTAAGACCTTGTTGAACCCAACAACATTCCCCTTTTTTTTAGGCCTGCGAGCCTTCAATATCAGGCTCCCTTTCCCTTCTGCTTGGTCTAGCAACTGAGCCCAGCCCTTTTCCAAGGTGGAATCCGCTCTCGATTGCTGCTTTATGACCTATGTCGCTTGCGTTAAGCTTTCTTCGCTTTCAGTTCCGCACAAAATCATAGCAAAGCGCAGATATGGTAGCCCTTTTTGAAAGCTGCCCCTTTTCTTAGTAGCAGCGAGACCTGTCAAGTTCCGCTCTTCCCACTTGATCCTAGCCTCTCTTTCTGTCTCTGTGACTCGCTTCTTGGGTCTTTATCTGAAAAGGGTACTTGTATGAACAAAAATCGATATCTTTCAGGTGCTCCCGGCTCTGGAACAGGCTCTGGCTCTAGCAATGGGTAGGGATGCCTAGCAAAGGTGAATAATTAGGCTATTCTGCTGCTGCTGGTCATGGAAAAAGGGATGAAACTGAAGGGTCTGCTTTACTAATAGTATGATGGCTCTAGTGAGCGTACTGTCTTACCTTGTCCACTCAAGGCATTGCACAAGAAAAGGCTTTTGTGAAAAGCGCTATAAATCCTTTCCCTATGTATCCAGTCCTTCTCTGGGGTTTTACCTTGATTTGGTATACTGAAAATCATCTCATGTCGTAGAGAAAAGGAGGGAAGCATAAATTTTCGTCTTTATTTAAAAATGCATAAAGGTGGAAGGACAAAGCAAAGGAAAGAGCTTTAAGCGGCTTGAATAAAAGCACTACTGGGACCAGGCCTTCTCGCTCCTACTTTAAAAGAAGAGCTGGACTCAAGCACAGGATAAGAAAAAACGAAATCTTCCTCTCGATCTTATACCATGGGTAGACTGAAGACTATCCCAATCTCGAGAGTAGAAGAAAGAACACAAAATTCAACTATAAGAGCCATTGCGGGTGATTTTTACTTCTAAAGCCATGAGCCCCTATTCCCGAGCCTTCTTTTTCTTTTCTATTGTGAAAGGAGTAATAGTGTAGTATCATTTTTAACCAGCCTATAAGATAGCCCGACCGGCGAACAGTCCTTCTTACAAACCTGAACCCTTTCTTTGACCGGAGCAGAAATGGAGGATATGTTGCATGTTTGGGATGGCCCTCCTCCACCTCTCAGGACCTTATTGTTTGCGGATGTAGCTGGTGTTGGGGTTCCCTCCCCTCTAGACGGGCCAATCGCTTCTCTCTTCTTTCCTGAATGATTCTCTCTTTGTCTCCCTTCTTGGGCTCATATCCTAGCCCGAATCTCTCATCAGCAGAAGGGAGTTCCACTGGGGCGAATATTCCTTGCAAGTTCTTGCCCAATCCCTTGCCTTTCTGATAATTGCTGTTCAGCATAAATCTTGCTACCATCTTCGAAGCTTCAGACATCTTTGGGCATAGTGGAACCCTCAGAAACAGAAGTAGCATTCAAAATTTCGAGTGACTGGAAGGAAGTCTCAATAGCTTCTTCAGCGGCTTCAATATACGGGAATGCTGCAGGTTTAGTGACAAACAAAGTTTCTTTTTTACAGTTACCACATGGCCCTCAACAGCATACTTTACTCTTTGATGCAGAGAAGACGGGGCAGCACCAGACGTGTGAATCCAAGGCCTTCCAAGCTGCATACTATAAGCCGGGGCATGAGTCTATTCTGTGACCATACATTCCGCAATGGAAACAGACTGGATGAAATCCCTCATACTCAATCCTTAGACTTGACTAGAGGAATCTCACTATCAGGAAGTCAGTGTGCACTAAATCCGCGAGGGCCATTGCTGTTTGGATTGCAGCCATAAGCGTTGCCGTAGCGCTAGAGCCTGCCGGGAGAAAAGAAAGTCTCATGGGTCTCTCCGACTCTGATTAGTGACATAGAGAAGAAGAGAAGATTTTGTCCATTTTAGCAGATAAGATAGCAGCAGAAGACATTTTGTCCATTCCTGCTTTCCTAAAGCTGCCTAAACTGGATCAATAGAATATCACACATGCGCCATTACTATGCCTCACGTTCTAGTTCTAAACGCAAGGAACTTACATATATTAGTATAAGAATAGGAAAGGACCTGGCACGGTAGATCCGCTCATCCTGGCTTCGAATCCTAGTTCAGTTGCCACGGGAACCTTAGCGCCGCGTGTGTGTTGTGGTAAGGTCCTCCAAGAAAAAGAAAGAGGCATAGAAATAGTGATAAAGCTCAATCCAAAACATGAAAGCGGAATCACAACTGTCTCACGAAAGAAGGGTCTCAAGCAGTGTGTTCATGGTCACTCCAAACATAGGATTTTCGGCATATACTCTTGAAGAGTAGCTTTCCCTTTCCGTGCGCAGAGGGGATAGATTAAGTATTCATCTGCTGGTGGAAGGCTTGAAGGTTTAGCGTAGCCCAGAATAACCTGTTGGAGGAATAACCGCTGTTAGGTGCCTAGCCCGTAATGCTTGCAAAGTCGCTAGGCGGGGTGATAAGATGAAAAAGGTAGTTATGTGCGTCTCAATAGGCCTACTTGCCTTAAAACTAGACCCCCCTGGGGAAAAGCCCACTCCGTCCGTAAGACAAACTCAAGGAGGCTGACTTGACCAGGAAGCCAGTCTTGTAATAGTAAAAGCAACCTATCGCGCTGGGTCACCACTCCTTTCAGAGTAGCCCACAACCCATGATATGGTATATGGTCGGTCTCCAGCTATACCTATATATAAGATCGCTACCAACTGGGACAAACTTCGCCCTACGCTGAGTATATAATCGGCTACCGTATATCTAGCCCTTGACATATGACATATAAATGATATTGAACAAACCTAGAAAGACTCTGGTGATGGATGGAGGCGGATGCGCCGCCACTGCTTTAAACAACCGCTTATGTTCTTCGGCATCTCCATTGCATAAAGGCGTGGTTCATCCTCTAAGAGAGAAAACTCCACTAGTTTCCGGGGTCAAGTGCAGGTAGAAAGACATCCTTCGTTACCGCGCTGAAACAACAACAATTCCTGCAAAAAAAATCAGCTTTCCTCTCAAGTAACGCCTTCTCCACTTGACTCCACTGGTCAAGAACTCAGGAGCTTCATCCGAGATCCTTCCCAAATGAACATCCTAGCCCAGTAACAATATCTTATCTTCCCTGTTGAAAGCCTAGAAAATCTGATCAATTGATAAATAGAAATTGATGAAGACGATTTTCCTCATGTTTCTATCGTTGTGCTGTTCTACCCACTGCTTATCGATAATTAATTCCTTTCATTTCCTTTCTGGTAGGGCTTTTCCCCCTTTCCATCCCTTTATCCAATTCCCTACTTTTTTTTCCTATAATACTTCTATTCAAACATTATGGATATTGAAACCAGCAACTTGTTGGGAGATTAGCTGATCTTCGGCTTTCGAGAACAGGGCATACTAGTTCTTGAGAGCGAAGACTAAAGAACCTATTAAAGATAGGGTCCCGGGGCTTATTCTGACTGAAACAAGGCCAACTGCAACTCGATTGGAGGAAAGGGCTGCAAGGTGACCCCCAAAATAAAATCCCAGCTAGTTTGGGCTGGCACTTTTCATTCTTCGATTCATTCGAACGGGTAGGGTTTGATTTCTTTTTGCTTTTAATTCCATAAAACCATAAAATAAGGGTGTTTTGAGAAAGAAAGGAGGAGTTTTTTGTTTTAAACATTATCTCATGAGCAGCCCGGTCACGTTTGTTGAGCTCCTTCGCCCGTGTTAAAAGCAAAAAATAAGGTATACTTATAAAAAAAGTCATTCAAGTTGGTGGGATTGGCTTCCTCCTTGTACAAGCACGGGGCTTAGTCAAGTAGAACCGGGGGTCGCGCAGCTTGCTCGACGCATCCTTTCTTTCAACTTTATTAGCGTTAGTAGGTAGGGCGGACTAGTAAATTTCCCCCCGGGTTGTTGATGTAGTTGCTTGTAGTTTTTTTTTTTTGATTGAGTTGCTAGCTAGAAATTATATATATATATAATTTATATATATAGTTCAGGAGAGAGAATCAATGTTCAGTAGTACGCCTGGTTCACCGGGTTCTACCACTTCAGGTCCCAATCTTTGGTATGTCCCTTAGTTAGCTGGGCATACCATTCTAATGCTCTCGAAAGAGACTTATTGGCATATGATATGTTGTTATATGCTTAACACATGTACCTTGGACTCTGCTTTCTAGATTGATCTTTAGCTGAAAGACCCGATCCTTTCTCCTGTTCCTGAAACGAATGAGTGTCTTGTGATTAGCTGTCACATTCGGTCAAATGGCACATTCGGAAAGTGTGAAATTGGCCAGTGTTTTCCCTTTCTCTTTTGGAAGAAAGGTTAAAAGAATAGTAAATTGCATACGAGAAGAAGGGTTCGTAGACAGAAGTGCCCGAAAGAAGGTCCTCTCTTCGTATTCTATAGAAACTAGAAATTGCGTAAGAGAAGAAAGAGCAAGTCAAGTCAAATAGTACGCCCGGTTCACCAGGTTCTACCACTGCAGGTCCCAATCCATAGTAAGGGTTTGATCCGAAACGCTAGCTATATGCTTATAGCAAGTCGAACGAAGTGATCTTGGACGAGTCTTTGATATTCCGTAAGTAACTTAGTGCCGTGCCTATTTGTCTTGGAAGAAGAAAATGAAATAGGAACAACCGCGCTGGTCGTAATATATCGACTTTCATGCTAGTTCTTGCTCCAGCATGAAAGTTCCATTTCAGGGAAGGACGACGTACCATGATACTTTCTGTTTTGTCGAGCCCTGCTTTGGTCTCTGGTTTGATGGTTGCACGTGCTAAAAATCCGGTACATTCCGTTTTGTTTCCCATCCTAGTCTTTCGCGATACTTCAGGTTTACTTCTTTTGTTAGGTCTCGACTTCTCCGCTATGATCTTCCCAGTAGTTCATATAGGAGCTATAGCCGTTTCATTCCTATTCGTTGTTATGATGTTCCATATTCAAATAGCGGAGATTCACGAAGAAGTATTGCGCTATTTACCAGTGAGTGGTATTATTGGACTGATCCTTTGGTGGGAAATGTTCTTCATTTTAGATAATGAAACCATTCCATTACTACCAACCCAAAGAAATACGACCTCTCTGAGATATACGGTTTATGCCGGAAAGGTACGAAGTTGGACTAATTTGGAAACATTGGGCAATTTACTTTATACCTACTATTTCGTCTGGTTTTTGGTTCCTAGTCTTATTTTATTAGTAGCCATGATTGGGGCTATAGTACTGACTATGCATAGGACTACGAAGGTGAAAAGACAGGATGTATTCCGACGAAATGCTATTGATTTTAGGAGGACTATAATGAGGAGGACGACAGACCCACTCACGATCTACTAAAAGGCAAGTAGCTTGATATTGGTTCGAATCCAATTCGTGAGATGTCAGTGATCTTTAGCTGGTCATGGCCATAATGTGCTTTTTTCCTCGGATTCATTGAAACCTTCTTTACTTTACAAAAGCTATTTAGAGCGATCCCCGTAGATTAGAGAAAACAGGGAAATAGCAAGGAAAGCGCTGGACTTTGCTACAGACATAGCAGGGGAGACTCTGACTACTAGCTGTAGGGATCCCTAGGCCTCACATTCGATTAGGGAAGGCAGTCCACTGATTATTATAGTCTCGGGACTCATGCCGCATGGATTCTTTATCCCCGGTTGGATATTGATAGATTCCTAGTACCGACCTTACTTCAGGGTCGGGGTCAGGAAGAGAAAAGATTCGACCTGGTTCAGGTTCACCTATATACCATTAAGCAAAAACGAAAGCAAGTTTAGGGTTAATTTAGCTATTTCCCGATCTGTCTTTTGAAAGGAACCCAACTCAAAGCATTCAGTCTCAAAGGATCTCATCGGGAAGCACTCTGTCCAGCAGCCCATGTTCTACACTGGCTTAATGGCTTGGTGGATGTCAGAGAGGTTTCAACTCTTATCACTCTTTCTTTGACGGCCGTTTGAAGACCAACCAGCACAAGAATTGAGTTCTAACGGAAGCGTCAAGACTATTTACCAACGAGGTGCAGGATCGATAAGCAGCTCAACCTATTCGCAATTTAACTAAACCTGAGAGAATTTACATCGGAGAACAGGCCAATGGCCCAAACAAACGAGAAGAAAAGATAGGGGTCGGCCAACAACTGGCACGCTAGCCTCCCATCGACTAGGGCCAAGACAAGTAGAGGAGGGAGGTACGAGCTTCTTCTTTTTTCTTTTCTTATACCTTTTCCTTCTCTTCCTCTATCTCTAAAAGGGCAGGGTCCCTACTTCCTACTAGACACGGAGGAAGAGCATTGGACACATGTAAGCTGCGACGGAAGAAGGGGAGTACTAATATAAAAGACAATGGGCGCTTAGGTCCCTATCATCAGTTGGCTTGCCAATCAACTGAAAAGCTTATCCCTCGTCGACTTAGGAAAAGAGGCCAGGTTCGGTACATGCCAAACTTGTCTATTCGCTTGAAAGCCAGCCTTAGGAACCTCAACAGCCTTGACGAAAGAAGGCTAGGCTTCTTGAACGAGAGCTAATCCGATCTGGGAAGTTGGACTCACCGGGCCTATCAGACTAGAGCTTTTCCTTGCTTGAGAAAGAGAGACTGATTGGATTGATCGTAGAGTGATCTCTCCCTGTAACTACAACTCGAAATTAAATAAGAGAATCAAAGTAAGGATTGCTAAGCTAGATTCAAGGTATGTCTATTGGTATGCCTGTTGATTTCTTGCTTTTTTGCTAGGATTTCTTAATTGAGATTTAGTTGGTGTTACATCTACAGCACCTCTTTGATCGAAAGGAAGATCTAGTTCTTCCGATTAGAAAAGCTAGAACCAGAACTTGGATAAATAGGTCCCCTAGAACCTATTTCCCGCCCCTTAGTGGCCGATGGTGAAGCGCCTTACAGGAAGAGGTAAGGTAGCGCTCAAAAATTTCATACAAAGAATGAAAATCCTTTCAACATAGTCCATGCGGTCGGTCAAATGCATTTCACCAAGTGGATAAGTGCCATCTACTACGGTATGACCACATCTATTTCCTGCCTGCTTGTAGCGCTTACCTGCTTTCACCGATTGGATTACTTGCTTTTACCTGGGACATGCCCCTGAACTGGTATCTCTTTTCTTGGTTATTTAAATATGCGAATCCAAGCCCTTTATTTGTTTTCATAGGTTCGGTCATATTAATCGGTTCTCGATTTATGGTCTAGTAGCAGGATTTGACCTTATTATCGCTTTCTTAGTAAGAGAATTATTTATGTCTAAAAAGAATAGTCCACTTTATAAAGGGAATGCAACCTTAACTCCTAAGCTTTGAAACCTGTCCAATCCCATGTCTTAAGCTAAGCGATTAACCTTTATAAAGTGCTACGAATCGATTCACTCGTCTATTAGTAAGACATCCAATTCGAACAGAAATACCCCTACCGGACCGGAGGTTGCCCGGGCGGATGAGAAGATCTGATGTCAAAGACGGGTTTGATTAGAATTCCCACTCTGAACGAAGGACCAAGTATGATTTTGCATAAGACCATTGTACTCCTCGGTCATGGCTTGAGGCCTGTGAGGGGACTTGGCAGCCTCAGTATAGCTGGTTGGTTCAGAGGTAGGAAGTGAAATATAACGCGGTTCATAGCTTTAGTAGCTGTAGTGAGAGTAGTCGATCTTGGAGGAGGAGTAGGTCTTGGCCTTGGCAAGCTGCCCTTCCTTCTTGCGGTAAGTCAAGAATGAATGCCGTCCCTCTGCTTTCTTAGTATATCTGTCGCTCACTGAAGATCAGAAAATCTCTCTCGCCCTCTTGTCGCTATGTCTTTCTCTCGTGCTCTCGCTCTGTTTTCAGTCTTTATGTCCATCCTTTTTGCCTGAGGAATGAAGTAACTCAAACCAGATAATACAGAGAGAGGCTTCCCCTACCTGTCGTCTTGGAGAGGGCGGTAGGGAAGTCACTCGAGAGCAGAGGCTTTGTTGAGAGAATAGGGGCGATAGCGGTAAGAACTGGTTCAGAAAGTGGGCATCCCTTTTCCCTATTGATATAAAAAAGGGATGGATGAATTAAGATAGTGATGATGGTAGAGTTGGAACTTTTCCCAACTAATGCGAGGAAAGGAACTATTTTACTATTCTCTAGGAGGCGATTGACTAATACAATTCAGAGAGAGAGTCGACTGGGTTGTAGATGCGACTGAATGAGGGGCCAGTTCCAATTTAAATCGAAAGAGGCCATAGGTAGCTGGCTGTGCCCTTGTCAATGTCGGGCTTCCCTTTCTAAGAAAAATTTCCCGCTTGCCTACCAGCCACTTCATGCTTGTTTCAGAAGGGATGATTCAAGACATCGGATTCCACCTAAAAAGCGCTTAGTTGGCCTCATGTGTGATCGGAATGAGTGGATTATACTACTGATTGGCAGGCCACTCGACCGTCAGTATCGCATAGTAGTTACAGTCTCAAATAAGCACAGGTCTCCCCACTTCCCCCAACCGAATCTAAAGAATCATTGTAGATAGCCCTATTCTCCTAGAATGGAGTCCTTTTTGGAAATGACTCCACGACTCTATCATTTTGATGATAAACCTTCATAGCGGTATAATTTTTCTTCGACTTCCACTTTTTCCACGTCTTGCATTCATTTCTGTCTCATTTTCAGGTAGAGTGTACCTGGCCCCTATAGGACCCCCCCTGATCTGATGGGGGGAATTCCTATGAAAGATGAAAGAGGCTCACTTGGAAGGATCGATATCTAGCAAGTCTTCCGTGAGTGAATGGTCTCATCCAGTCCACGAGTCAATCCTATCCGCCGATCAGCCTAAGACTTAAGGACTGAGTTTCCTTTCTTCCTTCCTCAGGTCATGTGTAATAGCCTGAGGGCAGAATTCGTATCTGTCTGTCTGGAGTCCGTATGTAGGTATGTCCAGTGTTCCAGCCAGCGTAGGCTACTCTTTTTCTGTTAGTCCATCCAGTCGGTCAGTTGATAGTTTGATCGAGGGCATGAAGGCTAAGGTACCTTCCTAAACTGAGATTTCCATCTCTAAAGTGTTTTCAAAGCCTTTTTTTTTGCTTCAAGGATGTCCCGTCTAGTGGGAGAAGTGGTTCAAAGCGAGAGTCTTTCGGGTCTATACCCATAGCCGTTGCCCTTCTTTTGGTACAGTGTTATAGTCCAGGGCGTAATTCCTTTCTATCTATCATCCCGTACTATCATTCCAACTTATCTTAGTCAGTCTTTCCTTTATTCTGTCTTATCTTTGTTAGGATTGTAAGCCTTTTTCTTTCGTCTGTCGTTTATCCTTCATTTCCCAATTCAAACCATGGCAAGACAAACCCCGATGATCTACAAAGAGGATTGCCGCACAATTCAAGAGTTGGTTGATCGTGTTGACAGGGTAGACCGTCAACTCCAGCATCGTTACGTGCCCTCATTTACATCCTCAAAGGATCCAGAATCAGTTGATCGTCTGTATAGTAAAAATTGGGGCCCTATTTCGGGAACTCAGTGAAGAATAATAAATCCTAAACCCACTAGCAGGTAACCAACTCACTTCTTGGGGCACTAGGTACAAAAAGCCCAATCCCACTCGGGGATGGTATCGGCCAGACGCATAATTCATTGATTGGGTGGATAGGTTGGAACCTAAATGAGAAAAACTTTGGAGGCCATTCGGCTTTCTACTTGTAAGATCTCATTCGATTATCCTTTCATGTCTGCTCTGATTTATTTTTTCTTTGTTTTTGGTTTTTGAATAAGAGCTGCAATGCTTTCATGCTGCCTGAGGGGATGATCTTGTCTCAATCACTCATTTCTCACCCATTGGAAATGAAGTCTCCGCACAGGAAATTTATCCTCCCCACGTAAAGAACATCTATCAATGTCCTGTCCCAACTGCTTCTAGCAGATTCATAAACCAATAGAAAAGGTCAAAAGATTAAATGAATACCATCCCAAGGAGTCAATGTCTTTCTATTTCTACTGGGTGTGGAAATTCCTCGTATGCAACCAGTCTGTGCAGGTGCAAAAAAGCTTCATTCCTGTTGCCGAAACTTTATTCGCAGCAGATGGGCCAGTGGCCCTTGCCCCTTTTAGGCCTTGCTTATAGATGCCTCGGGAAAATCATAGAAACTCAATGCCAATGGTTGTGGTCCCCTTTGGCTAGTGCTACTTTGGGATCTGGCATCTTTCCCTGACTCGAGACCGTCTGAGCCCTTATACCTTGGCAAAGAATCGCTTTGACTCTTATGGTCATGTCTACGCCTCTGGTTAACATCCCCCGACACAAACGTTCGAGCAGATTATTTGGCTGATAAAGAGTCCGCTGTAAGGAAGTATAGTTTATCATATAACAGAAGAGAAGAAGGGCTGCTTGTTCTCTCTCCCTCTTTTAGGTTTCGGATTGGCTATTGGGAAGCCTAAAGACTGCTATGCCTGAGATGGTGTTTCGCGGTATGTTTAGTGATGCTTTCTCTGGTCTTGTTCACTCGTCTTTCTCTGCTTCGGTTTACCTTGGTGCCCTGGGTGTGACACCTTGCCTATGCTTTATGCGGTCTTGTGAATATGGTTTTCTGGGGTGTGCTCCCCCTTGGTTGTTCGCTATCTCAGTCTGCTTTCCCCACGGATAGGCTTCTGCCTTTAATTAAGAGGCCTTACAAATGCATTTCTGATTCAAGCTCCGCTCCTTCTTCAACTCTCTCCGCATAGGGTTGGAGGCGCAAATGAATAGTAGAAAAAGGCGATTCCTTCTGCTTCCTCTTTCGGACCAGAAAGTTTGTGTTAAGCATAGAATGGGTTTTTGTCTTGATTTAAGAAGGGGCGTGACGGAATACATAGATTCTGTAATTAGTCAATATTGGTAAGCCTAAGAGAGGAAGGTCTCGAGTTATCGGTTTTTATCACTTACTTGCTAGAGTAAGGAATACAGCCCCTGAAATTAATGGAGAAAAGTACGTCGGATAGAATCAAAATCCTACTATTGGTTGCTGACGAAGGGAGAAAAGGGAACCCTGTGCGACCAGATAAATATTATTATTATATCTATATTCTCCCTAAATTCCAATTATTGGGCTTCATATGTAGCCTCAGCATCTTCTCATTTGCAGGCTTGTCCTGGACTTGTAAATAGTGGCCTTTGCTTTGCCCCTTCCTTAGCTACTGACGACAGAATGGTTGGCACATTATTAATAATTCCAGGTGATATGAACGATACGCTAGTTCGGGTCTTGAAAATCCTTTATTCAATGTCCAGAGAGTGACTCTTTCCTGCTTCCGATGGCAACTGGCTTGGAAGTGGACTTGATTGTCTTCACCATATGAGACGAGCTAGTCGAGGGGGAGCTAAGGAAAGCCTTAAGTCGAGAGTCCCATCCCCCGGTCTCCTTAGTGGTCTGCGAAAGGCAGGCAAAAGAGGGGAATCAATCAATACGAAAGCCCCGCCCTTAAAAGGGCCCCTATTACGAGTGATCGGAGACCTATACTGCAGCTCTCGCTATTCAGCATAAGCCTTTCCTCGGGGCAGAAGGTCTCTCCCCCATCCTAAGTAGAAGGAGGACCCGGAACGATGTATGAAATAGACTCTTGAAATAGACAATAGGCTTATGAAAAAGCCCTCGATGCTGTGTGAAAGAGGCTCAGGAGTCAAGTCAACATAGTGTGGAAAGTGGGGTCGACCTTATAGTGCCTTGTAGGGAAAGAGAGGTTATCTAGGCAGATAGAGAAGGAAGGGCCAATAGAGAAGAAAGAATGTTTCAATGAGAGTTGCGCGCCTTAGCCTCATCCAAATGAGACTTGGAAAGCGAGATAGGTCCTAACTGGGAGGCAGGAAGAAGACTAGACGAGTGGTTCGGGAAGGAAGATTTTTTACTTTCCTGGTGCCATAGCTTCGACTCCACCCCAGTAATAGTAGTGAGCCGTACCGAGTAGCTCCTAGCAAGGCTTTCAAGATCACAGCCTGCCAACTTCGTTGCCTTGGGTACGAATGTCATGTTCAAAGCTGCTTTCTCTAGACACCATGGAAAAGATCACTGACGAGCTCAATCTCTAAGTGTGAAATTGTCAGTTTCCTCCTCTTTTTGAGGCTGAGAGATCATAGGGTGAGACTTGATTAGAAGTCCCATCCATGGGCAAAGTTGCTAAAGCTTTCATTAACCAATCATGAAGAGGCTTTAGCAACCGTTGGTTGACGTAGTTGCCAATGGCAAATATCCTACGTTTACCAGCACCTGAATCGGTGGACTGGGCTAGTCTCCCGGGAGAGCCAAAGTAGGGCATAAGGAATCCCTATTTTCTTCGACCTGGGATTGGCAAAGAGGGTAAGAATCCCTCATTGACCAAAGAGATATATCTCTATTTCCTGGGTCTAGGGCATATCGAATGAAAGGTGACCAGAGAGGGTAACCGAAACCTATAGGATCCGCATCTATATCGTTAGATACAAAATGCAGTTCATAGGCAAGGTTTTTATCACTTACTTGATAGAGTAAGGAAATATATAGCTATCAAGCTGAACTCGAGCCTAAGGAAAGATCCCGTCTTTAAAGCAATGGTATACAAAAACTCTCCTTGCCACTGCAGCTATCTCTGTCCCCGTCGCCGGCAACTCCTAGCAATACAGTAACAGAGTCATACGCCAAATCGGAATATTATTGATATCCCAATAGTAAAGATCTCTCCTCTACGCCGCTCTCTCCCGACTGAACTATTGGTGGGAGGCCTAAGGACTGCTGTTGAGAAGAGGAATTCTTTGTTTGATTCAGACGATTCGTTCACATCGGATGCTTAGCGGGATAAGGCTCCGCTGATGAAGAATGCATTCTTAGTAGTAATCCTATCCTATGCAGAAGACGATCTGGGGCATTCAACTGAATGAAGATGGCATGAAGACGATTGCAGCTCTCCTTCCTCCTGTTCGACGATTCACTCTTCCGCTTGCCTCGTGCGAGAAAAGAGGGATGCTAACACCGGTAATGCTGCATCTAAGATCCCCTCACGAGATGGGATGGCATGAGCGTCGTGAAGTCCCACAAGAGTCAGAAGGTAATCGACGACAAGGCAAGGTAAGCGCATTCGAGAGCAGCCCCTGTGGGGCTTGTTCCTCCCAGTTATCCTATTAAGGAAGAAGCAGACAAAAGACATAAGCCGTAAGCATCTCTCTCTTCAAGCAGGCACGCAAGACAAGAAGCATCGACGTGTGTGATATCAAAGGAGAAGTCAAGAGCAGGGTTTACAGCTATCAAGTCTTCGGGTAGGACATCTGGCCAAGTAGTTCAGGGTGACTCATTTTGAGTTAGAGCTGGTGTGGGACTTCTGCCTTACACCTCATATACAAGGACTGATATTCGGCTTTCAGAGCCCAGTGACGACCTACTTGACTTTTCTTATCAACCTTCCTCTATGATAAGCTTTCTATACTTGCCCTCACCGGACAAGAAGGCATCTCCGGGGTTGAAGATGTCTTTCCCAGAGAAATGGTTGAATATAAAGGCTTGGCACCTAGTTATCTTTATTTAAGTCGGCCTGACTCGGGATAAGTGTTGTGATCAACTAGAAGACCTTTCCCAAGGAAACTTCTTTCCCTGGCTGAAAAAAGACCGGGTATGTCTGAAAACCTGAAACGGATTCGTTAACAACATATAATAGATATACCCCGGATACCATTTGAACCAGAGCTGAAACCCGCTCTAGTGCCTTTTCAGTTAGTAGCGGAAGTGAAATCCCTCTCGCACTACAGAACGAGTAACTACGTGCCTCCTTTACTGGTACTAAAAAGAAGTAGAATGAGACAGCTGCTACAGCTAAATAGTCAATATCGCTTGCTACAGGTAAATAGAGGTGGGATCTCAATTCCTCCTTTTGACATGCCGGAAATCCTATTTCCTACTTTTCCCAGAGGAAGGGGAAGGATCGGCCGGGGTATATGGGAAAGGAAAATCCCGTAGAAAGATTTGTACAAGTCACAGGAGATAAATACAATACGCGCAGGAACAGGAGATAAAGAAGACTCCATAGCCTCTCCCTTTTGTCGAGCGACTTCATTCCTTTTCCCTTTGTGTCCAAACGTTCGATCCTTTAGGTTCTTCGGTTTTGTGGGAAAAAGAATTGGCTCTCGCATTCATCATTATACCGAATACCCTCCCGAAATGATATATAACAGAAAGCAATACACTTGTGAAAAGAACCAAAAGCAAAAGAGCATCCAATATCTCAGTAACAGATAATAGTACACACCGATGAGATTTCAGTTCCTTTCGTTCAACCTGCTCTTGCATATGCCCTCTTATTCCTCGTACTAAAACCCTATTTCATTGCACCGCTCGATAAGGCAGATCTGTGGGACTTCCGGAGCTAACAGGGCTAGGTAGCTTCCCTTCCTCTCCTTTTGTCTCATATCTTTAAACCCGGTTTCTTCACAAACGCGTATATAGAATAGATATGGGAGATGCCAGCAGCTGTTTTTTCTCGCTCAAAGGCCTTACGGGGCGGCCTTTGAAAAGCCTTATAACGGACTTGAAAGAAAGAAGAGAAAGAACTTGTAGTTAGCGTCTATATAACTGGTTGCTTGCTTACCAAGCCATCCTGCCTTTCCGTTCCTATCCTTATGTAGAGTAAGTACTAGATGTTATATACAAAAAAATTTTAAGTTCGAAAGGGGATAATGAGGCCATTAGTAGGTCGAAGAAATTCATATAAAGAATTAAAATAAATAACAAGAGAGAGAGATCAGATATATCATTTCAGAAAACGTCAGTTAGAATATATCTAATCAATCTCTGATAGGCGCGGGTCTCTCTCGTACCGAATCGAGAGATATCATTTAGATACTGTCGGTATCTTCTTACGGAGAGCGCCCTACCCCTAGGGTAAAAAATAGCAGCCCGGAATCGGTGACGGTTAGATAGAATATGAAATGGATGGAAGCCGTCGTGAACTAGGGCTGCCTCCATTCGCCTTTCGACCTGGGTCTGAAGACGAATTGTTTCCGAAATTTGCCGTAGGGTTGGTTCCTCACCCCATGTATTGATCAAGAAACGACGATAGAGTTCGTCCTCCCGTTGGTTATCTGGCAATAAGGGGTGGTCCAAGATAGGAATCTCCGGCGCCGCGGGGGGAACCTCCGGAAGGGGTATAGGCGGGGACAGTGGTACGTCCACTCCCACCTCAAAGCACGAAGCGATAGAAGGACTGGATTGTAAAAGCAAAACTACAACAATGCAGTAGAGCCAATTTCTAATTGGGTCGGACTCGCCCAATGGACTGAGTATCTTTTTAAGCCAGAGGCCGCCGCCCTTACATATTTTCAATTTAGACCTTAGGAAGGACAGTATCCTTCCCATGCCCCAATTGAAAATATAGGAAACTGGCCCAAAGGCAAAAAAGGAATAGATTTTCAGCAGCATAAGTCCTTTTTCGTTAGTTTATGGAATAGAAGCCGTATTACCGATAGAGATCGAAGTACCCTCTTTGCGTGTTGTATTGGAATATGAACTCCCTGAAGCAGAATGGTTGCGTGCAAGGTATGAAGAGTTGGCTCTAATAGATGAAAAGCGGTTAAGGACATCCTTTACATGTCCAAGGATACCAAAGGAGAATAACTCGTGCTTTCAATAATAAGGTAAAGCCGAGAGGTTTAAAGGAAGGAGATCTAGTCCTGAAGGAAATGCGAGCACCTCTTTTTGACCCTAGGGGCAAGTTCAAACCGAATTGGGTGGGCGCTCACAGAAAGGTTCAAAAAAGCTGCTTCAACGAGTGATCAAAATGTCAATTCGGAGAGAGGAAGATCGACTAGCCAACCAAAGTAGAGGACCTCCTTGAGATGGGAAGATAGTTTGACCTATTATAGGAATTTTCTTCAATAGCGCACCAAATGCGCGCAATAAAGGAGTGCGCTAAGAAAGAAAGAGGAGGGGGTTATAAAGCTGAAAAACACAACACAGACTAAAAGGAAGGTCTTGTCTGAAAAGGTAAACTGACCTGGTCAGCCATAGCTTCTTTGATTGAATTGAACGGTGTGAACGCGTTATCTAATCAGTTCCCATGGGAGAGTCAGTTGTCATGGAAAGGTCTCTTTCGAGACTTTGGCTGAGAAAGAGACTGTTCACGGAATAGATCTAGTTGTGGTTGTTCAGGTTGAAGTGAGACGATCAGCTTGGTGGAGCCGGGGAAAGTCTAAAAAGAACTCGAATTCGAACTCGGGCCTTCTCGAACTGAATGAGATCTCACTTCCTTCTTCTTTTATTGTTATTTAGTAAGGGCTCCGCTCATACTGAGGTTGTGCCTCTGTTCAGTAGTTGATCTTCCATTGTTCGGTAGCAGTGAGAGTGTTTGGATCGAACTTTTTAGGAACAATCCGTTGCCTTGAAGTTGAAGATAGGAGCGGGCTGCTGTGCTGTACGGATGGGAATACCCTCTTAATCCTACAGTAGTATGCCCTACGTGGCAATCTGTATTGCTCCTCCAGACATCTGTATTCCCCATGTTTTGAGCATAATGCGCAGACACCTGAAATTTTCTCCTGCAACGACATACGTAAAGACTCCATTGTTTTAATACGATTTAAATTCAAGGTATCTTAGCCAATCGGGAATAGTAATAGACTCGGAAAGGAAAAGGCATGTGCATGTCAATGTCACTTTACCACACTAATTGGACTACTTGAAAGCATTCCACCTTAAACGAAGAAACATAAGCAAATGGGACTAGAACCGCTTACCACAACCGGAAGTCCCCCTCACCTCCCTCTTCATCCCTTTCTCAAAAAAACAAAGAAGGACTTGCTTAACTTAAGTTCAGGAAAAAAGTTAGGAAAAAGAAAAAGGTACCCTATGAAGCCAATGCCCCTTACACGACTGCCAAGACTAGATGTAATTGAATACTTCTTATCTTAGGGCAGAATGGACCACTGGAACTTAGTCTAAAGATGACCCTAGAAATAGAGCATAGAAAAAGAGGATTTTCATCGTGAAATGACCCTCGCTTTAAACCACATTAGGAAAGAACCAATCCAAGACTCATGGAAAGACGGACCCTTACTTGACTTCAGTAAGGACACAGTCAAAAACAAATCGAACCCATACGGAAATAGGCATACAACTCAAGCCACATTCCCTGGCTGGCGCTTACTTTCATTATACAAGGATAATCCATTCCTTGCTTCGGGTTACGCCAGGAGGTAGAAAAACTAAAGAAAATTGGGATGAAAAGCATATCCGCTTTTATTAGTGCCGGAAAGAGCTCTCCCTATTGCGCATATCCCTTTCCTTTATTGGGCAAAGTGAAGAATAATACGCTTTTTGAAGGGTTGACATTCCATTAGAATAACCGCTGTTGTCTCTTTCCTGCTCTCCTCTGCTACAGAATCCGGTGAATGAAATAACCGTTGTCAAAGTAACAGCTACAGATGAATGCCCAGAATCAGCTATGCCCTCTTTTTAATAGAATAAAGAGAGACTAGGCTGCACATGAAAATGAAAAGGAAAGGGCTTACGGGGAACTGAGTGAAAGGGATCCCACTAGCGAGACTGAGAATTAGACTGGCACGACATGTCTAGCAACTGCCATTAGAACTAGCTCGAAGGAAGTGGAAGCTAACTTGAGTGCTGTGCTTTCAGGGTCTTTTGAAATCTCTAGTAAGATTTATAATCTATTAATAAAGTATGCCTCTGCAATAATTAAATATTACCTTGCAGTCATAAGGCCAGTTATTTTCCCTGCCATGCCATGTAAGAGTGTGCTTACGCATTCAAAACATTCCTTTCTATATCCCCTCCTTCCGTATTTACCGGGGTTTGAACAGTTGGAGTGGTAATAGCTTTCCTTCGGCCTGCCAGTGCAGACCTCTTTATTGCTAAGCCTAAACCTAGCCCTTCCTATTCTTAATTCTTAGCGAGTGTGAGTTCTCTTTAATCCAATCCAGTGCTAACTCCATTTGTATTGAAAGCAAATCCAATCTATTCATTCCTGGTTTTCAAGAATCATTGACTATCGTTCCTGCAAGCAAGAGCTAAATAGTAACATAATAGGGTAAAATAAGACTAACGTGGCTGACGTGTATACTATTACTAGTCTTCCCCTTCCTAAGAAGCTAACGGTTTCTATAGGACCAGTTTCGCTAGCAGTAAGAGTTGGACTTTCTTTCCCCACCCCTGTCCCTTAAGAAAGGAATTCCGTTCCAGTATAAATAATTGTCCTAATAGTGGGAGTCGCAGTTAGAGTTGCTGTCCTAATTCCTTTTGCAAGCCCTTAAGGGAAGAAGTATTATATAGCAATGTAATTCTAAGAGTGTGCTTATGCCTAGAAGCTTAAGTAGGAAAGTGTGCTAACGCATTCAAAAGCTGACGCAGAACAAAGGAAGGAAGGGGTTAAGCGAGTGAGCTCTCATCTCAGGGCCAAAAGCAGGAATCTTTGTCCCAGTGCTTTAAGCAAACAGGTCAGAAGGCATTCTAGAGATTGGATTGGGGAAAGGGCAAAAGCCTAGGCCTAGTAGTTATCCTAAGAAAGGAGTATTGATCAAGGCAAGAAGATAAGCTCTCCGGGTCGGTCTTGATGCCGATAATACGGTCTTAGGTGCGAAGCTTGATTGACCTAATATGCCCAGACTCGGATGCTATAGGAAGCTATAAATAAGATCTTCAGCCGATGCCGATTCATGAAGATCAAATAAAGGCAATGAAATCGTTTTTGTACGAGGAGCGGGAGATCGACTATTCCGTCTGTCAGACTCGGCAAATCAAGATAAGTACACGGGATGAAAGACAGGACAAATGCCACAGAAAGAGAAGGAATGGAAGCTTGAGCTCAATCCACCAGTGGGCGAACCTATGACTTCAATATTCCCAGGCTTGAGTCTCGAAGATGAACGACCTCAATATCCGATCACACACGAGGATAGAAAGAAGATCAGTTACAGTCCTGGGTTGACGAACGCCTGGCTGGAGTGATGATGCCTTAGACTTGGATGAATGGCAGGCTCATTACAAGGTTCAACACCCAGCTAGATGCCTTATTGAGTCCTAAACTTCATAACCGGGGACTATTTACCCCCTGGTGGAAAAGGGGCTATCTATTCCACGGCTACAGATTGTGCCAAGGACGGGGCACCTAAAAGCTCCTCAGATGGCCAAACAGGCGGGCAAACTGAGAAGGACCAACAATCTCGAACCCAGATTTACCTTTATTCGGAGATCGGCTCAACCCGTAAGGAAATAAATTACAACTTTTACTAAGTGTAATCGACTATTGTTGTCGATGCTTCATCCATTTATGAGACCCGAGGAACTACTTTCACTTGCAGATCAATCATAATTGAGGAATTACATCGTGACAAGAAGATGCTACCTTCTTTTTATGGCGTTCTACTAAAGCAATAGTTTTTTTATGTTCCCAAGGGAACCAGGAACTGCCCATCTTGGAGCTGACCCTACATCCACGGATTTCAATTCCAGATTTTATGTAGGTCTTTTCACTAGCTTGAGCCGGGCTGAACCATTCATCCTTCATCCACCGATCACCAAATCGGCTTAGCCGAGACCAAATCCACTTGGAATAGTATAAACGCGTAATGGCACTATGGCAGGCACCAAGATCACTCGTTTTGTACCCCCGTTGGGGTAAGCCACATGCCAAAGAAGAACTTTGGGCTTGGAAGCGCCTCCCTAGAGAGCAAAGCCAAAGCAATCAATCATCTTAACTTAAACGGCATTTCCGCTTCTATAAACAGTCCATTCAAGGTATAAAGGGAATAGCGTGAAAGGAAACCTATCGGAAGACTCTGTCCGAAAGAACCCGTTCTACCTTTTCCAAAGATTATAAGGTACTAGTCTCTGACAAGGACAAGTTCCTTCTGTAGTGGTGGAACAGAAAAAGGAAGCCGCTTACGAGCAGCTTTCTCTCATACGTCATTCTATTCGAGAGCCGGGGGAAGGTCGGGCGCAGTAGATGAGGTCTAACTGTCCGTAACTAAGGAGATAGATCCCCTTTATCCGTTCCGTCAAAGAGATCACCTAATGCAAGCCGTGCAATACAGAGTGATAAGCGCGCAGTATAGCATTGAGGAGGAGGTAGGCATCTCAATATGCCACCATCTCTCTCAATATGCACTCATGAATGCTCGGTATAGGAAGCACCTATGTTAGTCTTTGGCTTTCCAGACAGACGCGTTAAGCAAGTCAGTCAGTTCAATGGGGGTTGATTGGGAGCTCGGTAGCTAAGGAAGTGGGTCAAACCAGGCTGGAGAAAGCGAACGTTACGATCCTGTTGACCTTTCCTAAATTTATTATTCCGGTGGATGCAGACGGTGTTTGAATTTGAAAGGGGGACAAAGCCGTAATTTCTTAAGAAAAGAAAGATCGTAGCGTGTCTACTATAGCTATTGATTCAACCTCCTCCTCATATAAAGTCAGAAGACTGAGTCTCAGAGTCAGTCAAGAGTCCTTCCATACCGAGTAGGAAGGTCAGATCGCTCAGTCGCAGTGGAGTTGTTTGGAGTTTCCTTGGTGGACAATAGAGAGCCAAATCAGACTCGTGAGGTCAGTGAACTAGGTGGAAAGTGCAGGTCAGCGCTGTGGAGATAGAAAGGCTGATGGATGGATTCTTCCACTGTCTTTGAACCGAGACTAGGCAATTGAGAATAGCATAGAGAGCATAGAAAAGCCTCTCTCTCATCCACTTTGAGCTCAATAAACAGCAGCTGGGCTGGAAGAGCGTCAATCGGTGCGTCTTTCGCTTTCAAAGTCTTCGTCTTTCCCCATTTACGTACAATTCATTCTACCTCTGGTACGTCCCCAGGAATCCCAGGTAGGGCATCCAGGACATACCAGGGCTGCAGTAACATATAGCGGATCCCGAAAGCCGGAGTCCTTCGAGTTGGCTGTTGATGGAATGGAATAAGCGAGATTGACTCTGTTGTCGAAAGGGCGACTAGAAGCTCTGCTAGCTCGGCATGGGCATCAAGGAATCTCTCTTTTCTAATACTAATGTGGTATTAACTTACTGTATAATGCCCCTTCCCCGATACTCCAACATTGTCCTATCCATCGCTGTGGATGTTCACCCGTCTATCCAATAAGTCAAAGGTGCATAAGCCTGCTCCTCGAGAAAGCCTTGTTCGAAAATCCCTTGCCGGTTCTCTTCCTTCCCACACCTTACCGAACGGGTATTTTTTCTGGGCGTAGGCCCGTACACGATGCCTACTACCTATTCTGGGAATTTGAAAAACCTTGTCCCACCCTTTCTTTGAACCTTGTGTCACATGACGGCGAAATCACTACTTTTAAACCTCCTAAAAATGTGGAAAGGCGCCCACATGCCCTCTCTCCTTTCCCCCACCTCACAAGGAACCTCTGTTTGTTATGAAGTTTTGACAGGGGGCCTCCTGCGGGTAATGAGAAGCTTAAAAAATGAAGCCCATTTCTTTGAAATCCCACTATAGTAATGCCAATAAAAATGGAAAATGAGCGACCACAAAAGTAATGAGAAAGTGACTTGTAACTGTGAAGCTATAAGAAGAGATAAGAGCGTTGGAGGGCTCTCATAATTCTTAGGAATATATTTTTGTCCCCTGGGGACAAATCCATATTCCTATTCTGCCATTGCTATAGATTGACTGACCGCCTAATGGTCGATCGGTGCGCTCATTTCGGATTGCTTTCTATTTTCCAGAAGAGCGGATCCAATACCAAGACGACTTGCCTTTTTATAAAATAAAAAGTTCTAACTACCAGGTCGAGAGAGATTTTATATTCGGTAAGTCACTCTGTGAGTGCTTTCTAAGGCTTGGAAGAAGAAAATGAAATAGGAACAACCGCGAAGGGCCGATACTCCCCAGTTCTATTCCTTTGGATGTTCGGATCAGACGGCGGTGGGCAATCGATAGAGAGCAAGGAATGCTAGCGCCATACCTGTAGTAGGAGATACCATAGTGACTTGGCTTGGATTGCAGAGAAAGACCCCTGACGCGGTTGAGGGGCAGCTGACCGAAAGGAAAGCAGGTAGGCCGCCACTGCTATTTAATATTTTCCGGGACAGACCTCTGTGCGCCCTGGCCGGGCTGACAGGTTTTTGGCGCCAAAAAGTAAGGGAGAGAGAAAGCTCTCGTTAGGTCTTGGTATGGTTGCCGCGGGTTGTCGTCGGCCCGACGGACTTTGGGAGAAGAAGCCCTTCTCCCCCGGATGTAGTCTTCATTAGTCTTGCTTTTGTCGAGGACGAACCGGCTCACGATCAGAATAAAGGGTAGTTCGCTGGGCCTTCCAGAAGTACTGGTTCGAGCCCAGTTCGTGACAAGACCTTTCTTTGGTCATAGAATATCTCGGCGCCTCCTCCCCTTAGACGGATGACTCTATTCCTAGTAAAGTATACTTGGTGAATGTACGGATTGGATACATTAGCCGTCTCTAGTTCTTCTAGCAAGGGTTTCTCTCCTTTCGAGTGAGATCCGGATGTGGGTAGTAGGTTCGTAGATGCAGTAGGTATTGATTCTGTCGAAGGCAGGTTGGCACTCTTCGTCCGATTGGATTCGTGCTCCTCAGGAATCGAGCAGTAAGACGGAGGGGAGGCTAGGTTAGCTGCGAGATTCATCTTCGGGCTTTGAAGCGCTTATGGTCTAAGTTGGTCGTTTAGGCGTATTCTATAGCGATAGTTTTCAGTCAGGCCTTCCTATAGAGGGACCCACAGGGATGGGATTTATATCTCAACTGGTAAGACTTCCTTTTTCTCTAAACCCTAAATAGTAGGATCTTCCCCCTGTCACTTTGCGGTATGTCGAAATGGTTGCCCCAAGAGCCGCAGCCCTTTCAATAGCAGCATTCGATTCCTACTCTGTTATGTACGTCGTAATTCAATTCCCATTTTGACACCTTCCGGGTCTATCTCCTTCTAATACGAGTTATGACCTTCCTCTAACATTGTAATTAGCATCGAATTAAAAATTGTAATTCAAACCTCTTTAATGAAGGTCTGAAAGTGACACCAGGATTCTAAACCAGTAGCCTACAAAGAAAGAAAAAAAATCGTTACTAAAGGCTACATCAATGGGCAATATCGTCTGATCGTAGACCTGCCTTACTCAAACCTAGTTGAAGGCCAAGCCACGTCAGTCCTTTAGCGAAGAAAGTTCCATCCCACTTGCCGCTTTATATAAGGAGCTCAGGGCCTTCTTGTTGGTATGAAAAAAGGAAAAAACTTCCCCTTCCTTTGGTAGTTTATTCCCTTAACAACGAAGGGATGACCAATGCAAGTTCCGGGGATAATAAAGTCTCTGTGGTAGGGCTTCCAGTATGCTCTTAGATCCTCAACAAAGCTAAGGCTCGATGTGAACACTGGCTGTAACATACTAAGGGGTAAAAAATCCTTCTTCTGAGCCTGGAGCAAATAAAATGGATTTGGGTACTCCTTCCTTCTCTTTCACTTACTTTTAGGGCTTTCAAAACTCCCCTATATAGGAAGTGTAAATGCCATCGAATCAACTCAGCTTGATTGAATGAAAACACTTAGGACTAAAACAGGTCCTTAAAAAGAAAGAAGAATTTTTTATATCGGGCTCGGTTGTAAGGGCTAAAATGACTGTTGCGTAAACACCGGGAAGAGGCGAGCATTTTCCTTTGACAGTCCGGGAAGACCCCTCAATTGCTTGACTTTAGAAACTCTTGAAGCATTCCTCTACTTATGTTATGATCCACTGATCGAATCCGAATGAACTGGGACACCCAGACCGGAAGCAAACCCTGCGTTTCCATACGAAATTCCTTTAGTTGCATGCTCCGGTGGGTAGGTTGATTTTGGCAACCAAAACTTCTCACCCGCTTAAACAAGATGAAACGAACACTCCATCGAGTGACAGACGAAGAACGCGGAGAGAGTGTTCGGGGAAAAGAGCCTGGAGCAATTTCACGATAACTGAAGAAAGAATGCGGCTTTACTAGTACTCTGTGAGACCGGTAGATTTAGGAGGGGCTTCTCATACCCCCTTCCCCCTTGCACGCTGTGTCAGGGATATGAGAGATTCACTTTTTAGATAATATTGCAAAGTGCCCTTCCAATCATCGACAACTCTGGTCTCGCACGGATGCTTCTAGCAATTTCTCCCGTCTATATACGTCCACCTCTTTACATACGTTATTGGTTGCTTGATCTGAGAGTTCAGTTCAGTTAAGTAGCTCGTCCAGCAAGCTGATTTCGACCTATCTTAATAATGAGCGGTTTGCCAAGAATATACTAAGGACCAAACTCAACCGATTCAACTCAAGCAATCACAGCTTCTTCAACGGGAGAGGAAGTCGAACTCTCTTTCGCCTGGTTAAGGACTTTTCCGGGTTAGGTGATACAATAGATAATCCGATCAAGCGGGTGGCCTAGCTAAGACAGCTATGGAAGTCCGAGAAGGTGCTGGAAGAAAAACCTCGCTTAGGGCTATGAAAAGGATCTCTCCTCTACTTGACTTCTGTTAAAAGAAAATCAATCTTCTCCCGCTACGCCCCTTCTTCTGATCAAATACCTATTGCCACCCTTAAACTTTCTGATTACCAAGGGGGGCATAATGAGTCTTACGTTTATTCTACAAGCACTGCAATAGCGTACGGCCAGTCGATCAATTATTGAATAAATGACAGATGATTCTCCTGAGTATACTAAACTTCTTATGTTGTACTTCCCAGCTTTGACTCTTTATGTCTCCTAGCCAATGATAAAATTCCTATGGTTAGGTTGACTTTGGAAACGCTACTAAGGACCGGGTGAAGAATGAAAAACGTCCGCTAACGCCCACGGGATAAGATCTTTTTTAGATCAGCGCCTAATCCTTGTATTGCCCCGAAGAAAGGGCTTCTTTCTCTTTGCCTGAAGGTTCTGAAGTGACTGCCTTTATTGGAAGTCTTGCATTCGTGTCTGAGGGTCTTGCAATCATTCCAATCGGTGGTACATCTCCTTTTTTTTCCGTCTAATCCCTATCCCGTAAGCCGGCTAGTGGTCGATGTTCTTCTAAGCCTTCCATTGTTGGTGAGCGAGGGAATTGTATCTGGCCCATTGCCCTATGTTCTAAGGTTCAATTCCTTTTCTTATTTAAGTAGCTGCCCTTTCTGTCTCACTTGATGAGGATTTCAAAGCTCTTCCTTCGTCCTTCCTTGGGTGAGCTGACGTTCTTGCTGTCTCACTCAAACCTCTTGCTTTTTCTTCTTTGTCTGGCTCTTGAGTAGGCCAAGTAAGTAGGCTATGTTTTCCTATTTTTCCAGGAGGTCTAGAACCTTTTCCGGTTTTCTCTTGCTTGATTCGCTTCAATGCTTTTTGGTTCTTGCTTTGTACCTCGTAAAATAAAAAGAAAAAATGTCTAAGTCTTCTATTGGTCTATGAGTTGATGGTGGTCTAATAGACCTAGGGGAACCCGGAAGTGCTCGAAGTCTTCCAGTCCATCTCTTACCCAATCCTCAATCAAAGAGCTTAACTTAAGCTAAGCCTCCAAACTAAGGGATGAGTTGAGTGAAACTTATTTCCCGAAAAAAGTACTCATCTTCCTTCAGGTGGTGAAGTGACTGCTGTTGAAGTAGATCGAGTCTATGCTTTCCCTGTGCCCATTGCCCCTACCTTTCCCGTGTAGGTAAGGGGCTTCTCTCGGACTTATGGCTGAAGACTCAGCTTCAAACCCGGGAAGGGAAGAGATATAGAAAGTCTTTCGTGAGGGCCCTTTACCTTTACAAGGGAAAATCCCGGTCAAAGGTGAACTTGTCCTGAGGAAAAGTTCATATGAGAGTAT